GCGAGTATTCCAATCATTATATAGCCGATTTGGCTTATGGAGGAATATGCCAGCATACGTTTCATACTTGTTTGAGTAACCGCAATTAAATTTCCAAAAATCATGCTAAGGGTAGCTAGTATTCCCAAGGCGATGTGCCACTCGCCGGACATATATGAAAATATAATATTGAAAAGTCGAGTAGCTGAAGCAAGAGCTGCTACTTTCGAAGCGACGGAAGGGAAAGCAACGACTGGTGTAGGAGAGTCAGAGTCGGAAAGGAGATTGTCGACCTTACCGCTCATTCAAAACCATGCATGAAATTCTTACTTCACATGGCTCCTAGTTCAAAATAGATTCTCAATTAATTACTAATTAATTTAAATCTCGGAACTATCCTCGTGTATGTTATGAACCTAATCCCTTCGGAATCGGTGTGACAGTATAACAGTATAAATACCAAGTCTTAACTTCTCGAGGAATCCTTTATCATTAAACCGAATCTCCGCTAATCTTTTAATATCTCCATTTTTTACTCTTATTCTGGAGGAAACAGAACGGGATATTGAGTAGTGGGAGGGGGGGGAAACTGGAGAGCAGGAATATGATTTTCTTCGTTCCTAACAGGCATGATATTATTATTTTGGGGCGATTTCTTCGTTGACAAATGCTTCTTATATTGTAAATTGTATCCACAATTCCCGAAGGATTGGAATTAATTGGATTTACATTCCGAGGGGAAAGGCCAATACATCCCTGCTGCTCCCTTTCCCCCACATCACCCAAAAATCTTCGCGTCAACTGACCCTAATAATCTGACTTTCGGAGGATAATTGGAGAGTAGCAGAAGCGGAGAATAAAAAGTTTATATATCGGCGCTATTGTATTGTATCCCCCTACGCACTCTGTTCTATCCCGTCCATACGAAGCGATTCAAAAAATTATTGAAGATTCGTGAGATTCGTGATAAGAGCTAGTCAGTAACAATAATAGAATATCCAAGGAGTTATTACTTTCCCCACACGGCTGCAGGGTATCCCCATATGGTAATTCAATAATGTGTGTTAAAAAAAAAACCAAATTGTTTTGGCGAGCCGCACTCCCTCATATACGTCAGGGGTCCACTGGTGGAACGGAACCATCGAAGGCTTGAAACCCATTCCTACCACGAGGCACGTGATGGGGATGTAGATTCCAATAGAATGATACATTTGAGTAGATACAAGCTTATCAACGATCTCATCCAGTTGAATCTCTCCACCAGATAGTCCGTATAGTAGAGAAAACCCATAGGCTAAGATGGATGAGCTTGCTCCCCCCATTAATAGGAACTTCATGGTCGCCTCATTAGATCTTATATCTCTTTTCGTGTATCCGGATAATAAATATGAGGATAAGCTCAGACACTCTAAGGCTACAGAAGTAGTTATTGAATCATCTGCACGACATGGAAACATTCCCCCTAAACTCGCAGTCGACACAAATAATAAAAATTCTGTCAAAGCTGTTTTTGTACATCGTACGTAATCAACTGATGATGGGACAGATAATAATGAACAGATCAGAAGGAATAGTCTGAAGATATTGTTGAAGGAATTGATCTGTAGACTTCCATAAGCAATTGAAACAGATTTTGTTTCCCACTGACATAACGGGAGTACTATACTAGTGACTAGGGATGTTAGTGAAATTCGATGAAGCAGAAATGTATCTCTTCCCTTAAATATTAAATCGACAATAACGACTGTTATTAAGCCGGAAATTATGCTAAATTCTGGAAGAATCAGCAAATTACCGTGTAAAAAGAGAGGATCGAGACTTTTCATGATGCAAAGCAAGTTAATACTTAGAAATAGAGTGATTATTATGATACTTTATATTGGAAATTCAGTGAAAAAGTCAATAATCTACCAAAAATATCCCGTATCCGGGGAAAATATAGTATGATATCTAATTTTTAATATTTGATCGATGGATGAATAATCCCGAGATGATGAGGTGCGGGGGGGGGGGGGGGAGGGGAACAAATAGCTATCTATAGATATCTAAGGATACTTCACTTCTATATTTACAGATTCTATTTCGTCAGATAGTTATATCTATCTTACATCTATAATACTTAAATAATCCCCACTTATCTAAATGTCCCTGCCAAGCCCCGACAAGGACCACGCAACGATACTTGGTTGGGGGGTTGGTTTCAACCCACAAATAAAATATAAATTTGTGAGTTGAAATTCCCGAAACTACCGAAGATGAGCGAAAGCTTTATTAGCTTCAGCTATCTTGTGAGTTTCCTCCTTCTTACGCACAGCACCACCGTGATTTCGAGCAGCGTCCATTAATTCATCACTCGATCTTAAAGCCATACTTCGACCCGAACGTTTTCGGCACGCAACTAATAACCATCGGATAGCTAAAGCTTTTCCTTCTGTAGGTAATACTTCGATGGGGACCCGATACGTCGACCCACCTACACGTTTGGATTCTGTTACTATATCGGGAGTTACTCTACGTATGGCTTGTCGTAGAACAGACAATGGATTCCTATTAGTCTTTTACCTAATCCGCCTCATAGCCCGATAAAAAATATGATAAGCTAGAGATTTTTTGCCGTCCCTGAGGATGCGGTCAACCAACATATTCACCAATCGATTACGATAAATTGGATCCGATTCTACATTTTCTTTTCTGTTCACTGCATTGCTCCGATCGACTATAAGTTTGCAGATGCGTCAGACTCCAATCCTATCTCAACGGTATCTTACAAAATTATTTGGGCTTTTTTACTCCATATTGTGAGGTAGATCCACCGGTTAGTCGCGAATCTCCCCCCAAACTGCACGTACGATTTTCACCGAATGCAGCTTTCCATAAGATTCAAAAAATGTAGTGAAGTAATTTTGAATTACTGCGATAAATGCCATTTACTCATCAAATTTTGAGTATCCGTCTCCCCCCCCCCCCTCGACCCCCACCACCATCCTAATATTAATTATTTTGGGAAGAAAATCTCGCATTTCATTGATCTTACTAAAGATGTCCATGGGTTCATTGATCCAATTATCCGATGTTTATACGATATCTAACAAATTTTTGTGATTGTAATCTTTACCCGTTCCAATAAAGAAAAGACATTAGTCACTTTTATGGGTAGAGTCCGGGCGAGACTCGATCTACTGAAATGTTATACCCTAGACAACAGTTTGTTTCGTACAAACAGATAATTAGTAAAAAATCTTTGTAATGGCAGGCTTCATTCCCCTGGCGGTATTCCCATATCGGGTCAGCTATACGTGTCACATATCAGAATAACTGATACGAAATCATTGCGATGAGATAAGTCATGATGATGTTCTGCGACGCACTGGAACGCCCCTTCTTACGATCCTTCACTCCCACAGCATCTAGGGTTCCCCTAACGATATGATATCGGACACCAGGTAGATCCTTGACCCTTCCGCCTCTCACGGGGACTACAGAATGTTCTTGCAAATTGTGGCCAGTGCCCGGTATGTAAGCTGTTACCTCGAACTCGGAAGTTAATCGAACTCTGGCGACTTTACGTAGGGCAGAGTTAGGTTTTTTCGGTGTAGTTGTGGAATAGTTGACAGATGGATTCACTCCACCGTCACTCTACAGAACCGTACGTGAGATTGCCACCTCATACGGCTCCTCATCATCCAATCAAGATTACGAATAGAAATACGAAACTCTCTCTTTTCATTCTGCCCCCCCCCCACCACCCCGACCGCCCCCCAACCGGAGAGGCAGAGATTTGCTAATTCACTATGCAGATCTTTGAATAGGATCTTGCTTCGCCTGCACTTGCAGAAATAATTTGAAATAGTTTGGATATATAGTAGATTGACGGGTTGATATAAGCTTATCCACTTTATTAATCACCGCTCAGAGGTTAAAAAAGGGGAATCTATTCTAAAAATGAAAAAAAAAAATATGGTACGAGAAAAGCTTTGACCTTATTATGATTTCTCCCATTCCTTCGCTTATCGTGAAGAGTATTTACAAAAAATATTCAATAACCTATAGGAATAGTAAATTCTATTGGATAGAATCCGATAAATGCTTGGCACTTATCCCCCCCCTCCCCTCAAATTTGAATTTTTATTTGATTGATCATCCTACCACCCACATTCCCTTCTATGCGAGTTGTCTGCAACGCATCACAATGCACACACAAAGAAAATTGAGAGGGAGGTTTGTTAATATGACTGAGGATGACTATCCTGCCGACGAACAAGTGAATCAGCGGAAAATATTCCAGACGATATGAGGGGAATATTCAAATATATTAGAAGAGTAAATTGAGACGGAGTGGGTCCCGATTGGGACGACCCCACTTGCGGACCAAACCTTATCGTGATTTGAGTCCCAGCTCCCCCGGTCGTAATGTCAGCGATGCTGGTGATATCAATTATATGGAGACCAACACTATGAACGGAAACTCGACAGGTTCGGCCGAGAGTGATGCTCGGTAGGGTGGGAATGCGCGAAATAGAGGGATTAGGGTCGAGGAGACGAGTGATAGGTGCCAACTGGTGGGATATGGGTACCACCCCCCCGACTCCACTTCACGGTCCTTGTTGGACCAAATCCTAAAATTAGGTTATGTCGGAAAAAATTGTACCACAGTGGCTCGGGGGGGTCAAGGCATTGCTGCTACTAATGCGCAACTTGGATTTTGACAATCCGATCGTACTACAACGTTAATCCATATGAGTGGCAAGAATAAGCCTTTCACCCATATTATGAAGTATGGTAACAGTAATCTCATTAATCTGGTAATGTCAGTTAGAAATATTATGTCGGTAATGTGCCCATATAATAATTCGGGGTAGTTGTGGGTTGTATAAGACCACAAATGTATATACATATATGTTAAGTGTGGGTAACCTAAGCCACTTCAAAATGATTGTTTGTTGAGGTAGCAAAATCAATCTCTTGATAACAATAATTTAGGATTTATAATTTGTTTGTGTACCCATTCAAGATTTTTATAATGGATTTTAAATTATCAGCCATTCCAGTTATTGAGTTTTTTCCTCCCGTGGGTAGTTGGTTCTCAATAGCAATAGGTTGAAAATGGGGGTATAACTCAGCGGTAGAGTGTCACCTTGACGTGGTGCGAGTCATCAGTTCGAGCCTGATTATCCCCAAAACCAACTAAATCATTTCCATCTCTGTGTGACTGTAAACCCTCCAATACAGGGCATATCATATCAGCAGTGTGAAATTCCACAGCCAATTCTTAGTTGGATTTTACATCAGAAGTGGAAAAGTTATAGGTGAAGTTTTAGGTTGGATATATAATTGAATAATTAAGCAATTACTGCTTTTTGTCGATATCTCCCCCACTCAAATCTAATCTATATGGATCCCGGAAAATTTCAACTTCAAGGAATCTCGGACAAATTGAATATTAGGAGTTAATCAAAGATCTATTACAGTCGGAGTATTGAAAAACCATACTATCTACTAACAGCTTGCTACGCCCCCCCATTATAAACACCTTTCAATATTTTGTATATTTTCTCCCTGTCTCGGGCGTGAAACCCCTCAATCCACCCAAATCCATTGGGGTGGGAAGAGGGGGGAGAAAACAAAAATATTAAAAAATTTATTATTTTCGCCAGTGTACAAACACAAGTTATTGCACCGGTGGAGGGAGACAAGACATATTTATTTAATTAATTGAAGTAATCAATAATTTGATACTTAGTACACTAAATTAAGAGGTACTAATTTAATAAGTAATAATTTAATAAACTTAGACCGAAGTCAGGGTATCTATCAATTTTGTATATGATGTTGAATCTATACTCGGTAATTGTTTCTTTACGTGATCCAACAACGTTCTTTTAGATTGAAATGAATTGAGTAGATAGTGGTAACTCTCAGACAACATATTATAAACGATTAAATCATTGGATGGGGGGCGATTCCGCCTCATCCACCTATCTCTATGAACCAGAAGCCTGAAACGAAGAAATCGATCCCGCAAATCTTCTATTAGGACATTTTGATACAAATGAACAGGAACAAACATCTGTGGGTATTGCAAATAGATTTGCATCAATTGAGTCTCCTTGCTGTATTCGAAATTTCGTCCCTCACCCGGAAGTGAACTATTCCAGCATTTGATAGGTAACTCGGTTAGTGATTTACGATCATATCCACGATGGATAAAAAAATGACTAATCTTTCCGTTCGGAAAGTGTTTTTCGCGACCCCTCCTCATACCGTAAGTGACATGAAGCCTCCGTACCAGTTCCTGTTTCGCCAACAAACCACGACGTGAAGGGGGAATGTTGTGATCCGGCTGGCGTGAGAGCATGGGATCCCAAACGAATTGCCCCCCTAGATATATAATAGGTTCATCATATGGATTACATTGAATTTCATATTGACTGGCTAAATTGGAGATTCCCAACTCAAGGAATTGCTCACGTAACGATACATTGTCTAATTGATCCTCCAATTTTTCAATCTACCTTTGTCTCAACTTACCTAAAGCTCTCTTGTAACTGAAAAGATATCCCTTTTTTCTGTATGATTTCGCCCCACCACGCTTAATTTTATCCAATTCAAAATCCCGTTTGGGTATTTGATCCTGGTTGCGGTGGAAATATATTAAATTAGCCAAATTATTGGATTCGTATAATAATCTTATGGATTCATAAGTACCACTTCGCGTAAAGCTTAAGCGCCAAACCTTGGAAGACCGGGTAATCCCACGGAACACCTCCTTGGGAATTGACTTCATTTCGCGTGACTGTTTCGCTTCGGAATCGGTTGGATTCCCAAACACCCCCCTATTTTTGAATTTTGGGTAACAGCCCACAGAAAGTATATCTGAATAATATCCAAGTTGAGTGAAGTGAGGATGGGGGAGACTATTACCAACCGGAGTTCTAAAAATTTCTGAATACAAGAAATCCTTCAAAAGAGTTTCTGAAAGACCAGAAACTAAATTGGAATCATTCCCCGCGAATCTATCAATAACAATAAGATTTTCCTCATTCCCCATATTCCTTATGAGCCGAGAATCGTGCGCTGCCAATCCAGCCAATGACCCCAAAATATGCGGAAGTATAGTGAATTCCTTAATCGTTGATTCGGTTGTCGGCGGTTCGAGATACCAGTTAGACAAGTAATAAAATCTCTTTCTTGGTGTATTACTACCGATGAATGATAAATTCGGGGGAGAAATACCTATCAAATCATTATTTATAATAACTTTTCCCATTCTGAATAAAAATATTTCGTATCTGGGACTCGATTCTATCCCACCTATATAAGTAATAATTGAATTTAGTCTATGGAAAGCTAATTCAATTGCATCACTATATAAAATATTTCTTGTTTTGGAAGTTCCTACCAGTAAAACTTCATTAGCGAAAAGACATAAATCTCTCTTGCTGTAACCTGTGGTTTCAGATCCATTACATACGGGAGTAGGCAGATCGGCTTTCACCTCAAAACCCTTAACGCGTAGAATAATTGACAATTCTTTTTGACGCTGATACCCGTTAGACCTACGGAAATTTATCACGTAGTTTAAACGATTCGGAGCTATTGTAGCCGGATCCACCTTTGCGGGTGCGTGGGTCGAAGCGACGACAAGGTTATTACGGATGCAGGAATTCCGGCAATCATTGCTGATATTCCTCAAAATTAGACGGAGTAAAAATTTTGGATCAGCTTCTAGTCTATGATATAACCGATGAACATTCAATTCATGAATGTCTTGAATCCATATAATACAAGGAGATATCTCCCTAGCTATTGCAAGAATGAGATTCAACCGTTGGACGCTTCGTCTGGAAATGAAATTTCCACGTACATTATCAAAATAGGATCTATTGTATAACAACCTCTTTAGTGGTAGTCTCACCAGTGGTAAATAGGAATTGCACGCTATATCCCTGATTACATAAGATCGTCCAGTTTCTCTGGATCCTACTAACGGAATTCTCGCAAATGTTAATGATCCTGGTTGGGGGAGAATAGGCACGTCACGAGACGAAATATCTAGAATACTTTTTTGTCTTATTGTTGATGAAACCAAAATAGTTTTTTCGAAAGCAAGAAGAATCCATTTCTCTGCGGGATCAAATTTGCAAATCTCATAATTCAATAGGTCATTCTGACAGATCTCAGTCGCATATGACAAAAAAGTAGATCCTTCGGAAGTGGGGAATTCATGGATGATCCCACGGCACAACAAATCATAATTGGATTTAAATTGATAGTCGGAAATAGTTTTATTTGTTACTACATATTGAGTAAATAATTGCTTAGTCATCTCGGGGGTGTCGGGGCTTTCCCTACAAAATGTCCATGAATCCAGTTCGTTTTTCACGAAACAATAAAAAATTATATTATTTGTATAGTTTAAAAATCTCTTCAAGAAATGTATTAGTAGGTCCTTCGTCTCCATCTGCGTCGCCGGGGGGGAGTGCAGCACTTTATCCAAATAAAATCCGCGCATTGGGTCTATTAAGTATCCAATAGTATTGGAACGTTTCCATAGGTAGAGGGAGTTGGAACCCGAAGCAGCGGGCAAATAATTTTTGATGAGTATAAAAATGAATAATATCGAGAGAAGGTAGGATGATATAAGCGTAGTTTTGGGTCCGCACAGCGACCATCTCGAATCTGACATATTTTTCAAACTACTCATTTTTGTAGGAATGAATTGATCTATCCTAGCCAATATTTTATCGATGGAATCACTCCCAAATCTTAATCTAAAACTTGCAGACCAATAAGCTATAGATTTATTGACATTATCAACAAATTTTTCAGTAATTTCTGGAAAATTGTAATTTAAGTCATCACTTAACCGGAGAACTATTTCCGGATACGTATCCATAATTAGCTCGTATAAGTATTTCCACCAATTGGGAGTAAAAAACCAAGGTATGTATTCTCTGAATAGATTCCACTTCCCACAGATACTACCTCCCCAAACGATCCGAGATATCTGATATTTAGTTAAATTTTTTGATAATTGACCAAAGGCAATTAGACTGGGTCGACGAATCGGCTGTTCCCGGACAGATATATCCGAAAGTTTTGTATTTTCATACAGAACCTTACTTTCAATCAATCTTGTTAGAGATCTTAATGCTACGCCGCCGCGTGACGAGAATCTTTCCGACCAATAAAGTATTTTCAATTTTTCTGATTCCACAGAATAAAAAAGCGATAGATCTTTTTGATCGGATATATTTGCAATCAAATCAATCCTTGGGCTTGACCCACTCCGAATAGAATTCTTGAAATGGACTTGGGAATCGACTCGATTCAATCCTGATTCTTTGGTGCAAGGTCGAGGTCGCCAGACAAATCGATCAGAATTTGTGAGAGTTTCCTCTGAATCATTTCCACAGATACTACATGAAGATAAAGACAAATCTACCGTCTCTTGAAGTTTCGACTCTGTCAATAATCCCTCAAAAGTCGGAATGGGATTAGTAAATGGATCTGGATCAACTGATGGTGATGTCTTAGATTCAACTGAACAAGATGAAGTCGATCTATCTGTTGCCACTACACGATCAATAATTCCCTCTTCTGTTCGTTGACAAAATTTAGCTAGTAGTGAATCCGATACCTGGGATTGAACGGGTGAGACGACATCCCTTCTATTAAAAGATATCATTCCATGAGGTAAAATAAATTCCTTATCAGGTCCCATTTGATAATTATCTAAGATATCGGAATAACTACGGATGCCTCTTCCAACAAAGAAATTACTTTTGTTTATAAAGGCGAGACCCTGCCCGGCACAGAGCGATACCGATAAGTGGGGGTTATATATAGGATTCAGTCTATTCACTTCAATGGAAATAGATTCCAAAATACTATCGCTATTTCCATCCAAACCCGTTTCGTGTTTGAAGTCATCTCGAAGCAGATTCCTATTATGCGTTGCCGTGGCGGGAGGAGCATCGTTCAAATGATTCATTCCAATATATTTGATACAGAATAATTCGATCGAAGATGGATTAAATGCGGCTTCCGGGGGGGGCGGGGCCCCTGTCGAACTACCATCCACTAACCAGAAAAGTCCAGACTTGGTGAAAATTTCAATATTCTTCTGAAAAATTTGTCTTAAAATTTGTATATTTCCGTCAATGTCCAGTGAACTAATAAGAAAACGAAGGATTGGATAATTCATATTATCCAGCTTCCGGGCAAGATAACTAATGGTATCTACCATAACTTCCCCATGAATGATATCAGGAATTAAGACTCTGTATAAAAATGAAAATTTGCGGGAATACTCTTCGTTCTCCCTAGTACTATTAGTACAATTCGTATTGTCTAGCAATTCGCTTCTTATTTTTGACATACGAAAACCGATCCCTTCTAAGTCGGATTTTGTTACGACAAGGGATTTCCCGTAAGGAGGGAAAGACAAGTCTCTGATTGTATCAAGACATCTACGCACACCCGATTTAACATCTGTATATTCATGAAATTTTGAGACGAGTAATTCCTTGCACAAACGCTGCATGTTACCTTCCCATTCAAACAATCCTTATTCAATTGCAATTCCCGTGACATCAGCAAAAGTATCACCCCCGGCCCAGCTACCCAACCGATATTTAATTCGTAAAAAATATTCACTCGCCAATGTATGGAAGTATTCACTTGTGGAAAGAGCATATATCCAATAAGAATAAAGGAATCTGTCGCGTTCATATAATCTACCTAGAAAATCGGTTGAATCAATGTCATCTATTTCTCCCACCCGATTCCACAAATTCCATAAATTTGAATTTTTGCTTTCATTAGTTGATCCTCCAGTTAGATCCAAAGGGATCCAAAAATATAAAATGGGGAAGTCTTTTATGCTTTGCATCCCCAAATCTCTGCAAAACGGTAGACTAAATTTGAAATTCACTTCTAATCTGAGAGATTTACTAGATTTAGTATCAACAGATTGAAAATTTCCCCCAACGTGAATCATATAGAATTTATTGATTGTCGAAATCACCCCAGTCACTAGTTTTTTGAATCTATCCCTTATTTGTGAATAGCTACACGGGTCGAACTTCACCCCAATTGAACAACAAAATGACTCTAAGTTTTGGAAAAACTGCTTATTATTCTTGGAAGGGTTGATATACTTATCCGAGTCAAACTCCGCAACTTCCGCTATGGATAGATGGTAGGTTGACAACAACAACGGGGGGAATTCAATTGCGAAGGATCGGAAATATCTTTTTATGTTCCATAAATGGAGTATTCCTTTGACGCCTGCGAAGACGGAATATTTATGTCGTTTTTCCGCCAGACGCATATGCAGAGATTTCATTTCATCGGCGGTAGAACCCATACTCTTATTCATTGAATCGTACTCATTCTTTGAATAAATCTCCAATTCTCTAGATGTTTCTATTTGAGACGAAATATACTTTGATAACCCAGATAAGGTTTCCGACAATAAACCCGGTATCTCAGTAATTAATTGATTATCCGATAACTTATTGAGTTCCATAAGCTTATCTTTCAAGAGATATCTTGTGAATTCCGATTCGCGCACATCCCCACCGAATAGGGAGGGACTTCGTCGATAGTAGGAACAACATATGTGTTGATTTGCATACTCCACAAAAAATGTCCGATTCTTCTCGTCGATAGAATCCAATAAACAATCTATTATATCCTTATAGGATAAAGATATATCATCCTGGGATAACATTGTATTCTTACGAAACGGAAGTGGGGACGAATTGGATAAAGCCAACCGACCGTAATGAAATGAAGATGGTTTATCTTCTTCTAAATCTGAACAGTAATGGTGATGCGTCTTTTCTCCGGCACCCCCTAAGACAGATAAGAATCCCACCGGTGAGGGGGGGAAGTAGAAGGATTCAACCCAATTGATTGGGGGTTGTTTGTATATTCCGCCTAACTCTTTCACCGAATCAGTAGAACTTCTTCTTTTTATCAAATTTCTATTACTTGAGCAATAGATAAAAATTGGTATTGTTAGTAACGTCAGGATTACCCCGGTAATCTTATCACCCCGCTTTATTAAACTAATCAGATTTTGTGAAAATAGTGAACTGCAATTTTGCGGGTCAAATAATCTGATGGGGGGCCTGGGACTCAAAAAAACACTAGTTAGAGATCTTATGAGATATTTATTATCTAATGATTTCGTAAAGGAAAAATGATACATATTACTTTTTGCCAATTCCGTCATTTCAGATAACGAATATTTGATTCTTGAAATAATACCCCCCACGTGTTCTATTCCATTTTGTATCTTCGTATTATTAATATCTACTAAATACTACCTATTTTATTTATTAGATCCTATTATATTAATAATATAAAATAATTCAAGGTTAAATGGAGCGAGTACTCTAAATTGCTACTTCAGATGAGGTAGCGAGTCATAAATAGGTTTATGTGTATCTCCAATTGAACCTGCATCGTAGACTAGTAGTTGTTAGAAACAACAAATCATCCGTATCTTCTTTAGATCTTCTTTATTTTTATTTCCCTTATTTCAATTATTATGATTAATTAAGTGGAATGACTCTCCCCCTACAAACAAATGGGCGAACGACGGGGATCGAACCCGCGCGTGATGGATCCACAATCCATTGCCTTGATCCGCTTGGCTACGTCCGCCACCCACCCCCACCCATTTTGCTCACCAATTTGGCGAAGAAACATATAGATGTACAGGGCTATTAAGATTGGGGTCATTCAATCGATGCAATAAATACACATTGTGTTTATATCTCAAAACAGGAATAGATCAAATATATTACGGGTCTATCGGGATGTGTTCGAGGTGACACACATTCTGTTAATTGGAATGGGAATATATCCGAATCAGATAGTTATGGAGGAGTTTACCAAAGATTACTAAAAAAACTAACTTCCCTATTGGGAAGTGAAAATGACCAAATTACGATGAGAGATTACTCCCGTTTCTATATATCAAACCTGTGGGAAGGTAAATACCAAACCCTTCTTATAATTCTTAGAAAAAGAAAGTGAAAGGTTTGGTATTTATTGAAATATACTGCGTGACCAGACGGTTATTATCCGTTTACAGAAGGAGCCTCAACAGAAGCTAAATCTAGGGGGAAATTGTGGGCGTTACGTTCATGCATAACTTCCATACCCAGGTTAGCGCGGTTGATAATATCGGCCCAGGTGTTAATGACACGACCCTGGCTATCAACGACGGATTGGTTGAAGTTGAAACCATTAAGGTTGAATGCCATGGTGCTGATACCCAAGGCGGTGAACCAGATGCCTACTACAGGCCAAGCAGCCAGAAAAAAGTGTAGAGAACGAGAGTTGTTGAAGCTAGCGTATTGGAAGATCAAACGTCCAAAATAACCATGAGCGGCTACAATGTTGTAGGTTTCTTCCTCTTGACCGAACTTGTAACCTGCATTAGCAGACTCGTTCTCAGTAGTTTCTCTGATCAGACTAGAAGTTACCAAAGAACCATGCATAGCACTGAATAGAGAGCCGCCGAATACGCCAGCTACGCCCAACATGTGGAAGGGATGCATAAGGATGTTATGTTCAGCCTGGAAAACAATCATGAAGTTGAAAGTACCAGAAATTCCTAGAGGCATACCGTCGGAGAAACTTCCTTGACCGATTGGGTAGATCAGGAACACAGCGGTAGCGGCTGCAACGGGGGCTGAGTACGCAACAGCAATCCAGGGACGCATACCTAAACGGAAACTAAGTTCCCACTCACGGCCCATGTAGCAAGCCACACCAAGTAGGAAGTGAAGAACGATCAGTTCGTAGGGACCACCATTGTATAGCCACTCATCAACGGAAGCTGCTTCCCAAATTGGGTAGAAGTGTAGACCGATGGCTGCAGAAGTAGGGATGATAGCACCGGAGATAATGTTGTTCCCATATAGTAAGGAACCAGAAACAGGTTCACGAATACCGTCAATATCTACAGGAGGGGCTGCGATGAAAGCAATGATGAATACAGAGGTTGCGGTTAGTAGGGTGGGGATCATCAAGACGCCAAACCATCCGATGTAAAGACGATTTTCGGTGCTGGTGATCCAGTTGCAGAAGCGACCCCACAGGCTTGCGCTTTCGCGTCTTTCTAAAGTTGCGGTCATGGTAATTTTTGGTTTCGGAGAGAAAAAAGGATTCCCCAAGCTGATGAGCCTGTTGATATACAGTATATCGCAGAATCCCATCTGTGTCAACTAGTATCTGTCAAAAAATAAAAACTATTATAAATGGGGAATATTTTTTGACACGTCTAGTAGTCACACACACTCTCATTTATATTATCATTTGAAGGCCTGTCTTCCCCCTAGTTGCTAATAGTAGATAATTAATAGTAGATAATTTCACAATTTAAAAATTATCCTGTTTTTTGGTGGAAGGAGAATAGGAAGATGGGTAGGAAAGTAGGGGGTAGGGAATGGTTCATCATATTCCTAATAATTTTGAAACAAGGAGCTTTTCGTTTCCGCCCGTTTTCCCCAGCTAGGTATATTTAAGACCCTGATATACTGAGACTTAATTGTTGTCGCATCGAACCTCTCTCCACTGGATTTTGCGACTCTACGCGCCTCCCCCCCCAAAAAAAAATTTTCATATTGTACCTACTAGAGTTCAAATCTGTGTAACAAAAGTGCGATAGGCTGGGTTATTTCCAGATACCAAAACCTTCGACTCTTCAAAATGGTTCTTGACTGCGCCGGGGGAGATACTTCTGAATTGTCTCTAGGAGTCTTTATAAATATTCCTGAATCCAATCTACGTCGGATCAAGCGTATTGTACTTTTGTGTTTACAAGCTAGGGTTTTATCGCAAGAAAATCGTAATATATATCTCAATCTATTTAATCCATCTCTATTTATTGATCCACTATGGTAGATCGAAATAATCTTCCAAAATTGAACGAATCTTTTTAGGATATCATCATCTGTTAAAGTAGTCCAAGCTGATCTACTGACTGGACTTCCAAAACTGTCGCAAACCCCCCTCCTCGACATAGATTTGATTAGGAGCGAAGTTGGAGCTCGAAAGAGCAATTCCTTAATGATAGAAACAGTGATGTGGGATTCTGTTACGGTTCCAACCTGAACCTCCCCGATTCTCGACCGGACACCCAAGGTGTAGCCTAGGAATAAGACACAATTTCTGGATAATCTTATGATACGCATACGGTGGGAGTGAAACCAACAATGGGAATAATATTATCTGAATGCCGAAATATAGTAAATCCATTTATTTGCTGAATGTTTAGTTCCCACGAGGGCTGAAAGGAGCCGATTCCCGTATCTTCCATAGTGGATAGACGAACTCTTAGTGAGACAAGAATCTTTCTTTGGGGTCTTCGGATGGGGTCTAGCAACACGCCCCCCCTTCAGAAGAATATTATTATGATCATATGTAGCTACAGAAGATGCTGAACGTAATCCGGAGGATTGTTTCCGTAGAGGCACTAGTAACGACTCAATCTCGTACATGTAAAAATTCCGTAGTGAGGTAGCTAGACTATTTCCACCTATAGCTACAGTTGGGGTATTTATTAAGAATCCTCCATATCTCTGAAACAACGGTCTCGATAGATGTAGAAACGGAGCATCCCGTATTTGTCGGCGAAACATTCGAATTGAAGCTTCTGAGTGGGGATTGTAAGGTATCTTCGTATCCAGAATAGAATTCGAGTGTAAGAATCTATTTTCCAAAAATAAGAATATTGAATGAATGGATCTAAGACTCTTCCATTCACTAGTTTCTTTAATGGATAGGGGTTCTAGCCCCGTCGGGGTAGACGAGATTTCCATGACTAAACATATTACTTTTAGTAGTGCACCGGAATACGGATTATTTATCAATCCGTCAAATTAAATTTAATCAAATTCTGAATAAAACATCCCTAGAAGATTTTGATGACGTATTCCATTGATTAGACGTTTCACAGATATCACACCATACCGTTCCGAAAATATTGAATTTTCTATTGAATGAATACTGGATCTATTTGAATAACGATTATATGCGATTGGGTAAATATCGTCTCGGAACAGTAGGGTATATGAAAAGCATTTCCACTTTGGATTGATTCCTTTTACTTCCCAAAACTTCTCGAATTCGGGTAAGAATTTATATTCAGTTCTCATAGGAGTAACCTCTCAAGTGTCGAGACCTTGGGTAGTGCAACCTAATTAGGGTATTCGCTATATCCACTATTACCTCTCTGTATCGTACATCATTCCCTCTAACCGGAGTTCATATACATAAATTTGGGATTATTCGGGGGGAGCTAGTAAATCAATTCATCCAATTGCACTACTAACTTAGACGAATCGGGAGCGCGTACTACATATTCTCCCTAGTTGGGCGAGTCTTACTCACTCCCATATTAATCAGTCTTTGGTATCTATTCTAGGTACCGGTACCTCCCCCCTATCTAGACAAAAAAATCTATTGAGATTCTTTAATTGATTACTCCAGTTTATAAATCGTCTAGCCTAGCAGATATTCCTTATGTACTAATCAGTTCCAATATATCAAATAATTAATTACCGAATGGAACGCGGAATAACAAGTTTTCAAATACAGATCTTCGCTTATGCTTCCAACTACTGATCCTGGGCTCCCCGCCCCCACCCTCCTACTCGTCAACCGAATACTCTAGTTATCTGGTATTAATTCAACAACCATATCTTGGTAACTCCAATGAATATTGAACTTCTAGGTGGACTAATTCCAATTGATTTTTGAGGAGTTGCAGGCATATCCAAATCTTAACTTGAGTAGGTAGGCAAAATTACCTATTTTCTAAGAGTTACTGAGTAAGAAAATACTGTATTTCTTTTATGTATTGGTATTTCTTGTATCGGGGAGAGACTCGGTTCACAAAATAGAAAAAAAAAATATATATATATATATATATATTTTTTTTTTCCGGACGAGAATCCTCTCTTATAGGATTCTCGGAACTAGGGTTAAGACGCCCTTTGTCGGGGATCAGGGGGAATGGTGTGAAACCTATAAATCCAAGATTGATCGGGGATCTTTACCTACTCCCCATGAATCGTCTCCAACCTATTCTGGGGCCATTAGGGTCTCTCACCTGTTTCGCTTGCGGAACAAGTATCTCACACTATCTCTCTCAAAAAAAGTTTTGAGTAATAACCAGTACTTATTTCTTGAAATAGTACCTCTTAGAGAGATTATAAATACTGCGTAGATGTAGAATATTATGAAGAGGAGGGGGTAGTATAAGAACATTTGCAAAATGATATAAACTGAGCTCATTAGATTCTCCCGAGGATTAATGAGGATTAATTCTGACCTGTTCAAACACCTTCGCTCGTCCCGATATATCACGAACAGTTTCTGTGGTTTGAGCCCCCACCTCTGGAAGGGAAATGATGGCAAAAACATCTAATTGAGTTTGATCCTTTCGTGGATCATAAAATCCAACTTCTCTAATAGCTTTTCCCTCTCGCCGGGATTTAACATCAATCGCAATTATTCGATAAGTGGTTTATTGGGATAGGTACGCAGAAGCCCCCCCCCATAAAACCGTACGTGAAGCTTCGACTTCATACGGCTTAATTCATAAATCCCATAGAATGGGAGAACTCCTAACCTAAAATCTGTATCTACCTCCACCCAACACGTGTATACGTGTATATATGTAGATAGAGACATATTTTTGATTGTGGAGAAAACAGTCATAACTCACGTATGTTTAGGAGGAGCTATAGACTCCCGCCCACTTCCCGAGTTATCTCTTATTAATTATTACTCCATCTGAGGTTTTGCCTTGCAAATCAAACAAATGGGAATCAGATAAATATAAATCTTTCTAGCGATTGATTCAACTATCTTTGTATTCAGTATTTGCCCATTCACGGATCAATTTTAAAAATCCTTAGGTTCAAGCCTTACTCCGAGGGTCTTCCGGATCGAGAAGTGGTGGCAACAAACCTCATTCTGATCAACCCAGCATTCAATCAATATCACATTCAATAACTGATTCGTTATTTCATACATATAATAGATATTACACTACTTAATTTGATTGTATTTGAATTGGATAATGAAATAAATCAATCTATTGATTTCAACGAAATTCGGTTTATACAGATTTTAATTTGAAGTATTTAATGAAAATAGTTATTCTTCCCGCAACTGTGGACTAACAAAGTTTGATAGCTTCGTTCTACGAAATAACCATAGATATTATCCCTGATCAGAATATACAGGTTCTTAACTTAAAAGTAAAAGTAGGATGTCATCCTTCAAGTTCCATCAGATCATGGTTTTTAACGGACGTTGAAGCGGGAACATCTCCCCTAGATTTTGGGATGGCGGTTATTAGACTCCGCGGGAATGATCTCGATGTTTGAGCCACACGTTGCTTTCCACCATATCGTTTTAAACGGGTTTTTACCATAATATCTAGAATCCAAAAATATTTTCATTAAATTAGTTGGTATAACTACGACAATTCCTGTAGGTATTATTGGTACCATATCTATCCATTCGACGAACTACATCTTGATCATCCCGAATTACTAGTGATTGAAACTTCTCACCACATCAAGCACCTGATTTAACAACTTAAGCGCCTAATTTTTCTTTAGCTGCATACATCACATCAATCGTAATCTCTGTAATATTATTAAGTTTCGCAAAAGTCTCGGTATTTTTCTTGATTTTTCCCCTCACAAAACCGGGAATTTTATTTAACTCCAACTGACTTTCAAAAGTCCGAATTAGATCTCTACCTGTAGATAATGATCTGGTAATTACTTCTTTGGTATCATGACCACCAAAGACGTCTAGTAGGTGGTCCTCCATACCCAGGGTGAACGAGTTATAAACCAAATCAGCTACTTGATTAGTTCCCTCATAACCTAGAAAGGGTCGGTATCCCAATGGAAAATTCTGAATATGAACTGGTGAAGAAATCACTCCACATGGAATATCAAGACGTTTACCAATATGCCGCTCCATCTGTGTTCCAAATATGGCATGTGGTTCGGTACAAGCTATCATATCTCCAACTTCAGTATGATCTTCTGTGATTATTACCTCATCACATAAGCCTTGAACCTGTTCATTAAACCATTTTGCATCGTGTTTGCAGTAAGTACCTGAGCAACTCACACGAATTCCCATTTCTCTAACTAGTATTTTAGTAATTGAAGCCGCATGAGTTGCGTCACCAAAAACCACGGCTCTTTTTCCAACTGAATTTTGACAATCAATAGATCTCGAAAACCAAGCTGCTTGAGAAACAAATTTGGTTTGATTCTCAATATATGATTCATAATCGACTTTTCCCCCCGACGAGATAGAGGCCCAAGCATTTATGTGCTTCTCCATCTGCGCGACAAATTCGGCCATATCCAAAATTCCCATAGGAATGATCGGTATGTATGGCATCCCAAATTCTTTTTCCGGAAGGACTGCGGTCATTAAACCTAATTCACGGTAAGGTACGATATTGAACCAAGCTCTTGGTAAATCCTTTAAATCTTTTAAAGATCCTCCTTCTGGAATTACTTGATTAACTAGAATTCCCGAATCTTGCAATAAACGTTTTGATTCACGACAATCATGTTGATTATGAAAACCCAATGTCGAGATTCCAATAATATTGGCCGAAGGTGTGTCTGTCACAGATCGATCCAAGGTACCGTGTCTACGCGCTTTATATAAATAATGTCGAACTATTTGTTCCGAAGTTCTATCTGCTGCTTGAAGCTCATTAACTCGATAGTGATTAACGTCTGCAAGAATTACATCAGACGTAGAATAAGTAGAAGCCCGATCCGCAAAATTTTGCAAATCTTCTTGTAAGATACTGGAAGTACATGTAGGTGTCAGGACAATTAGATCGGGATGTTATTCCTCATCTTTTCGATTTATATTATTAATAACCTTTTCTTGGGATCCACGCGCTAATACGTGACGATCCACTATACTAGCAGTTACTGGAGTGAAATCCCTCTCTCTCTCCAACATGGAGCGCATTACATTGAAATGGTCATCCCCTAGAGGAGCGTGCATTATAGCATGTACGTTCCCAAAAGAACTCGCTACTCGTAGAGTGCCAATATGAGCAGGTCCAGCATACATCCAATAAGCTAATTTCATGAATTATTTTCCATATCGTTTTTGTTCCACACCACAAAGTAATCTGTTGCTATGTCCAGCCCATCATAAGAGAAGCGGGGGTAAGATCCGTTGGGTTTTAAGGGGAAGGGGGGGGCAAGAGTAAGTAATTTTATTCACACTATTCCTAACTGTCCGTAGGTTCATATTCATAGGTCCATAGGAGGAGGAATCGAAACTCTTTTTCACAATAAAATAAAAAGGGGAGATCTGGGACGGAAGGATTCGAACCTCCGAATAGCGGGACCAAAACCCACTGCCTTACCACTTGGCCACGCCCCACAAGTAATCGATATAAATATCCCACACTTTTATAAGTGTGTCAACAGAACCCCCCTATCTAGCAATTGGTTGGGTAGGTCCGGTGCGACCTCGGTAGGAATCACAATAGAAGGAGAGTTCCCGTGGGACTGAGCGAAAAAAAAAATACCATTCATTAAACAACTGTGTATTACTTTTGGCAAAATAATTGAAGTGTTTATTCCATCTATTAGAAATGAAAAATCTGTAATAGTATGTACTTAATAGGTTGACTGATTAAAAATCGTTAATATATCAAACTAAATTATTTTGTCATTGGAGAATAAAGATGATAGTCCTGTCTAACATCTATCTAGAAAATTTATTTCAATTCAATAACGCTTTTTTTGCTAAACTACCCGAAGCTTATGCTATTTTTGATCCGATTGTGGACGTAATGCCAGTCATACCAGTGTTTTTTCTTCTCCTGGCCTTTGTCTGGCAGGCCGCAGTGAGTTTTCGATAGTAAATCATTCCGCAATTTTTGGCAAATTCAAATTTTGGTTGGAGGTGCCCCTTTCATCCCCCCCCCCACCGTGACAATAAATTTAAGAATATTAAAAATAATAAATATTAAGTGGGAGGAGTGGTAGAGTGGGAAAAATAAGAGGGTATATCTCTCGGGATTCAAATTCAAGATCCAATTTAGGTAGTTTTGAAACCAACCGCTTACTCATTTGTATATCCCTAAGTAGTAAATGGGGGTACTTTGTACCGGTTCCGACCCGATGAGTGGGGTAGAATCCTACATGTTCGGCTTATAATGAGTAGTAACTACCAAAGATCATGAAATTGATCTTCTGTCCTTCGTCCCCCTCTTGCCCATACCATCCCAAACCCCCACCATTAGTGGATTCTGAGATAATTCGGAGAGAAAAAAAGGGATCCCCTCTCGTGACGATGCCGATAAACGTTGTGGCTAGCATCAACAAGGGCTCGATTCTCCTCATCCCTCTGCACTATGCCAAACTCGATAGGGCGTTTCGCGGCGCGTAACGCGCCCACCCAATCGCAGCCATTAGTATCTAGATTCAGTAATTCGTTGAACACGAAAATCTACTTTACGAAGAATAATTCCATTATGAAGAAGATAAATAATTAGAAAAGAGAGATATCTTTCTATTTTCAGCGAATCTCTGAAATTTTATATTCCTCTTCTGAATCGAAAGGGATGTGGTATAAATATTCAGAATATCTTTCATTCTATTTTACCTCTAGTTATGATCACGGAGATTAGATCATGCTTACTCTCAAGCTATTTGTCTATACAGTAGTTATCTTTTTCGTTTCCCTTTTTGTCTTTGGATTCTTGTCAAACGATCCCGGACGCAACCCCGGACGTAAAGAATAACTTGATTTTGATATCTAATTTCTATTGGGGTTAACCCTCTCACTAAATCTATTCCTTTCTGAGGAGAGGGAGGGATTCGAACCCTCGGTACGAATGGGTCGTACAACGGATTAGCAATCCGACGCTTTAGACCTCTCGGCCACCTCTCCGAACAGTATAACATTTTATACTTTAACGTAACTTAACACGAAGTTGGAATAGAAGTCCATACTACAGCTTAGGTGTAAAGACAGTGTATCGGATAAATCTGTTAAAATTTTGTTCGATCCGTGGTTGGGGGCTTTACCCCGCCAATTCTCTCCGGGAATTCAAATTTTTGAAACCAATGAATTTTGATTGTTCGCCCATATGATAGAATTATCCAGCCTAGCCGGGATCAGCCCGGCTGTCTCTCGGTAAGGTAACAAGCCAATTATCGGTATAATGCGAAACCCAATCTCACGGCTAAGATACTTGTTACAGAAGCACTAATAAGGGCAAAAATTATTTGACCGTCCGAGATTGATGTCATTATTCCGCTATCTCCCTGATGCTTTGTATATATATATATAGACTCCAGAAATAAAATAAAAAAATGTGGAAGGAAAAGGATGAGAAGTAGTAGGACTTTTTCGTTTACGCAAATCACTACGCTCTCATTCATTTTACCAATTTCAGTTCATCATAGCTATATAGAACAATTGGTTCTGTTTCAGATCTATCATTTCATTCTGAAAGTATGTAATAAAATGGTGGGTGGGACGGCCGATGGGTGAAGACCCGGAGGGAAGGAAGGGACAGAAACCGTTTCAATTCTGAGATAAATTATTTAATTTTTGAAGATGATAAAGAGGTGAATAATGAATTTGGAAATACTTGCGCAACTTACGGTTCTAGCTTTAATAGTTGCATCAGGACCGCTAGTAATTGCTCTATTAGCAGCTCGGGGGGGGAATTTATAATTATGTCGCACCATCTTCGGAAACGAGATAACTTTCTATCAAATGCCGAATTCCGGGGATGGAGATTGTGAAAGAACTCATACAGCAATATGTTTTCCGTCTCACTATTAGACATAGGGGGCCTCCGCATGATAAAATCTCACTACGGCGGGTATGGTTTAGTGGTAAAAGTGTGATTCGTATAAATTTCAACTTAAGTAGTTAATGGATCTTTCAAATCGATTTTCTACTCAATTGAAAAACTTTATTTCTGGGGGGGAAGTACATCCACTTCCCATAATGAATGTCAGTGTAGGGAAAAAAAATGTCATTCAAGTTATTTGAATACTCTACTTCCACAAAACTGTTAGATATTGAAATGACGAAGCGGAATTGTTTGAAAATCTATGGATAGCGACCCAAAATATTCATTTCATCGTCACTGAATCTTGGATCTGATAGATGGAGGAATCCGAGCAATATAGTTATGAAGTTATTAGTCCTGATTTACCAGGATTCTAAAACATTTTATTCTTCGACTCGGTTAGAAATATTATCCTACGGATTGAAGCTCAGAAAAATAAAGAACGAAGTAATTGGAAAAAATTTATTATTGTAAATTACTAATCAATTATTTGTGAAATAAAAAAAAAATAATAAACTAAATAGTAATAAAAGTAATAAAAATATTATATTTTCCACAAGGATCATCTAGGAAGTGCGTTCGTAATTCACGAAATGCAAGATAGACTGACGTAGATGTTATGGATGATTATTCCCTGATAATACCTGTTTCGAAGGATCGGATCGGGAGGGGGACGATGTCTAGGATGGATTGGGAGATCATTTTGGATAAATTCCTACAAAATTGTCTTTGCTCTGAGGCCGATGAGGCGGAAATTTGGATTTATGCCTATACATATGCATATCTATTTATTCTTATTCTTACCCTTGGGGCTCCCCCCCTCCCACCCAATCCGTAAAGGAGCCGAATGAAGGGAGACCTTCACGTTCAGTTCTGGATTAGAGATGTTAGAGCCATTCGCCTACATCGACTATAACCCTTAGCCTTCCAAGCTACTGATGCGGGTTCGATTCCCGCTACCCGCTAATAGTATTGATCGGGCTGGCTCGAGTTACCCCCCCCCATATACATATCTATCAATTTGTATATATTAAAACTTCGACTTTGTTCCTTATCTACCAGCTATACCGTGAACAAACCGAAGTTATTGTTTGTTCACAATATAGCTCCTGTCTCGAATACGGATGGTGTGTGAGCGTCCATAGTCTAATGGATAGGACAGAGGTCTTCTAAACCTTCGGTATAGGTTCGAATCCTATTGGACGTAATTCCGTGTCTGAGTGAATAAGTTATATAATCAATATTTGATTCGAGACAGGCATTGATCTCACTCCAAAATCGATTAAGTAAGTGTAGTTACTCGTCGTTTTTCCTGAAGTAAAAAGAGTTCCGTATATTCCTTAATAGCTTCTTTCAAAAGAATTTCTGCTTGTTCCGTAAACATCTTGGTCGAACGAATAATTTCACCAAATTGAGGTTTATTTAGAGTTATATATTCGCGTAATTGAATTAAGAATCTCTTAACTTGTTGAACCTCCAATATGTCCGAATATCCATTAACTCCAGTATAAATAGTTGATACTTGCTCCTCCACCGCCAATGGGGATGCTTGAGATTGTTTAAGCAACTCGCGTAATCGTTGACCCCTTGCTAACTGATTTTAAGTAGCTTTATCGAGATCAGAAGCAAATTGGGCGAAAGCTTCTAATTCGGCGAATTGAGCTAATTCTAATTTCAATTTACCGGCCACTTGTTTCATAGCTTTGATCTGAGCCGCAGAACCTACTCTCGATACGGAAATTCCCACATTGATTGCCGGTCGGATTCCAGCATTGAAGAGATCTGCTGATAGAAATATTTGTCCGTCAGTGATGGAAATGACATTAGTAGGGATATAGGCGGAAACGTCTCCAGCCTGGGTTTCAACAATAGGTAAGGCAGTCATACTCCCTTCACCTAATTGGAGACTTAACTTGGCTGCTCTTTCCAGAAGACGAGAATGCAGATAGAAAACATCTCCCGGATATGCTTCTCGACCGGGCGGTCTTCTTAGTAATAGAGACATCTGTCGATGAGCCTGAGCTTGTTTCGGAAGATCATCATAAATAATCAAGGTATGCTGTTTGCGATACATAAAGTATTCAGCCGGAGCTGCTCCTGTATAGGGAGCGAGGTACTGCAAAGTAGCTGGAGAATTCGCAGTCTCAGCTACCACAATGGTATATTCCATAGCACCGCGATCTTGGAAAGTATTCACTACCTGAGCCACAGAGGAAGCCTTTTGACCGATAGCTACGTAAACGCATATAACATTTTGACCTTTTTGATTCAGAACCGTATCCGTAGCTACTGCTGTTTTACCCGTCTGTCTGTCCCCAATTATTAACTCGCGCTGACCGCGCCCTATGGGAATCATAGCATCAATAGCAATAAGACCTGTCTGCAAAGGTTCGTATACTGAGCGTCTCGAAATAATACCCGGAGCTGGGGATTCAATTGGTCTAGATTCAGAAGCTGGAATTTGACCTTTACCATCAATAGGTTGGGCTAACGCATTTACGACACGACCTAGATAAGAATCGCTTACTGGTATTTGGGCAATTTTTCCCGTCGCTTTTACAGAACCTCCCTCTTGTATGGCCAGACCGTCACCCATCAGTACAACCCCAACATTATCAGATTCTGGATTCAGAGCAATGCCTACCGTACCATCTTCAAATTCTACCGATTCGCCAGCCATTACTTTATTAAGGCCGTGGATTCGAGCGATCCCATCCCCAACTTAAAGTACAGTGCCGATATTAACAACTCTTACTTCTGGAACATATCCCTCGATTTGTTTGCGGATAATACTGCTAATCTCATCGGGTCGAATGTTTATTACCATTAGCGTTTACTAAATATCGTCTTGAAAAGTGAGACCTATGAAAGCTAATCAGCTGTGTTTTCCATGGCCCTGAGTAGGCCGATATGATAGTCAATCATGCGCAAATGCAATTCACCATCTAAGCGACTATTCAAATTTTCAAGAGCTCTTTCTGAAGCGATACGGGAGACTTGCTGCCGAACCTGTTCAATCGCTCGTTGTTCTTCGAAACGAATAGTAAAATTTTTACTATCCTCTAATTTTCTCGAATCTTCATCAGCCGCATCAATGAGATCCCTTTTCTCCCTCTCCATCTGCGTAAGTCCACCGATGCGAATCTCATCCGCCTTTAATTTTGCCTGTTGCAAGCGAGTCCGAGCTTGTTTGAGCTTATCAGTAGCTTCCCTGTAGCGTTCCTCCGCATCGCGAATAGTACTCAAGATCGTTCTCTTCCGATTCTCTAATAAATTAATCAATGAAAGTGGATGATATATTTTTGACTACCAAATATTTATGATCTCTTCCCAAACCGAACATGGATCTTTCGATTCATTCGGCTTTCCTGCCCGTACTCCTTGAGTATATGGAATTCCATGTCTTTGCGGGCTTGCCATCTACACTTCATCGATATCAATATGGTCTATTTCGAAGTAGAAATTGAATCACCGAAACTTTGGAATTCTTGAGGGCTCTTCTGGACAATACTTTCACTCCCAGCAAAGTCGTTTTTAAAAAATGTTATCCATATCCTATGGGTTGTCTATTCAGCAGATTGAACAAAATTTGATTCTTATTGGGAGATTATAACTTCTCCTCCGGGGAATCCGGGGAATGAGAGAAGTTTCACCACTTTCAATATGAGCGTTATATATTGAATAGCTCTCCGACCATGCTTCGAAGTCTTTGCACGGTGGGGGAAGGAAACCCAAAATTTTGCTCAGACTTCAAGCAATTCAGCTTTAACCATATTAATTATATTCCCGTATCAGCCGATGAAAACGATAGCGTTTTTTTTCCACTGATTATACGAAATGCTCTGGTTCTTACAAAAACTAATCATTTGCAAGTAATTCGTCGGGATTTTGCATTTTCTCTTGTTCCAAATGCAACTGGGGGAGTCCAGTCAACTCATTTAGGTATACGACTCGCACACACTCCCTTTCCGAAGTAAAACAATATACCGAAAACTAGAATCAAATTGATTGAATTGATCTCCAAGATATTAGTATTTAAACCGAAACCCGCGGCGGGAGTCCAATAAGGTGGGGAAACGGCGATATCACTTATACTTCTCATACTTCCTCTCTCTTCCAAAGAGACTATCTAAATTTTACAGAATTCTGCTAATCTAACCTGAGGTAAAATAGTGGAGACAGGGAGGGGGGAGGATACCTTTGCACTTAAATATTAATTAGTTAGTGAAAGGTGGGACTGCCTCAGGGCGAGGATGTAATTAAATGATCAATTGGTTTACCCAACACCCCCCCCACGAGTGCGAATGAGGGGGATGATAAAACTATGCTGTAGAGAAAGAGTTGCATAAGAGGATTGGGGAAATGCAATAACAATACGGACTCGGTGCAATAGGTTGATCAATAATCTCCTGTTAGATCTCATCCCCCTCCTGAACGAAATAGTCCTTCATTTGGACGATCGATCCGGGGGGTTTGGGTTACGGAGGGGTGGGTAGCCACCCGAATCAGATATGGTTTAATAGTAATGAATTAAACGAAAGGATTTGCAAATGATGGTGCTAGGGCTACAACTGGTCCATGAATTGTTAAAGCTTCCGTGAAGGCTGAACTTAATGATAGCGTGCCTCGAATTTTACCTTCTGCCTCTGGTTGTCTCGCGATCCCCTCTACCGCCTGACCCGCGGCAGTGCCTTGACCGACACCGGGACCTATGGACGCGAGGCCTACGGCTAGTCCGGCAGCAATTACAGAAGCAGCAGGAATCAAAGGGTTCGTATTAATCTCCTCTTATTTTACTTGAGTTACTCAATCTCGACGTAGCGGGAATTCTTCGGTAAATGCTCACCAAAACATAAATTATGTAAGACTATAGTCAAATCTAATAATAAGTTGCAAAATATAAATTATATCCCAGCTAAAGTGGTTGAATAGTAATACCAATGGGACGGAGAGGTCGTTACTCCCTCGGTGGAAATCTCTCGGTTTCATTCGTTGCCCATGAAGTAGGAAAACAGTTAGATCAAAGTCGACTATTCCGTAGTAGTCTATAGCAAGGAACTTCATTACCGAGTCGACTCGAGTGTAATTTCATTCATAATAACACAATAGGGTTACTATTGAGATTGACTATAATTAGTTTCGTTGGTAACAGAAAAACCCCACGAATTGGTTCTAGAATATCTCACCATTTCTTGATGTTTATCGTAGTGGAGGTAGGGCAAATAAAAAAACAAAAAAAATACTTGGATTTAATATTGGGAGTGGTTATTAATTACATCCCCAAATCAGATGGGATTAGAAATAATAACATCCCCCCTCTCGCGAGGGGCGATAACGGGGGAGATTTTTATTTTATTATTATATCACGCGGGAGGTTTTTACTACTCCGATGGTTGTCACGAATCCCCTGTTGAGTAATATGATTACTATACGACGCTTCGGAAAGACGAGGTCTTAGTTAGTGATGACCTTCCATAGATTCACCTACATAAGCTGCGGCTAGAGTTGCAAAAATCAAAGCTTGAATAGCACTTGTAAATAATCCTAGAAGCATCATAGGGACGGGAACAACCGGAGGGACTGGGGAAACGAGAACAGCTACTACCAACTCATCAGCCAATATGTTTCCAAAGGGTCGAAAACTAAGTGACAAGGGTTTAGTAGAATCTTCTGGAATATTGATAGGGAGCGGTACTGGGGTCGGTTGGATGTATTTACCAAAATGACTAAGACCCTTCTTGTGTGAACCTGCGTAAAAATATGCTACTGATGTAGGCGAAGCTGGTGCAACAGTAGTATTGATATCATTCGTAGGTGCAGCCGACTCTCCGTGAGGTAATTGGATGATTCGCCGAGGAGACGGAGCACCTGACCGATTGGAGACAGAAATGAATGAAAACATAGTTCCAATGAATGGGACCCGGGGACGATACTCCTCCTCCCCCATCTAGGTTCTCGTCAAATCCCTAATAGATTCAAGAACATACTCAATAAAGTTTTGACCACCAGTTGGGATGGTTTGTAATTTGCGAGTAGCTACGGCAGATAACACCAATGATATAGCAATTACTACCCAGGAAGTTATGAGAACTTGTGCATGAACTTGGAAATTTCCCACCTGCCAATAAAGATGTTAACCCACTTCCACGCTCGATACTTGATATAGATCATCAATCCCATCAATGGGCAATTGTTTGATATCCGTGTTACCCCCCCCCTTCATGGATTAACTGAGAACGCAAGGATGAAAGAACAAAAAATTTGTATAGAATAATGGGATTCATAGATATTTTACAAATTGGATATTCTAGGAATTGTTCCTGAAATAGAATTATATCATACTTGTATGACTCATTCGTCAATTCATACTATTCGGAATAATTGAGATAGTCAGTAAATTCATTATCTACCACTACCGAGACCTTCGGGTTTGAACGACCTTCGTGAATGGCTAATGTTAATTTGTCTAATATCCATCGAATGGGAGATCTTGCATCATCATTACCAGGAATTGGAATATCTGTGAGATCTGGATCACAATCCGTATCGACAACACAGATTGTGGGAATACCTAAAGTAATACATTCTCTAATAGCAGTAGATTGTTCATGTTGATCAGTGATTGTCGCCATATCGGGCAGATTCGACATATATTGAATTCCACTTAGATATTTTTTCAATCGAAGTAATTATCTTTTCAAAATCGCTGCCTCTTTTTTCGGGAGTCAATCAAACCCTCCTGTATCTTCTTCGTTTTGCAAATACTGAAATCTCTGAAGACGTGTTTCTATAGTAGACCAATTCGTTAACATACCGCCGAGCCATTTTTCATTCACATAATGGCATCGGGATTTCACCGCAGCCGACGCAATTAAATCAGCTACTTGATATTTTGTACCTACTATTAGGAATTCTTTTCCCTCCGTCGCTGCCTCAAAAACTAAATCGCAGGCTTCGGATAAAAGACGAGCAGTCTGAGTTGGATCGAGAATATGAACACCCCTTCGTTCCGTAAATATATAGGGTGACATTTTGGGATTCCATTTCTGGGTTTGGTGACCGAAATGAACTCCCGCCTCCATCATCCCTTCCAAATCGATATTCCGATTTTTCTGTTGCATTTTCTCCTCGAGTACGACAAAGTGCGAATTGTCTTCATTTTAATGAAAGTGATAGAATTATTACAATCTATCGAGTGGGCTTGTGGATCGAGATATACCCAAGATATACACCTGTCAGATAGTTGGGGAGATGTCATTTCTCGATATCAACCTCACCGGAGAGGGGTTGTTTCAACTTATCATGAATTATTAGTCTATAATGAGGACTTGATTTCTTTTCGTAACCATTAAAATTATTTTTAGTATCTATACGTAAATTATTAGAATCATTCAGAGTGGAGTATAATTCCCTATGTTTCTCCACATCTAGTTGACAGACAATCTCCTGACTGCCGGTTCCGATGGGAACGAGATCGCCAAGAATAACATTTTCTTTTAATCCCTTTAACCAGTCGATTCGACCTCTAAGAGCAGCTTTAGACGGTACTCGAGTAGCCTCCTGAAAACTCGCCTCCGATATAAAACTAATAGTATTGAGAGATGCTTTCGTCATTCCCACCACGATGGGTTCATAAAACATCGACTTTTTTAATACACGATTCATTCGCTGCGCTTGTGATGATTCAATAAGCTCTCCAGGTGGAAAAACATTAGTTATTCCGTCTTCCGAAGTTACTACTCTCGATGTCAGTTGTCGAATGATAATTTCTATATGTTTATCAGATATTTATACTCCTTGAGATCCATAAATCTTTCAGATTTAGTCAATCAGAACCAATTGACGCTGTTCCACACTTATTCTAGCACTCAGAAAATGACTCCGAAGATTCCCAATTAGTCGTATAACACCCCTATTCCATTTTCTATAAATATCTTCGATTCCCGCTGAAACAGAAGCGATCGAACGAGATTCCAACAACTGCTCAACTTTCGGAAGACCTTGAATGATATCCCCAGATCTCAATCTGTCATATAGTAATGTTATTAAAGTATCTCCTTCTCTGATTATATCCCCGTAATCTTTATGAATAGTTGCCCCCTGCGTTGCTAAATAAGGCTTAGCCGCTCGAATTGAAAAATAGTCTTTATCAATAGCTACAATTTGACCGGATTGGAGGCAGATATCATTCCCATGGACAAATACCTCTTCACCTATTATTAGTCCAATATTAATTAATAGAGTCTTTTTAGCGGAGAAGCTTAATAAATAATTGATGCATCTGAATAAATACCCTTCTGTGGAATTTGTGGAAGGATTCAGGGGGTATTTGAATAGTAATCTATTCTCATCTATCAAATACCAATTTTGATTTCCCGATATAGATGATGAATTAACCACTAAGGAATCTCCGAGGAGAGGGCCTTTGTTGCTCACCATTAGATGAGGAGGCGACGGGGGGTTAATAATACTCCGCAAATTACCCAGTAGGCCTAACTTCCCGTTTCCCCCTCCACCTAACTTTCCGCTTCCCCCCCCACAAGGAGTGATGGTGGGATCAAATACCACAGAATCCGTAAATCCTCTCTTCAATTCTGAACTACTTTTTCTCATAAATTGATAGTGAGAATCTGAAGAGATATCTTTCAAAATTTCATCACTATGAATGTGAGTCTTTTCCTTCAATATGTCACCACTGGAATATCCATATATTGGATGATAGTCTTTATAGTCTTTTTCGTCTGAATCGGGAGGCAGAAAATTACGAAACATGTGAGGCGATGACAAGGTTAAAAAGAAGGTACCTTGCTCGGGTACCGAATGAACAACACTTTGATACTCAAACAATGACTTGTTATTATTGTTGTTTGAACCAGTCTCTACGGGAGATCCCTCATCATTAAACATCAATTGTGGAAGAAACTTATCGTTCTCTCTTCCAAGGTTATTAGTTACCTTCCCAAAGAACGGATTGTTAAACTCCACCGGGTTAATCTGAAGAAAGGTACTAAGGAGACTATTTATTCTTATATTAGTAAGAGATGTATAAGCCCCCTTCAGGGGACGAAATTCTTGCCAATTAACGACTAAACAAGTCTGAACTAATTGGATACTTTTATTGTTGCCTGGTCCGACTTCCTCACCATCTTGATAAGATATATACGTAGAGATTTGTATTTTTGGACATTCCCATGTCTTTGGCATTCCAGAGGAGGGAGTTATATGTATCGACGAATCGTCGGATATATTGTATTCTCTAACTGGCCTTATTGAGACGGAGGTCTTTCTTCTTCCAGCTCTTCCTTTAGAAGATGTAATCGGTTGTAGATAAATCCAATCATCGGATTTGAATTCATCAAGAATCGTATTACCCGGCGGAATCAGAGTATCGCTCTGCTTAGATACAGAAGCTTTCTGCTTCGGATAATAGATATATCCAGGTAATATTCTTATTTCAATACTCCTTTTTATCTTTTTGATTCGAACTAATCCGCCTACTCGACTAATAATATTGGAAGTTATTTGTGTACCTTCCTCAATCATACTATTGTTCGGTACTAATATGGAAGAAGAAGGTTCATAAATAGTATACACTTCTTCGGGGATCAAGAAAAAGTTACCCCTCTTGATGATTTTGTACCACACCTTAAAATTGTTCGCTTTTTCACTCCCATCATCAGGAACAAATTCTTCCTTACCAACAGATTCCACCTTTATAGTACCATATCTCATAATTCCCGAAATGTTAGTTTGACACTCAGGATTTTCGGAAGTAGCAAAAGTATCATTGCAATTTGAAATTTTATTATTGTTGGGTACTCGGGGATCAAAACTCATATTAGATACTTCGTTGTACCTACCCTCTCCTCGTCCCAGTAGGGAAGTAACAACATTTCTTCCTCCAGTTCGAGTTATTTTAAGATTGGTAGAAGTCAGAGTAGATGCTGAGGAATTAAAGCGATTCATGAAATAATTGAGAGTGGTTTCAGAATCTTGCATTCCTTCCGGGGAATACTCAGAATCTATAACATTTTTATATTTATCATCCATTCCCGAAAGATCAGATTTATTCTTGTTGAAATGAGATCCGATACCAACTCTATCTTGATCTTCATGAACTAAAAGAGTTTTATCGGAGTCTCCGAAAGTTCCCGAAAGAACCCATACATGACCTGTTTCGCGTGCAACATGAATATTACTATATGCATGTTCGGGTGAGTGACATACGACCCTACTCCAAAAAATTTCTCCTTCTAGATCTGGGGAAAGATGTTTCTGAATTCGTTCCTTGAGAGGAAACTCCTTAGCCCGTATCTCCGCAATGATTTGTTTAGATTGGACATATTAATTATTTCAAATCATAAGTAGACTTTGTGCTGGAATTACAAAATTGTGTGTAGCGTTTTGACTTTCAACCGAAATTGGTAATTCATTTTGACACATCCAAGCAGGATGTCCGTGTCGTGTACGTGTAGGATATACCGACTTTTCATCAAAATTGATGCGTCCATTGAACGGAATTCTTACGTGTTCCGCGATATCACCCGTAGATACTCCACCAGTATGAAAAGTTCTTAATGTTGATTGAGTTCCCGGTTCTCCGATTGATTGTCCTGCAATAATCCCTACAGCTTCTCCCAACTCTACTAAGTCATGATGGGCGAGACTCCAACCATAACACAACTGACGGATCCAGAAAATGCTTCTGCATGTTGAGGGAGATCTTACACGTATTGGTTGCATCACTTTTACTGAATTACTGGCGAGTTCATTACCAATATCCTGATTACGCGTAGCAATACATCTCGCGTCTGAATATACATCGTCTGCTAACACACGTCCAATTAATTTTTGTTACAATATCGTTCATATAGATACTTTTCTTTCCTCACTAAGATTTACAACAATACTTTTACTAGTCTCACAATCCTTTTCACGCACAACGATGTGTTGAACTACCTCGACAAGCCTACGTGTAGGGTATCCAGCATCTGATGTTCGTACTGCGGTATCCACGACTCCTTTGCGAGCACCATAGCGAGAAATAATATATTCTGTCAGAGATAAACCTTCGCGCAGATTATTTCGAATAGGGAGATCAATTACCTGTCCCCGTGGGTCTGACATCAATCCCCTCATACCAACCAATTGGTGGACTTGGGACGTACTTCCCCGGGCTCCCGAGAAAGACATCATATGGACTGGATTAACAGGATCAGTCATCCCGAAATTGAAACTCATTTCCTGTTTCGGACATTCACTCGTAGCGTACCACGTTTCAATCAATTGACGTAATTTTTCCACAGCATGCAGACTCCCGTAATGATGATAATGCTCTGAGATATAACCCTGCTTTTCTGCATCTTATACAAGCCATCCCTTAGAAGGTACTGTTGAAAGATCGTCGATACCTGATGAAATAGATGCTTTTGTAGCTTGCTGGAAACCCAAAATCTTGATTTGATCCAGAATGTTTGTCGTATGTGTGACTCCGAAGTGAATCGTCAACCTACTGATGAGTTGTCTTATCGCAGTTCTATCCATCATCCTATTGTAAAGAAGTGATTCAGCTTGATCTGCCATTATTGGGACCTCAACCTCTTCTGTTAGCTCGCAACTATTATTAACCGCTGGAGTCAAGTCATTATGTAGCAAAACTTCCGTATTCTTCATCATTCCAGTTTATGAAGGATAGTGGTTTCAAGATAATCATTCTACATCGTTATAGCCGATCAATTGGGTTCGATGATGAGAAGCTCCCAAAGTGCCCTGTATTGCTTCCTCCATCTGCTGATTGAACAAAATACGACCAGCAGTTGTGAGTATATATATGCGAAGTGTACGGCCGTCTCTATCCCTTCTAACCTGATAATTGTCGTAGAACTGAAACGAAGTTCCCAAGGATTCGTATTGAAATTCAATGGGCGATTCGCGATTCCCCGAACCGATCATATATAAATTTATTCTCCATCGGAGCCATAAACAACTATATAGATCGATTTGTTTCAATTACTTAGCCCTAAGTACGTCATCGTAACTGGTGAAATAGGGTATTTTAGGAGAAGAGCTAGGATCCTCGTCTCTAGTAGGAAAATATCTGTTTCCATAAATCCCTCGCTTATTTTCAATAGTCAGTGTATAAAGTCCGAGAAGCATGTCCTGGGTTGGCACAGATACGGGATCTCCTGCAGCCGGAGATAGTAGATTCGTGTGTGAAAACATTGGAAAACGAGCCTCAGTCTGAGCTTCCAGAGAAAGAGGCACATGAACGGCCATCTGATCTCCATCAAAATCTGCATTAAACCCCCCACAAACCGATGGATGCAAACGAATGGCGCGTCCTTCTATCAGAATGGGTTGAAACGCTTGTATACCCAATCTGTGTAATGTAGGTGCTCGATTCGGCAGTACAGGATGACCTTACATAACTTCCCGAAGAACTTTCCATATGATGGGTTCTTTCTTCTGGACCATATTCCTAGCGGCTCGTAGATTACGAGCAAGGTGTCGTCCAATTAGATTACGAATTACAAAAGCTTGAAAGAGTTCTATCGACGATTCTCGGGGTAATCCGCATTGGTGTAATGAAGGAGATGGACCTACTACGATAACGAAACGTCCAGAATGATCGACCCGCTTTCCAAGCGAATTCTCACGAAATCGTCCTTCTTTCCCCTCAATAACTTCGGAGATTGATTTGTAGGGCCTGTTATTAACATCTCTCATCGGTTGTCCACGTATTCCATTATCAATAAGGGCATCCACGGCTTCTTGGATAAGTCTCTTCTGAGACACAATCAGTCCTTCTGGTGTGAATTCACTTCTTGATAGAAAGTCGATAAGGGTATTATTTCGATAAATTATTTTTCTATAAAGCTCATTAAAATCAGGAGTAATTACTTCGCCTTCATGCAGTTCAATTATCGGTCTCAATTCGGGTGGAAGAACTGGTAGTAAATCCAGAACCATCCATTCAGGTTTTATATCCGTTCGCATAAAGTTTTTAACCAATCTCATCCGTCTAACTAAAAGATCTTTTCTTCTCTGAATCGCTTGATCTTCGGATTTATCCCCGGTAGGTCCTTCCTTTGCTAGCATCTCCCACTCCGCATACGCGCAATCCATAACGCTTCGCGAATTCAAGCTAGCTAATCATTTTTTAATAGCATCCCCTCCAGTAGCTACTTCCCTACGTTGAAGAATTTCGCAATTTCGAGTGGAAGAATAGAGCGGAAGAATATCTTTCCATGATTGATCTTCATCGTTAAACAAGCCTCGCAATCGTAATAAAATGGGTTTTTCAGCTACAGGCCTAGCGGGAAAAAGATTGGGATGGGTCGTGCGCACACCCTCCCCCCCTTAGAATCGGACGTGAGGGTTTCCTCTCACCCGGCTCAAACAGCTATACCAAGATGCGCAGTTATGGAAGTATGGAATTGGGACGTGGTAATTTATCGAAAATGGGATAGCAATTCATTACTCAAGTGGCGCCGGATCCCCCTACTGAGTAGTCTCATGTCCTTATTAATAGGGAATCTCGTGTATCTACCTCTATGAAATAGGGATATACTACCTTAACATAAACAGATTGGTTATGATAAAAATTAAAAAAAAAAAAATTAAAAAGGTTTCTCTTGTTTCTGATTCAACTATTACTCCCCCTCAGGTTCCCACCCTACCCCGATGGTTATTGTGTGATTTGAAACATATCTGCGATGAATAAGTTTCTATAACCATATTTTGCTCTCCCCCTCTCCACCTCGTATTCAATAGAATGATTTTCAGTTCGGAGAAAAAATCAAACGATAAATCTTATTGATAGATATTCAAACTTTTAATTTTATTACTCAGAGGATGGAGGATGCGGAGAACAATTATTACGAAGCCTAATCGATGGATTAACAAATAGGAATTAACCCTAGAAGAGAACCCCCTTAGTTTAGTAAAATATCTATATGTATCTATCTCTACGGAGATAGATACATATAGATATTTTACTATCTATACCTTCGAGCTACATGATAATCTTCGTGATAAATAGATACGTCGAGGTTGGGGGCATCCCATCAGTCTCAGATGGGGTGACAGATTGTAATGAATCTGTAACAGTTGGAATATATAACCAAGTCACACATCGCAATATACTAGGTTTTCTAATTCGCTGAGAGGTCTAGCAAGAAGATTTGCAATATAACTAGGAAGTCGTTTCGAAAACCATACATGAGTTACTGGACATGCTAATTTGATATATCCCATCCGGTATCTCCGAACACGAGAGTCTGTAAATTCAACTCCACAATGTTTGCGAAAATTAGTAGACTCATCATCAACGGATTGGTAGTTCCCACAAGCACAGACCCCACTCTCAGTAGGCCCAAATATTCTTTCACAGAACGAACCATCCCTCTCTGGTTTGTGGGTTTTATAATTCAATGTAGGAGGTTAAGTAACTTACCCAACGATTCCCCCATTAGGTAATTTTCTTTCAGCCCAGCTGCGAATCTGTTCAGAAGAGGCCAATTCAATTCAAAGTTGTTGATAATTATTTCGATGAATCATAGGATAAGAATCTCTAATTGGTTTTTATGAAAAAAAAAATCTCTCATATATTTTTGCCTTCTCTTTTCAAATCTCCTTCAAGTATCAACTTATGATCCAGATTCAATCCCATAGACCGTAACTCTCGAACTAATAATCGAAAAGATTCTGGAGCCGTTTCTGGTTTAGGTACGGGTCTTCCAGCTACAATAGCACTAAGTATCTTGTGACAAGCTTAAATATGATCAGATTTAATAGTAAGCATTTCCTGCAATATGTAAGATACACCAAAACCTTCCAAGGCCCAAACTTCCATTTCTCCCACTCATTGTCCCCCCCGTCTAGACTTCCCCCTGAGAGGTTGTTGTGTAACAAGTGCGTAAGGTCCACTGGATCGTGCATGAATCTTATCATCAACCTGATGAATCAATTTCGTTATATAAGCCTTTCCAATTGTAACTGGTTGTTCAGAAACATCACCCGTTCGTCCATCGATTAATTGACTCTTTCCAGGATAATCAGGTTCAAATAACCATGGATTAAATGTTTCTGCACTTGCTTCACAAAGTTCTGTAAATACTGGTTTTCTAGAAGCTTCTCGTTCAAATCTCTCATCAAAAGGTGTTATTCGATAATGGGTCTTCGAAAATTCCCCCGCTAACCCAAGCAGACATTCGTAAATTTATCCTACATTCATTCATGAAGGTACTCCTAAGGGACTTGATATCATGTCTACTGGTGTACCATCCTGTAAATAAGGCATATCCTGTCTGGATAAGATCTTCGACACAATACCCTTATTACCGTGCCTGCCAGCTATCTTATCACCTACTTATATCTTACGTCTCTACAAAATATATATATATATAATCTCTGAGTCATTCATAGAATGATCTTCGGGGTAGGTCCATCTAACATCAATGACTCGACCTCTTCCACCAATAGGTACTTTTAGACAACTCTCTTTCGCGTTAACTGCTTGGATACCAGAAATAGCTTGTGATGATTTTCCCTCCGGAGCGCGCAACGAACCGCCCCGTTCTTGGGGCGTCGATTTACCTACTGGAACATCTCCTGTTTCTACCCAAGATCCCGGCGCTACAAGCCCATTATCGCCCGAATGACGAGGTGCATAACTATCTAATTGAGGTACTTCCTTAGTAACTATTTCGGAACCCTGATTCGTTACACGAACTTCAACTTCGTGTCTCTTGATGTGAAAAGATGTGTAAATATCTTCATATATCGAACGTTCACTAATCAATACTGCATCTTCAAGATTGTATCCCTCCCACGGCATATAAGCTACTAACAGATTTTTACCTGAAGCTGATTCTCCTCCAACCGTTGCTGCTCCATCCGCTACGATTTCTCCACCTTTCAGAAGTTCCCCCTGAACAACTATAGACTTCTGATGTATGCAAGTATTACTACTAGAACGTTCATATATCTTCGATCTGGTATCTATAGTCTCTTCCCCATTGAAGATTAGGGTAATCCCCCCACCATCAGAATATTTGACCCATCCTTCTTGTTCAGATACAGCTACACTTCCCGAATCTGAGGCTACTTGACCTTCTAACCCAGTTCCCACGATACACCTCTCAGGTCTAATAAGTGGAACTGCTTGACGTTGCATGCTGGAACCCATCGAGGCACGGTTTGCGTCATTGTGCTCAATAAAGGGAATAAGAGAAGTTCCAATAGAGAAATATTGTAGAGGATGAATACTTCGGAGATCGACTTGCTCCCACGTAACAGTTAGAAATTCTTGTCGATACCGAACCGATATAAGTTCTTTTTGCTGGGTCCTCCAATCCGACACTAAAAAATCTCTAGTTGCTATCCGATAGTAATCATCCTCTGCAGGCGATAAATCAACTAATTGTTCTTCCCTCGGCACTTCAGATACTTCGTAGAAAGGACTTTCTATAGATCCAAAATTGCTAACCTTTGCATAAATAGCTAGTGATGATATAAGACCAGCATTCATACCTTCGGATGTTTCGATGGGACAGATACGCCCATAGTGACTAAAATGAATATCTCGAGCTCGGAAACTAGCAGTTCGTCGTGTCAATCCTCCGGGACCTAGAGCACTTAATCTTCGTTTATGAACTATTTCCGCTGGTGGATTAGTCTAGTCTAGGAATTGCGATAGGGAGTGTGAACCAAAGAATTCACTGAAAGTTGTCATCATTAGAACGGAAGGTATTAATCCTTTGGGAGTTAATGGACGCCTACGTCTAACGGCTTTACAAATTTTTTATCGAATCAAATTCTCCAAACGATTTGAAGCTAATTTCAATTGTTCTTGTGAAAGATCTGCCACAGATCGAACACGTCGATTTTTCAGATGATCTATGTCATCGAGATTACCCATTCCATAACTTATTTCTATCGAATAATCTGCGGCGGCTAATATATCTTGCGGCAGCGGGAAATGTTCCGTTTCGGGTACATCAAGATTGAGTTTAATGTTTGAGTTTCGTCAACCAATTTGTCCCAATTCACACCTCTGTTAGGGAAATCTCTTCTATAATTCCTTAAATATGGATTCTGAAAATATCATATTATCTACTTCCGTGGAGTAGAACTGTTTGTAAAGTTCTACTATAGCATCCTCTGGAGATTCGATCAATTCAATAGTTTCCTTCTATTCTCTCAGTAGAGTCAGAAAAATCTTAGGATAACGTACATTTCGTAGAATATCTTTTATGCCCAATCCCGTGGCTAATAGTAAAATCAGAATGGATATTTTACGCTTCCTGCTAATACGAACCCAGATCCTATTTTTTCGATCTATTTCTGATTTAAACCTTCCTCCCCAATCTGAAATTATGGTGCTGGTATACGCGGGAAACCCCTTGTGATCCAGCTCGCGGTTGTGATAAATACCGGGACTCCTCAATATTTGGTTGATCAAGACTCGAGCAATTCCATTGATTATAAACATTCCCTGAGAGTTCATCCAGGGAATAGATCCAAGAAGTACGGTCTGTCTCTGTACTACTCTGCTTCTACCCCAAGTCAATTAAACTGGTACATATGGATCGGATGAATATGTAAGAGATTGATATATAGCCTCTTTCTCACTGACTATAGGCTCTACCAATTCATATTGTTCACTTATCAATTAGAATTCAACTTCCTTATCTGTATCTTCAATCTTTGCGAAGTTATTGAGTTCCTCAAACAACCTTTCATGAACGAGACGGTAAAATCCTTCAAGTTGAATTCGTCCAAGTTCTGGCAATACAAACATCTTTTTATCTCCTCTTGATGTTATACCGAAGTTTATTCGTCGTGCAAAACCTTACAATACAGATTGATTTACTTAATAATTGGAGAGACGATTTATAAGTTGGGGTCAGATGGGAAAAAGGTAGAGGGAAAAGGAAAAGAGAGAATACTTATTCGGAACGAGGTGATGAACCGGAGGAAAAAGTTATTGAAGATATAGAATATGAAATACGTACTCTCTCTATTTCACCACCAATTTAGACAGACGAAGGGAATAATCGACAATAGAATAGATTAAAAAAAAAAATTATTAAAAAAATAAAAAAATCAGGATTCTTAAGGAAAACGAACAGCTTGCCAATGTTTCTATTCAATGGTATACTTACCATTAACCTTTCTCTACCATATTATTGGGATATTTATTAACCAATCAAATACTTCAGTATATGCGGGGCGGCGCGACGGCGATATAGTCAAGTGGTAAGACAAAGGACTGCAAATCCTCCATACCCCAGTTCGAATCTGGGTGTCGCCTAATTGAGTCTAATTTCACAATTTCGGGATTGACTATTGTGCCAAATTCAGACGCAAAGTGAGATGCTCCGTAGCATATTAAGGTCTGTCTCGTTAGATGCATCTGGATGTGCCACGGATAGACAATCCCATTTGTAGTATATCACAAATGAAATAATAGTTGATATATATATTGAAAACTTCTGGGTGGGAAAGCCTCAGTGGCATTGAAAAAGTAGTAATATTAGAAAAAGAAGGGGGATATTTGTGGAAATTAACATTCCCACTACTGCTTCTCGTTCAGGTATTGTGTAAAATAGGAATTGCATATCTATGTACAGTATGTTCCAAGATATGGCTTTGTATATACTCGGTGATTCACAAAATTCAATAGAATTGAAGTTATAGGAATTATAATTATGGATATAGTTAGTATCGCCTGGGCCGCTTTGATGGTGACTTCTACATTCTCTCTCTCACTCGTAGTTCGGGGAAGAAGTGGATTATGATTAATAACCACCCAATCCTTCTGTAGTATGCTGTAGTGTAGTCCTTAAGATAAGATGTGAATCGTTGGGATGATCCCCAACGATTCGATCCCACCTCAGACTCTATTTATTTTTCGTGCAAAACGTATGTAGTATAAGCGATCCCCCCCCAGTTTTGAGGAGCTCTAGTTATTTTTCCCAATCCTGAATCTCCGTAGGAACCTTCTCCCTCAGGATTGACTCCTTTTCCAAGGATGGTTCCGACCTTATCCGAACGAGCGTCGTAGGGTATTCGCCGCCTAATCTCCCGAAATGTCTCAAGTTTTTCTTTGCGTAAATGAAAATTTTCAATAGTGAGAAATATTGCAGTTCCGCTCAGAAGTATTTCAGATAGTAGTAGGATGGGATCTAAACGCCAACCCTGGGAGGTAAGGATTCCTCCGCATAGTAATCCAATGGGGGAAATAAAGAAATCATAATATTGGGATAGGTTGAGACTCTTAAGATTCTTTGCATTGCGTTATTCCCCCCCCCCCAAAAAACCATATGTGATTTTTTCATCTCGTTATGGCTTAAGCGAGACGACTAGTTAGGGCGGAATATGTCTCTCTCACCTTCAATCCACGTTGGTTTTTCTCATTAAACTTCCTGGATCCTCTCCCGCCGGATGAAGTGATGTTCAAATATATCAACAGGAAGCGGAGAATTATAAAAAAGGAGAATAAATAATAAAAATAAAAGAAAAAAAAAAAATAAAACAATTATATATATATATATTTATTTTTTTTTTCCACCACAATCCGGTTTTTTCTCTACATACCCGATACATCACCTTCTCGTGGGATACCTATATCTTTAGACCCGCGTATAACTCCATTGGTCACACATGTAGATATTCACATGTCAATCCAGATTTATTCTCCAGAGTAAATAGGCTAGAACCAAAGAGATGTCACGGAAGATAGAAGATAAAAGTGTTGGGAATCGATATTCCCACACTTCTTACTATTCCTATAAGTTTTTGGAGTCTAAATAAACACGTTGAATCAGTTTAGTCATGGATTGAATCCTCCCGGAATTTGCCATTCCGGATACTGGTTCAAGTTCCAAATCCCCGTGTAGGGATATGTTGAAGATAATACGTTATACAAGTACGTTTGAGATCACACCTCTAGACACATCGGGTTCCCTTTTTCCGAGGGCGTATGAAAATATACCTATCGCTACTAGTCCGATACCCACTGTTGTGCCAGGGCCTAATCCCATATGAATCATAAAATAAAAGGGGAGGTAAAATAATTAGAAATAGATGTATATATATAATTTTCTATTGATTGGTGCAGGTGCGGATGTAGAGCTAGACCAATGGATAGGATGTTGTTAATAGGTGTATCTGTATCATCTGTATTATCTAGATTCCAAGAATGACTTTGAATGACTTTGGGACCCGGATCGTGGGGGGGGGTGCGGGCATCAATAAGTCTACTACTCATCGAATTATTATTTTAATAACCATCCGAAACAAGAACTTATTAAACCTATTTTGTTTTTTACTCTCCCTCAACAGATAGTCCACCCTTCTTCTCTCCCTACTCATTTAATATCACGGGAAAGGAACAGACGGAAACTTTAATTATTTTGAGCGGCCGTCTGAATGTAAAGAATGAGTGGAAAAGCTGTGGGGATTAGTATAAAGAGTGCAGTAGCTATGAATGCAAGAATATTGACTTCCATATTAGTAATACGAATTGATTAAGAAACGACTCGAGTGAATCAATTCTACCAGGAACAAATTATTAAATGTGAATCCCTGGGATCGACTGAATCATCTACAATCGATCAATGAGATATGAATTCTAGTCAAATCTTTGATATCAATTACACAGTATATCACGAGATGAATTTTCAAAAATACTCGATTGTTTATTATTATCCGACGAAAAACTATTTAAATTTTTTTGTTTCCCCCTGCCATTCGGCAGTGAACTAATTGAAATTAATTTAGATATTAGTTTTGTGACTAATATTTGTCGTGTGCCGACGATAGGCCAAAAGCAACGCATATTGCATAGTTGTGTTGCAAACAGTTTTATCCGAAAATAACCCGTAAAATCAAGACAGTTTGTTGTTTTTTTCCCCCCCCCCTCAAAGTTCATATTTATTATATGTATGGAATGAGATTCGGGTGAGATAGGTGAAATTTCGCCGCAAATAGGCCGATACAGCTTGACTTTCAAACATCTGGTATATAAACTACAACTGCTGGGATTGTAGTTCAATGGGTTAGAGCACCGCCCTGTCAAGGCGGAAGTTGCGGGTTCGAGACCCGTCAATCCCGTTCCAGCTCGTCGAAGCACTTATGGTATGATGTTATATGGTTTCGTTAAAAGATAGAAATTAGAATGAGTTGAATTTAGGATTTTCAACTTGGGTCGAGCTGGATTCGAACCAGCGTAGGCATCGCCAGCGGATTTACAGTCCGTCCCCATTAACCACTCGAGCATCGACCCGCCAATTAGGAACAATATTGGGGGTAGATTTAGGAGTCGATGGATGTATTCCCCCTGGGGCTTTACCCCTTACCCCAGTAAATTCTATATATTAGAATAGAATTTCCCCCCATTACGTCCGTTAGGTTTCTAACGTGGTAAGTACCCCCAGGGGAATTCGAATCCCCGTCGCCTCCTTGAAAGAGAGGTGTCCTAGGCCTCTAGACGATGGGGGCCAATAATCTTTCCAAATAATAAATAATTATCCGGAATTCGTCAATATCATTCGATTGAATCTACTTCGGATACAATAAATGGGGAATGTCAAAATTCACGATCTTTCCAAATTATATCTTGTCTTGGAGAGCCTATAGTTACTGACGATCGATTAGAAAGAAGCGCAACTGTGTTATATAACAATAGAATCTATTGTCTAAATAGAAGAATCATTCTCAGATATTTTATAGCTGTATCGAACCCGCCTTAATACTCGACTGTCAGTTACTACTGAAGAGATTACTACTATTAATACTAGTAGTAATAGAAGGTCTACTATAGTATTTCCTCTACTACAGTATTTCCGATGTATTCAATCACGTTTATAGTAGGTCTATCTTCTTTTTTCTATCCCTCCTTTTAGATTTTCCCTTTTTTCATCTCCCTACTCCAAAATTACACCTCAAATTACTGGAACCCCCCTCTACGCTTCTATGCTAGTAATCCAATCTCTAGGATTCATATATATTATATGTACCGATCCGTGAGGAAACGATTCTGCTTGATTCTGCTCGGGGGCGAAGTTGGAGAAACGGGTCAGTTCCCTCCGGGTCGGCGGATAGCGGGAATCGAACCCGCGTCCCCTCCTTGGCAAGGAGATATTTTACCATTCAACTATATCCGCAGAATCTGTTAAAATATCCTATAAAAAAATTATACTGTGTATAACTTTATACAGTCAACACACCCGGTATGTTGAAAAATTCCATTATGTTGAAAAATTCCATTTAAAATTTACCTGGTGACTGGGAAGACCCCCCCCAGAGACAAAGCAATGATTTCATAGCCCGTAATTGTTATTCCCTATCTTCTTCTACTCACCGTAATGAATCGTGGGAGGGGAAACCAGAATGTTCTACTGAATTTTTGAGATATAAAGGAATTAAGTATACCTACTAGAAAAACTAATCCGATCCATAAAGAAGCCCCTGAAAATACAATATTTTTATTGCTTGACCAACCGTCGGGGGAGGCGAGGACGACGGGTACACCAATCACTAGTAGGAATGAGGTAGCAATTAGTGTGAATAGGGCTAGTTGAAAAGCAATAGTCATTATTATGACTCTCCGCGTATTGATAATAGGAGATTTGTACCATCCGATCCCCATCCGGTGAGATTTTCACTATACCACCCAGGGACTTTGAACGGAATCAAACCCTTCTTGGTATCCTAGACTTCAGTGTCGTTGGATCTTCTAATACTCCGTGGAGTATACGTGAAAATCTCGTCAAATAACTCAGGATGATCATACATATTGATTTCATAGTAAAGATCATTAAAATATTTGTGTTTCACATCTTACACAACATGGGTAAATCCTGATACAATACATATGTATTGAATTTGATGATATTACTATTCCACCCAAAGATTTGATGCTTTTTCTATTTGGTAGAAGAGTCGTCTAGGAGAGATGGTCGAGCGGTTTATGGCTCCAGTCTTGAAAACTGGCATAGTGTTGAGACGCTATCGAGGGTTCGAATCCCTCTCTCTCCTCCTACTGATTTAATATTGAATCCTGGCGGAGGGGGGGGGGTATAGATGAGCTATAGGAATAATATATTACTATTCAGATAATCCTAGTATACCGAAACAGAGTATTTCGTTAATGAATATTTACAAGATAAGTCTTTTCATTTAATATTGAATAATTATTATTATTATCACTATTTTAGTATTATTCCAGTGTCGATACGCTGCTGCACTTCCGAGCCCGAATCTCGCATTAATACCCCTCAAATTTTGATTTGGGAGATAACAAACGGATGGATGGTAGGTGCGGAAGATGGAAGACTAACTGGAGCTGTTTCGACTACAAAATTCACCAACGGATTAATTAGGGAAGACGGTTGAATATATTTTGGAGAAACCACCCACCCCGTGAGGGGGTGGATATACGTGCCGCCAGACGGAACTCGTAAAAATTTGAATTAGTTTGAAAGTATATTGTGAATATGAATTGCTGGTCCCACGCCATATCCCGCCCGTATAGGGACAGGAGATTTATAAAAAGTATGTGTTAATGCTACCGAAGTTTACGGTTTCTTAGGTTAGGATCCAAAGGGAATGAACAGTAAGCGTCATTCTTTCGTTTACAAGGTGAAGCTACTATAACTATACGCTGATACATTGAAATAACTCTGCTAGGGTTCGGTCGGTATCATATGGAATATATCCCAATTCCAGAATGAATCCGCTACAATCTCGAGCACAGTCATCCGTCTAGTAGCCGGGTAAATAACAAAAAGACGAATTCGAGCTTTCTACTATTATCCTAAATCTTTTCCACTTATTCCCCTAATTTAATTGAGGGGTGTCATAGAAAGAACAGGTTCCGTGTCACGATCAATCCCCTTTTCAAATCCGGCTGCAGCTGCACGGGCTCTTCCTGCATGCCATAGGTGACCCACGAAGAAGAAGAATCCCAGAACAAAATGGGACGTAGCTAACCAACTTCTGGGAGATACATAATTAACGGCATTGATCTCAGTAGCTACTCCACCTACGGAGTTTAGGGAACCCAGAGGTGCGTGAGTCATATACTCGGCAGAGCGCCGTTCCTGCCAAGGTTGTATATCTCTTTTTAACTTACTCAAATCTAAACCGTTAGGTCCTCTCAGGGGTTCCAACCAGGGAGCACGAAGATCCCAGAAACGCATAGTTTCGCCCCCAAATATGATTTCTCCCGTGGGTGAGCGCATCAGATATTTACCCAATCCGGTAGGTCCTTGAGCAGAACCTATGTTAGCGCCGAGGCGTTGGTCCCTGACAAGAAAAGTAAAAGCTTGGGCTTGAGAAGCCTCTGGACCAGTAGGACCATAAAATTCGCTGGGGTATGCTGTGTTGTTGAACCATACGAAGCAACAAGCCGTGAAACCAAAGATAGCAAGAGCCCCTAGACTGTAAGATGAGTAAGCTTCTCCGGACCATACGAAAGCACGACGAGCCCAAGCGAATGGTTTGGTTAATATGTGCCAGATCCCCCCGAAGATACTGATGGATCCTAACCAGACATGTCCCCCAATGATATCTTCTAGATTATCCACACTCACAATCCACCCCTCTCCGCCGAAGGGAGATTTTAGTAGGTAACCAAATATAATACTCGGACTTAAGGTGAGATTTGTGATTCTTCTCACATCCCCACCCCCAGGCGCCCATGTATCGTATAGGCCCCCAAAATATAATGCTTTGGACACTAGAAGAAAAGCGCCAGCTCCTAACAGTATTAAATGAATACCTAAGATAGTAGTCATCTTATTTTTGTCTTTCCACACATAACCGAAGAAGGGGAAAGATTCTTCTAAAGTCTCAGGACCGATCAGGGCGTGGTAAATACCCCCGAACCCTAGGACCGCAGAAGAGATCAAATGAAGTACTCCAGAAACAAAATATGGGAAGGTATCTGTGACTTCACCACCGGGACCTACTCCCCAACCTAGGGTAGCTAGGTGAGGAAGTAGAATTAACCCCTGTTCATACATAGGTTTTTCCGGGATGAAATGAGCCACTTCAAATAGATTCATCGCCCCGGCCCAAAACACAATCAAACCAGCATGAGCCACATGAGCACCAAGTAATTTACCCGATAGATTGGTAAGCCGAGCGTTACCGGCCCACCAGGCAAAACCTGTGGTTTCTTGATCCCGACCACCTAAAGTTAAAGATAGGGTTCCATCAAAGAGCGTTTCCACGGGGTAGCACCTCCTCGGGGAATACAAGGTTTTCATGAGGCTGATCCTGGGCCGCCATCCAAGCACGAATACCCTCATTTAATAGGATGTTCTTGGTGTAAAAAGTCTCAAACTCGGGATCCTCTGCCGCACGAATTTCTTGAGACACAAAATCATACGCGCGTAAATTCAAGGCGAGACCAACTACTCCAATGGCACTCATCCATAACCCAGTCACTGGCACGAATAACATGAAGAAATGTAACCAACGTTTGTTAGAGAAAGCAACGCCAAATATTTGAGACCAGAAACGATTAGCGGTGACCATTGAATAAGTCTCTTCGGATTGAGTCGGGTTAAAGGCGCGGAATGTATTTGCCCCATCACCGTCTTCAAACAGAGTATTTTCTACTGTAGCACCGTGGATGGCGCATAGGAGAGCGGCACCGAGTACTCCAGCGACTCCCATCATATGAAATGGGTTTAACGTCCAATTATGAAAACCTTGAAAAAAAAGGATGAATCTGAAGATAGCTGCTACACCGAAACTGGGTGCGAAGAACCAACCAGATTGTCCCAAGGGGTAGATCAGAAATACGGAAACAAAAACGGCAATAGGGCCAGAGAATGCTATAGCATTATAGGGACGTAGTTGTACGGACCTAGCAAGTTCGAATTGGCGTAACATAAAACCTATCAGGGCGAAGGAGCCGTGGAGAGCGACGAAAGTCCATAGGCCTCCCAATTGACACCAACGGGTGAAATCCCCCTGTGCTTCGGGACCCCATAGTAGAAGTAGGGAATGTGCCAGACTATTTGCGGGGGTAGAAACTGCGGCGGTCAAGAAATTGCAACCTTCCGAGTAAGAACTAGCTAATCCATGAGTATACCATGAGGTTACGAAGGTTGTGCCGGTGAACCAACCACCTAGAGCAAAATAAGCAGTGGGAAAAAGTAATAGACCGGACCAACCTACGAAAACAAAACGATCTCTTCTTAGCCAATCGTCCATACTATCAAATAAATCTTTTGGTTCTTTGGAAGATTTCCCAATGGCGATGGTCATAGTTATTCTCCTATTCAACTTGTCTAACCATTTATGGGTGCCCCTCCATTTCATGACATGATAAACATACAGTACTTTGTGGGAGGTAGAACTATCATATCATTACCCCTTCTGAATAACCGTTTATTAGGATCTATTTTGCATCTATCGCATAGTGAAAATTGTTAGAGATTTCCTTAATAATTTATTTTTATTTTTCTTTTGTTAGTTATTTTTTCATTCCCCCACTGAGCTGATTAGTATTGACATAGTCCCAAGATAATAAAATTTTGTGATTCTTCAGAAAGTGGGTAAACCCTCCTCTTCTACCGATATTTATTCTACCAATCTTCAATAAAATTGAAAAGCTTTTTGATCTCGAATCATTCCAGTGGGTAGTATTGGGGAAAAGAACCAGTCTCGCTTGACGTTAAGTGGGAGCGAGAAAGACGAGAGTCATAAATTAGGCTTTTGAAAAATTGAATGAAAAAAGCTCCTACTCATGCTTCGATTCCAAGTCCTAAAGTATAAAATGATTTGAGTATCAAATGATTTTGAATTCCGCGAAAAATAAAAAGAATCGGAACTCTAAATTTTCTATATAAAAATGAATTACGGATTCTTTAGTGTAAAGGGATAAATTTATTGATCGTTAGAATTCCCGGGGTTAAATCCCCATACTAAGAATAACTAAATTCTTTTTTTTATTAAGAATCAGATCTATTTCTTTGTTTAAAAATATTATGTAACCACACATTTCCTCTATCTCGGTTTGAATCGGGACAGGAAGTGCTGAAAGGAGTGGGGGGTTAATTTCGTAACGACTATCTGATTCTTAACTACTATTTATCGGTCCTGCCCCACATATCAAAAATTTTCTCTAGTTAGGTAATAAAGTATCTTCGTTGCGGATAAGGGGAGAAATCAGGATAATATCCTTGCTAAATCTCTTTTTATATCGGGGAATTAGTCCAATTACATCAGAATTTACCGAAATTCTAAAATTGATCGGAATTATTGATCGAATCTTAGCATATACGTGTCAATATTACCCACGATAATCATGCCAATGCAGGTGTTTCTATAAAAAAGTAGTAAAATTTGAGATTCATTTCAACAGCCCCTTATCGGATTTGAACCGATGACTTACGCCTTACCATGGCGGTACTCTACCACTGAGTTAAAGGGGCTTATCGATTATTGATATTCGAGCAGTATAAAACATAGTATATCGTGGAGACAAATTATTTTGTCCTAGTAGTCAAATCAAATCATCATTCAACTTAACCCCCCCCCCTTCGCGAATGGTGGAAAAATTCGTCTCATTCACTTTGAGGTAATTTGAGGTAGAGGGCTAGCAATTGCTGGAAGTAAAAAATGACAATCAAAGATTTGTTCCTAACATTCAACGTGGAGAAGGAGAGGATTAATAACTTAAAAATTATTCGGGAATCAATGGGAATGCACAAATAACCCCGGTATATGGAAGGTCGTATATTAAATAGTTGGGATGACAATGCAAAAAGGGTCTCTCATCCACTATGTTATCAAATACCAAACCAATATTTGATTTTGCGGAGACAGGATTTGAACCCGTGACCTCAAGGTTATGAGCCTTGCGAGCTACCAAACTGCTCTACCCCGCGTAATTGAATCATTCAATGTAATTATTATACAATCCCTGAATAATTACATTGAACTTGGGTAGATCCATCAAATAAATAAATATTTATTTATTAACAACTTTTGTTTCGTTTTGCACAGAAACTAATATCATTCTACCAACTCGACTTTATCACCCCGGGCAACAGACAAGCATGTGCCATTTCACGCAGTACGTGTCTAGACAAACCAAAGTCTCGATAATTGGATCTAGGTCGTCCGGTTAAGGAGCAGCGATTGTGAAGACGGGTGGGTGCACTGTTACGTGGTAAGGATTGTAATTCCTCATAAATCTCTAATTTATTCTGTATTGATAAACTCTTTTTCATTTCCCGTTTCAGAGACTGACGAACAGAACGATACTCCTCGACCAATTTAAGTTTTTTCTTTTCCTTCTCGATGAGACTTTTTTTTGCCATAATTTATTAGCGATACTTGAATGTTATTCCGAAACAGTATTTCAAAATAGGTTGAATTTGGAATACAGTCTAATCGAAACGCATATAATCTGTCACCTATTTTGATCAGGAATAGGTTCAAGCCAATGATGAAGTGTTGAGTTTACCCCCGGCTCGGACGCCGGGGGTAAGCCCAGTACAATACCTATCTCTGGTTGGGGAGCGGGAGAAACAAAAAATAGATATATCTATTTTTTGTTTTTCTTCCTCTAATATAGTTATATCTATTTAGAAAATATCTATCCGAATTTACCCGATGTCGATGCTATTAGGAAAGCGGCGTAGGTAAATACGTAACCTACAGAGAAGTGAGCTAATCCCACTAATCGTGCTTGAACGATAGAAAGAGCTACCGGTTTATCCTTCCAACGAATCAGATTAGCCAGAGGTGTCCGTTCATGAGCCCAAGCTAGAGTCTCAATCAGTTCTTGCCAGTAACCGCGCCGGGAAATTAAAAACGTAAATCCAGTAGCCCAAACGAGATGGCCAAATAAAAACATCCATGCCCAGACAGATAAACTGTTCATGCCGAAGGGGTTATAGCCATTAATTAGTTGTGATGAGTTCAACCATAGGTAATCCCTCAACCACCCCATGAGATAAGTAGAGGATTCGTTGAATTGGGCTACGTTTCCCTGCCACAGGGTGATATGCTTCCAGTGCCGGTAGAAAGTAACCCAGCCAATAGTGTTAAGCATCCAGAAAACCGCCAAATAAAAAGCATCCCAGGCTGAAATGTCGCAAGTACCACCCCTACCCGGACCGTCGCAAGGAAAACTATAACCAAATTCTTTTTTATCTGGCATCAACTTGGAGCCACGCGCATCTAATGCGCCTTTTACCAGAATCAATGTAGTTGTATGTAAACCCAGAGCAATAGCGTGATGAACCAAGAAATCCCCAGGTCCAATTGTTAAAAATAACGAGTTACTTTTATTATTAATAGCATCTAACCAACCGGGTAACCATAGGCTCTGACCAGCATTAAAGGCCGGACTATCCGCTGAAGATAGAAGTACGTCGAACCCATACAAAGCTTTACCATGAGCAGATTGTATCCATTGAGCAAATACAGGTTCAATAAGAATCTGCTTTTCTGGAGTTCCAAAAGCCAGCATGACATCGTTATGGACATATAGCCCTAGTGTATGAAACCCTAAGAATAAACTAGCCCAACTTAAATGTGCTATTATGGCTTCTTTATGCTCCAACATCCTTGCCAATACATTATCCCTATTCTGTTCCGGATTATAATCCCGAATAAAAAATATGGCTCCGTGGGCGAAGGCCCCCGTCATAATAAACCCAGCAATATATTGGTGATGAGTATATAATGCAGCTTGGGTCGTGAAATCCTGTGCTATAAACGCATAAGCGGGTAGGGAATACATGTGTTGCGCTACTAGGGAAGTAATGACTCCTAGAGCAGCTAGAGCAAGCCCTAATTGAAAATGGAGGGAATTATTTACTGTATCATAAAGTCCCTTGTGTCCGCGACCCAACCTGCCCCCCGGAGGAATGTGGGCTTCCAGAATCTCCTTCATGCTGTGTCCGATACCGGAGTTAGTCCTGTACATGTGACCGGCAATAATAAAAACAACTGCAATTGCTAGATGGTGATGAGCAATATCCGTTAGCCACAAACTTTGCGTTTGCGGATGAAATCCACCTAGGAATGTTAAAATAGCAGTTCCTGCTCCTTGAGCACTATCGAACGAGTGATTACTAGAGTCGGGATTCTGTGCGTAAACACTCCACTGGCCCGAAAAAAATGGTCCTAAGCCTTGGGGATGTGGGAGTGCAGTTAATAGATTATCCCATCTCACATGTTTACCTCGAGATTCGGGAATAGCGACGTGAATCAAATGTCCCGTCCAGGCTAAGGAGCTCACTCCGAATAGTCCCGATAAGTGGTGATTAAGGCGAGACTCGGCATTTTTGAACCAAGAAATACCGGGTTTCCATCTGGGCTGTAAGTGTAGCCAACCCGCTACCAAGAATAAGGCAGAAACAGCTAATAGAAAGATAGCTCCAGTATAGAGATCTTGGTTGTTGCGTAGACCAATAGTATACCACCACTGATATATACCAGAATAGGCAATATTAACCGGCCCCGTAGCCCCCCCTCGGGTATAAGCCTCCACAGCTGGTTGACCGAAGTGAGGATCCCAAATGGCATGAGCAATTGGTCTCACATGTAATGGGTCTTGCACCCAGGCTTCGAAGTTCCCTTGCCAGGCCACGTGAAATAAATTTCCAGAAGTCCACGGAAAAATTATAGCTAATTGACCAAAATGAGAAGCAAATATTTTTTGGTAGAGGCGCTCTTCGGTAATATCGTCATGACTCTCGAAGTCGTGCGCAGTGGCTATACCGAACCAGATACGACGCGTAGTTGGGTCTTGGGATAGACCCTGGCTGAACTTTGGAAATCTTGATGCCGTAATGCTTTTCAAATCCTCCTAGCCATTATCCTACTGCAATAATTCTCGCTAGGAAGAACGCCCATGTCGTGGCGATTCCACCCAGAAGGTAATGAGCTACCCCTACAGCACGTCCCTGTACAATACTCAGAGCCCTGGGCTGGATAGCAGGAGCAACTTTCAATTTATTATGCGCCCAAACGATAGATTCAATAAGTTCTTGCCAATATCCACGGCCACTAAATAGAAACATTAGACTGAAAGCCCAGACGAAATGAGCCCCCAGGAATAGGAGACCATATGCAGATAATGAAGAACCATACGATTGAATGACTTGTGAAGCCTGTGCCCATAGGAAGTCACGAAGCCATCCATTAATGGTTGTTGCACTCTGCGCGAAATTTCCCCCAGTAATATGACTAACTATCCCCTGATCGCCCACAGTACCCCATACGTCAGACTGCATTTTCCAACTGAAATGAAATATAACTACTGAAATGGAGTTGTACATCCAGAACAACCCTAAGAAGACGTGATCCCAAGCAGATACTTGGCAGGTCCCCCCTCTACCGGGACCATCACAGGGAAACCGAAAACCTAGATTTGCCTTGTCAGGTATCAGGCGAGAGCTCCGTGCAAACAAAACACCCTTGAGTGATATTAAAACAGTAACGTGGATTGTAAACGCATGAATATGGTGTACCGAAAAATCTGCAGTACCTAATGGGATTGTTGACAAAGCGACTTTGCCGCCCACTGCTACTAAGTCGTTACCCCCCCAGGTCAAACTGGTACCTACTATTGCATTAGGCGCGGTTGGGTTAGGAGCGGAAGCATGAGTATTCTGTACCCACTGAGCAAATATAGGTTGTAATTAAATAGCAGTATCTGAGAACATATCTTGTGGACGTCCCAACGCACTCATAGTATCATTATGAATATATAAGCCGAAGCTATGAAAACCTGGAAAAATGCATACCCAGTTGAGATGTGAAATTATTGCATCACGGTGCCGAATAACACGATCCAGTAGATTGTTGTATTGAGTGGTCGGGTCGTAATCCCTTACCATAAAAATAGCTGCGTGTGCGGCCGCGCCAACTACTAGAAAACCGCCGATCCACATGTGGTGCGTAAACAGGGATAGTTGTGTGGCATAATCAGTAGCTAGGTACGGATAGGGGGGCATAGAATACATGTGATGAGCTACAATAATCGTTAGAGAACCTAGCATGGCGAGATTGATAGCCAGTTGAGCATGCCACGAATTAGTTAGAATTTCGTAAAGACCCTTGTGACCTTCACCAGTGAAGGGACCTTTATGAGCTTCCAGAATCTCTTTCGTACTATGTCCAATACCCCAATTGGTTCTATACATATGACCAGCTATTAGGAAAAGAACTGCAATAGCTAAATGGTGATGTGCGGTGTCAGTCAGCCACAACCCCCCCGTCACTGGATTCAATCCCCCGCGGAATGTTAAGAAGTCTGAATATTCTGACCAATTGAGGGTGAAGAATGGAGTTAATCCTTTTGAAAAACTAGGATATAGTTGGGCCAAAAGATCACGATTCAAAATGAATTCGTGAGGAAGAGGTATCTCTTTGGGATCGACTCCCGCATCTAATAGTTGGTTGATTGGTAGCGAGACGTGCACCTGGTGCCCCGCCCATGCCAGGGAACCCAACCCCAAAAGACCCGCTAAATGGTGGTTTAGCATAGATTCCACGTCTTGGAACCAAGCCAATTTTGGGGCAGCCTTGTGGTAGTGGAACCAACCGGCAAAGAACATCAATCCTGCGAGAGTTAAAGCACCGATGGCAGTGCAATAGAGTTGTAATTCACTAGTTATTCCGGAAGCTCGCCAGATTTGGAAGAATCCAGACGTTATCTGTATTCCCTGGAACCCCCCCCCCACATCCCCATTAAGTATCTCTTGACCAACTATCGGCCAAACGACCTGCGCGCTAGGTTTAATATGAGTGGGATCATTCAACCACGCCTCGTAATCGGAAAAACGGGCCCCGTGGAAATACATACCGCTTAGCCAGATGAGAATAATAGCTAGTTGACCGAAATGAGCGCTGAATATTTTACGGGATATATCTTCTAAATCGTTGGTATGACTATCAAAATCATGAGCATCAGCGTGTAGATTCCAGATCCAAGTAGTAGTACTAGGACCCTTAGCTAGAGTTCTCGAGAAATGTCCGGGTTGAGCCCATTTCTCAAAAGAAGTTTTTACGGGATCCTTTTCAACCATAATTTTGACTTCTGGTTCCGGCGAACGAATAGTCATCGAGATTCTCCTCTCTTCGGACAAGGGATAGCAACAACCTGCCAGCGGAGGATATAAAACTTCCAAGAGATCAAATTCGAACTGGTAAAGTCTTTTCTGATCTCCCTAAGTTTGTAACTTGAACGACTATAATGGGGGAGTTATCCAAGGCAGGCATTTAATCTCATTATTACATAACTTCTCAGTGCTTTATGGACCTCGTGAAATTAAATAATCGTCTTGATAAAGGGACTTCAATAGTATCCAATGAGAATTGAAAGAAGAAGAATTCTCCTTCTTTCTCATCGCTAGGGGGGGTCTGTGGTTATTAGCCACCCCACCCTCTGGAACGTCTCGTAATCTTCAACCAATTCTGCGCCTCAATGTAATTACTCGGAGAGGGTGCTATTGCTTGTTCCCGATACTCAGCGGCTTGATCAAACCACGCTTCTGAAGTCTCCGCATCTCCTTGCTCAACGGCCTGTTCTCCTCGGTCGGGATGGATATATCCTTTCTAGATTTCCTCCCTCGGAACCGTACTTGAGAGTTTCCCGTCTCATACGGCTCGAAAACTTACTCATTAGTTTTTTTTTTCTAATTGACAAAGAAACAACAAAAATTCAATTGTTCCTTTTAGTCTGTAGAAAAACTACGAGCAATTATTTATAGTAGTTTTCAATCCTATTAGCATAAGATAGGATTTTATCCATACTCCTACTTCGTCAGAAAGATTAATAATCTTTCTGGGAACTAACTACCCCACCCTTAGATACGGATCCGCTTGATTAAATATTTCCTTTGGGATTTGATACCACACCGTAGCTCGATACTTATTTATATTCTCAATCAACCCTATTACGGAGATGAATTGTACAACCTTTCAGGTGAGCAAATTTCATTGTATCGACCCAGATTTTCAACGATGAATCTTTACGGTGCTTTCCCTCTCAATTCACTCAATTATCCATGGGATTTATAGGATTTCACCCCTCCTTCATGAACCTGGGTAGCTATGATGGATACCAAAAACCACAGCTCATGATAACTCCGATTCGAGAGTATGCTTGTGGAAAACCTCCTCCTCTCGAGTAGTTTCAAACTAAGGGATCCTGTAGTGAGGTAATCGCACGTAATGACAGATCACAGCCATGTTATTAAGAGCCTGCGGTAGGAAAGGATTCCGTTCCAGTGCTTGGGAATAGTACTCCAAAGCCTTCGCGTGTTCTCCATTGCTAGTATGAATAAGACCTACATTGTGAAGTATATAACTACGGTCATAAGGATCAATTTCTAAACGCATAGCTTTGTAGTAATTTTATGAAGCTTCTGCATATTCTCCTTCAGATTGGGCTGACATCCGTTACGATCGTTCATTCATTGTGAATGAGCTCCGTTTCAAAACCGTACTTGGGATTCCCATCCCATACGGCTCCTCCTGCATAATCCTGGGTGGAAAATAATATTTGGAACAGTATATAAAATCCTACTCGGAATCCATGGATAAACAGGGGCTAGTGTCTCTGAGACTCGTATCTAGCCATCCTTCTTGTCAAAAATCATTTGTTAACATGATTATGTTACCACGGTCTGTTACCCTCAATAGACTATATGACAATTTTTTTGTTCTCAACGCTTCGTATTTTGTAGGAATTAGCCACTCCGACAATCTTCGATGATTCTATGGGTATCCAAAAAACAAACAGGATGGTTGTTCGTTGTCCCAATCATTATTGGTATTTGTCATAAAATTGTGATATGTGGTCGAACTCAACCACAACGAAGCTTTTGTGTTGTCGGTTCCTACACGTAGTGCCTTTCCTCTATGCTTACCCACTAACCGGTTTGTTATAAATCATTTTACAGGTTTGGCCTTTCGCTTAATACTATTATCCATTGCGAACTAGAACTGTAGCATTCAAGGCTGCATCAGTCGAGGATACACGACAGAAGGACTTGTTGTCGTCCGACACACACCCTCACCAAACGTGAGTCTTTGAAAATTAGAAGACCCATAATTTTGAAAATTTGGGTAATTGATTTCATCTCCAAATCGCACCATCTCTATAATAGGTAAAAGCTTCCCTCTCTCTTTCAGTCGTTGGTATAACTTGTAATAAAATATCTGCTAGAATTGTGAAAGTTCTATCAATAAAATTGTCATTTCTCTGAGATCTAGGCATAATCGCTTGAATTTATTATTTAATGCACCTATTATTGGATCAACCCTAATCGGGATTGGATGGAAATTCTTTTGTAGTACAAAGAGAAGAAGTATATGCATTTGACATCTCCGTTCTTCCACCTCGATCGAATATAGCAAATAAGTCGGGTGGAGTGACCAATTCTGCCCGAAACGGGAGTCATCTGGGAATTAATATGTGGTCCCGCAAAACCCATCAACATTTATTGATGAAGTGGAATCTTCCCATTAGATCCATTTCATACCATTAAAACCTATTTATTGATAGGAATTAGAGAGTAGGAGTGACTCGAAATTCGGAAGTGAGAATAAAGAAAGAAAAACGGGCTGTCTTTCTTACCCCAAACTCAAATCGTAATTCTCACTTTTTGTTATTAATTGATTAAAAATCTATTAAGAAAAACAATTAGTTATTGGTAATCAGCTCCTAAGTCATTTCCCAGATTGTTAAAATGATTTAACGGTGCAACGTCACGGGAAGGGTGACCGAGTGGTTTAAGGTGTAGCATTGGAACTGCTACGTAGACTCCTGTTTACCGAGGGTTCGAATCCCTCCCCTTCCTTTACACACTTAATCACCCTTTAATTTAATGCGCCGGGACCTTCCAATAAATAGCCAATTTGTATAATGATTCGACCAATTCCCATAAGTCGGAGTGAGTTTTTGACAGGCCCGAAAACGGGGGGCACGAACGGGGGCGGGAGACGAGACGGGGAGGGAATGAGGTGGGGGCGGTGGGGAAGAATATAAGGAGGGCAAAAGATAGATAAATTATAACTGTAAATGGAAGGGGTAGATTCTCCCGGTAACGATATGGTATCTCAGCAATAAGTAGTAGATTTAGTCTACTTATATTAAAATTATTGCTTGGAATTTTGAAAAACAACTTATAGCAACAACATTTAAACCGATTCCAAATTATCCAATCTTTTTGAATGGATAACTTGAATAAATGAATAAATGATTCGGGCTATAATAAATAACCAAAATAAATCTGGGGGACCCTTTACTCCTCCTACCAAATCTTTTTCTACTATTTTCGCGGAAAGTATCTGTAAGTCTTTGGGAGATAAGCAATCGTAAATTCTTGGATAATCGCTTAAGGTTAAGCCTTACGGGAATGATACTCGACGACTAGCAATTCGTTTATATCCAAACCGACGGACTCCCTATTTACGATTCCATTTACTAATCCTTTGGGTATGCTACCTCCCGATAAAGAAAGGTTCGAATGATCTGGTACTTTGTCTCCCTGAGAAAATGCAATTTTTTTATTTAGTTCATTATAAGAATTCGGTCGATTTCTCAAGGTAATAACATCTCCGGGTTTACGGCGGTAGCTTGGTATATCCACCATACGATTGTTCACCACGATGTGTCTATGATTGACTAATTGTCTAGCTGCAGGAATAGTTGAGGCCATACCTAACTTAAAGACAATATTATCTGGACGCATTTCTAGTAATTGTAATGGTACTTGACCCGTCGAACCTTCGGCTTTTCTAGCAATACGCACGTATCTGAGCGATTAGCGTTCTGTCGATCCATAATTGAAACGTAATCTCTGTTTGGCCTCCAAACGCACACAAAATTGAGATATTTTTTTCGAAGCAGATTAATCAATAGCAATTCATGTTTTTCTCGGATTTAATATTTTATTAGTAAGCCCTGGTAAATCTTTCAGACGACGTATTATTTTTAAACGAGGTCCTCGGTAACGAGACGTAGAAACTCCTCTTCCATAATAGTATTAGAGCTTGGGATGGAATGCTTGGCAATCAAAATTGAGATATCATTTGTAACTAATGCAAAATTGATTGCGCTGGACGTTGATGTTTTTTACAATCGTAACACATGAACACGAAGGGACAAATACTTGAACTACTAGAACCTCTACTCTATGAAATTTATAGGTTTCGATCGAGGGGACCACAATGTGAGGTGGATACCTCAACTAATACTATTGAGTCACCTATTGAAATCGAACCAATAACCTTTCCGTCGTATATGTAGCGATTTAAATTCCAATATAAGCTATTTCATATCTGTATGAACCCATATGCCGATGGGGTCGAACCTCTCCCCACCCACAATTTAACATGATTGTATTGAGTGAAATTTGTCTACCGCGCTCATCCGTTTAAACATAGAAGTCATTCCATTAAAAACAAGGATTGAGTGGGGGGCTAATAATCCCACCACCTGCTGTATTGACCCGATTAGTCTATTTGTGTATAATTTCTACACATACGAGTGAAATGTTGTTTCTACCCCTACCCTCCGGATGAGATGATCTAGACGAATGGATATTTGCCAGTAGTGGAATATATCCAATGAATTCAATCTATTCATTTTACAAGAAATTAAACCGTATCTCGCGAAGGTGGGTAGGGGGGGGCAAAATAAAGAATAAACACGACGGGGGGTACTCCGGGACAGGGGGTAATAAAACAAAAATTATTAATAAACTTTTTAATAGAATTGTGGGATTTCTTGATATATTTTTAAAATTCTCGGTAAATTAGTGGGTTGCAACACGTGGAGGGGGGACGGATAAAAATACGACATACAGCTTGAATTTATTAAATTGCATCGTCAGTGCTTCAGTTTTTGGACCGGGGGGGGGGATATGGCGGAATGGTAGACGCTGCGGACTCAATTCAATCAGGTTGGGCCTAGGTTTGGAAACATACCGAGTGCTGGCTCCCAAAATCAGGGAAACCTGGGACTATTTGGTAGGTAATCCTGAGCCAAATTTCAATTCGTAGATGAAATAGATTCGGATGTTGATATAGGTGCAGAGACTCGACGGGAGCTATTCAAACTAACAATATATAAATAATTGTTTATATTAATTACCAAGTGACTAAGTGTTGTATTTAGACGAATAAGATTTTAGTACTGATCTTACGAATGACGAAAAGCCTATTCGGGTCTATATTTGGCATCCACGTCGGGGAGCGTATCAAAAATATAAAAATCTTTGGTTGGAGTTTTTGATCATCCCGGAATGGCATATTATCTACTATTAATAGCCGTTTGGATTGTATTCAAGTAGATATTCATCAGTAAATAAGAATAATAACTGATTGGTAATTTTCGCGGATAGAGATAGAGTCCAATTTCACGTTGTTGATATAAACAACAATGCAAATTGTGGTAGAAAGAAAATCCGTTGGTCTTTGTAGGACCGTGAGGGTTCGAGTCCCTCCATCCCCAACAAAACTAGATAAAAAAAAAAAAAAAAAAAAAAAAAAAAAATATATATATATATATATTATCTAAGTGGCATAAAAGTTATGAAATAGATCTTAATGGAACGACTCTTCGTTCTCTTTGCTAGTGTATCGTTTCATTTATCTCCATCGGGTAGATGAAGAATATCCATACCAGCTTATTGGATATCTTTAATTCCTTTTGGGTCTAATCCGCCTCAATCCGACTCTTCGCTTCATAGGTTGAGCAAATTTGATTGATACCCCGTTTATTCACCAATAAAAATACTTATGGATAGCTGGCGGATGAACCATTCAGCAAATCTACGGGATTATCTGAATGGTTCGTTCACGAATCGCGGGAGCACAAAAAATTTGTTTGGGTAGGGGAGATCGTCACTCCGGTCGGTCGGATACAAAAAATAAAAAAAATCAAATTTAGAATCTATCAACTTTAGGATCTATGTAGGGTCATTAGCCGGGGTAGCTCAGTCGGTAGAGCAGAGGACTGAAAATCCTCGTGTCACCAGTTCAAGTCTGGTTCCTGGCATACCCACACGAACAACTTCAATTAAGCCATTTTTGTTAAGGACCCTACGCTACAAGAAGAATAACACAATCTGAAGAAAGGAAAAGATATTGATTATTTAATATTTCAAACAAACAGTAAATTTAAACAAACAGTAAACTTTATTTTGTGTTGGAACTAGTCGGGCGCGCGGACTATTGTGAAAAATGAGGAGCAGGACGGGGCCCCTCCCCACGCTTTTGCCCCTAACCTAATCAATACGCGTCTTGTAACTCATAGAAATCAGGTACGATATAATCTTTGCGTAAGGGCCATCCGATCCAGCTCTCGGGCATCAAGATACGTTTAAGGTGTGGGTGACTCTCATAAATAATTCCTAACATATCATAAGATTCCCGTTCTTGGTAGTCGGAGCTTTTCCAAACCCAATAGACAGATGGTATTCTGGGGTCTCTTCTCGGAACAAAAATTTTTATACACACTTCTTCGGGTTGATCTGCATTATCTTGTACCTCCGTGAGATGATACACACTAGCTGAAGGACCCCCTGGTTTTGTATCATAGGCACATTGGGAACGGAGATAATTGAACCCGCACGCGTATAGGGCAACAGCTATAGAAGGCCATTCCTCTGCTTCGACTTGTGGGATCTCGACACCTTGGTAATCAGAACCTAAAGGCCTATGAGCCAACCTATGCCTAGTCGACCACGCAGATAATCGACCCCGCAATTTAATATCGAAATCGTTGCTATTATTAGTAGTACCCATATTGGCTAACACCTCTTCATCTTCGTAGAATATATTCATTTTCGTAGAATATATTCATTCGCTTGGTTTTGCTATCGATTCTACACCACTTATTAGTATATCTCCGAACCTACCAGATTCTTTTGGAAGTTTATTCGATAAAGATTTGGGAAACTGATTAACTATTTGTTTATCATATTCACCAGTATGAATATAAAGTTGGTGATTCAGACTGAAATATTTATTTTGGTTCCGACGACTCTTATCGTTCTCCTGACCAATCTTTTTGCGAAGTTTTATCACAGCATCAATAATAGCTTCGGGCTTGGGTGGGCAGCCCGGCAAGTAAATGTCCACGGGAATCAGCTTATCTACTCCGCGAACAGTACTGTAAGAGTCTGTACTGAACATGCCTCCCGTGATAGTACAAGCCCCCATAGCTATTACATATTTTGGCTCAGGCATCTGTTCGTATAATCTTACCAGAGACGGAGCCATTTTCATCGTTATAGTACCAGCCGTTACTATCAGGTCAGCCTGTCTGGGACTAGATCTTGGTACCAGACCGTAGCGATCGAAGTCAAATCGTGAACCAATTAGTGATGCAAATTCAATGAAGCAGCAGCTAGTACCATAAAGAAGTGGCCACAAACTAGATAATCTAGACCAATTTGATAAATCATTCAAGTTAGTTAAAAAAATTGAATTCGATGTATTTTGATCAGGAAAGAGAGAGAGAGACTCCGTAGAGTTTATTATTGAATTATCATGAGAATACGTTAGATCTTTATCAATTGGATATTCGGGATTCAAGACCATTCCAATCCTCCTTTTTGCCACGCGTAGACTGAACCGACGATTAGTATGAACATGAATATGATCACTTCTATAAAAGCAAACAGACCCAATTCTCTGAAACCCATAGCCCGGGGGTAGAGGGAAACCGTCTCGACGTCGAAAATAACGAAAACTAGAGCAAACATGTAGTACCGGATCTGGAACTGAATCCAAGCTCCTCCCTTCGGTTCCACACCCGACTCATAGCTTGTTAGTTTTTCCGGTCCCCGACGGGTGGGTGCGGCAAAGCCAGAAATCGTAAAGGCTATACAAGGAATGAGGCTAGATACCAGTAAAAATAGCCGGGAAGAATCGTATTTTGGAAGCAAAAACATTTTTACACTCCTTTCTTTCAGTTCGGGGTTTTTCCTTCTTTCCCATCATCATGGTTCTAATAAGTGTAAGGTAATAGAGGAGGAGTTGTCGCCCTTTCAATATCTACTTGATCGGAAGTCGGAAGTGGTATCAGATACACCCCATTTTATTACGGAATTGTATCAGGATGTCAATTTCGTAATTGGTGAGCAAATAACTCTCACAACTTAGCACAACTTAGTTATTACCAGATACGCGATTAAACAGAACTTTTTTTTTTTTTTATCATAGATTATGAGAAAGAAAACTTTCTGTATGGGGTAAGTACTATTAAGAATAATTTATGAGACTAGCCATTGGTCGAGTCGCTGGGGGGGGGGGGAACAGAGCAAATATTCTATTATTGAGTCATATCGTGAATTATTTTCGGTATATATAAACAATTATTGAATCGATACCGAACGAAACCACTTTTCTATATGAATTTTATGTAGATAGTATGAACCATAGGTATCTCTTCATCTCCCTCTTTCTTACCGTAATTGATCACTATCAAGGGAATGATTGATGAACGGGGCACTCCTCCTATTTCGGCATCGGAAACAATGGACCAGTCCCGTGAATTGGACTACTAAATTATTAAAGATTATTAAAGAGATTCGGCACACTTTGAATTTGAATGGGCTAGAATATTTATTTCTAGAATATCTCCTTACAGATTAGGGCTATACGGATTCGAACCGTAGACATTCTCGGTCATGCAGAGCGGAATATATAGAAGATTCTTGAACTGCTTTACGAACCCAACATGCCCCTTTCGTGGCATTGGGCTCCCCCACCAACTTGTTTCTCCCCATTACATTACCGGGAAAAACAAACAATTGTTGATAAACCACTTTCGATTATAGGCAGTAAGATGGTTCCGTGTACTCGAAGAATTTACTATATACGAAGCAATCCCGAAGTGTTTCGAGAAGGGTTTCAGTGTTGACACAGGTTTGCTCTTTGCATACGCAAATCTACTTAATTGTAAATAGTCTCTATCACCTAGAAGAAAGATACGATACTTTATACACCTAAAAGTCCGTATAACGAGGAAGAGATCTTAGTGGGGTCCTCGCATTGCCCCCACGATACTTAGCATTAAATGGATTTTATATTTACCATATCAACTTAATCGGAATCGATCGATCCATTTGCTGATCAATCTCCCTGTCATGCTACTGTTCTCCCATATTTCCTTAATAGGGTAAGACGTAAGTAATTCACGTAAGATCTCCCTGCGCGAATCGTTTGAATAGCGATGAACCCTTCTCGAAAAGCATCGGCGCACGTGTAAACGAGGCGCTCTACCACTGAGCTATAGCCCTCTACTCACTTATGAGTCTAATCAGATAATAAAAATTCCGTCTATATATATATATAGATACAGAATAGATTTTGTCAAGTTCAATAACCGACCGGAAACCAAAAAATTAAAAAAAAAAAATTTATCTTACTTATTAGATGAGTCCGATATGCATTGATGGTATTCACCAATACTAGAACTGTTTGTAACAATCCCATAGAATTAATTAGGTGTTGTGATAAGTAAGAGCCTACTTAACTCAGTGGTTGGAGTATCGCTTTCATACGGCGAGAGTCATTGGTTCGAATCCAATAGTAGGTAAAACTTATTAGATACCACAATATGTGGGGTGATACCTAATAAGTTGTTCTGCTAATATTTGATATGGATCTGGGGAATTACAGTATTATAAAGTCAGTCTGTGTTCCATCATACGATGTCTATCAGTTATCAGATGTGCAAATCCCGGGAGGTATTAATTCAAGTATCGTTTAAAGCCTCTAGTCGTGCCTTAGCCCTCTTAAATGCCGAATTAGCTTCGATTATCCTCTTCTTTCCCTCGGCTTGAGCTGAATTAACCTGAGCTGTCTGAAAAGCTTCTTGAGCCTCCTCGGGATTAATTTCAGTAGCTCTTTCTGCTTCGTTGACTAATATTGTTACCTGGTTATTATCGATCATGGCGAAACCACCCATTAGCGCCATTGCAGACCACTGTCCATCATGACGTATTTTCGAAACTCCCATATCCAGGGCTGTAAGAAGCGGCGCGTGATTAGGCAATACGCCAACCTGACCACTATTAGTGGATAGAATAATTTCCAGAACTTCAGAATTCCAAACAATTCGGTTAGGAGCCATTACACGAAGATTCAATACCATCTCTTTCATTGACCCTCCACTTGTAAGGTTGCCGCCTTCGCGGTAGCTTCATCGATGTTACCAACCGGATAAAAAGCTTGTTCAGGAAGATTGTCTAATTCCCCAGGAAGAATCATTTGAAATCCCTTAATTGTTTCTACCAAACTAACGTATTTACCCGGCGAACCGGTAAATACTTCTGCTACGAAGAAGGGTTGTGATAGGAAGCGTTCTATTTTTCGGGCTCGAGCGACTGTTAAGCGGTCTTCTTCCGATAATTCATCCAGTCCGGGAATAGCTATAATATCTTGAGGCTCTTTATAACGCTGTAAAGTTTGTTTAACTCCCTGTGCAGTTTCGTAGTGCTCCTCGCCTACGATCCAGGGTTGTAGCATGGTTGAAGTCGAGTCCAAAGGGTCTACGGCTGGATAAATACCCTTGGCTGCTAAGCCTCTCGAAGGTACAGTAGTAGCATCTAGGTGTGCAGATGTTGTAGCGGGAGCTGGGTCAGTCAAATCGTCTGCAGGTACATAAACAGCTTGAATAGAAGTTATTGATCCTTCTTTAGTTGAAGTGATTCTTTCCTGTGGAGATCCCATTTCTGTACCGAGAGTTGGTTGATAACCTACGGCAGAAGGCATTCTACCCGGTAGAGCAGAAACTTCTGATCCCGCTTGAACGAAGCGAAAGATATTATCAATGAATAGAAGTACATCTTGCTTATTGACATCCCGGAAATATTCGGCCATTGTTAGGGCGGTTAAACCAACCCGCATACGAGCCCCCGGGGGTTCATTCATCTGACCGTAAACCAGTGCCACCTTCGATTCTGATATATTTTTCTCATTAATAACCTTTGATTCTTTCATTTCCATGTAGAGATCATTACCCTCGCGGGTACGTTCTCCAACTCCCCCAAATACAGATACACCTCCATGGGCTTTAGCAATATTATTAATCAATTCCGTAATAAGAACTGTTTTTCCTACACCAGCGCCCCCAAATAATCCAATTTTTCCCCCTCGCCGGTATGGAGCCAAGAGATCCACAACCTTAATCCCTGTCTCAAAAATAGATAGTTTAGTATCCAACTGTGTAAATGCAGGGGCAGATCTGTGAATGGGGAATGTCGTACCAATGTCTACGGGACCCAAATTGTCGACGGGTTCGCCAAGCACATTAAAAATTCAACCAAGAGTAGTTTCACCAACAGGGACACTGAGAGGGGCTCCTGTGTCAATAACTCCCATACCCCTCATCAAACCATCTGTAGCACTCGTAGCTACGGCTCTAACTTCATTATTACCCAATAACTGTTGCACTTCGCGAGTAGCATTAATCTCTTGACCTGCTGGATTCTGTCCCTTAACAATTAAGGAATTATAAATATTGGGCATTTTGCCCGGAGAGAGGACCACGTCTAATACTGGGCCAATGATCTGAGTGATATATCCTACATTTTTATCAACTAATTTTGAAATTACGAAAGCGAGAGAACTGGTTTTCATAACTATCCTGGTATATTATCTTTTTCGATTACTGAACCAACATAAATATCTGGTATTTAATCACTGATTAATTGATAGTAAAGAGTTCCTAATTGCATATATTATTCTCCTGATATCCAAGCATATTATGAAAATTATTCAAAGTAAATTACAATTGATACTTGGAGATAAATGGATAGTTAATAGATCCCACAGATCCATAAAAATTCCTGGTATAGTGTGGGAGGAAAAAAACTCCGTAGTCTACACCTAAGTCTATCTGATTAGATGTGGTCCTTGTACCCTCTCCCTTCCCCCTCCCCCCGAACACTCATTTTATTACTGTCTATTAGCTATCTATCATTTCTCTATTGTTGAAGTGGGCCCCATACCGAATTCAATTCTGATTTTCTTTCTATCGACCAGTCTAACCGTGGAGAGATTCCCGAGTCAATGTATTGAAATGTATCACAATCGGAATTATAAACCAATTTTGTGGGAAGCTATACAAGTCAGTTGCATTCCATATGAAACACATTATAAAATAGTAATGTTCGATGCCTGGGGTGGAGTTTTGACGGATACCTTGAGTCAAGTCCATTAAGACTTCATTATTGCTTCACTTCATGTTGAACTACGTTGTCGAGCAGACCCCATCCTTGCAAGATTTACTAATTGAGTTGTAGGGAGGGACCTATGTCACCACAAACGGAGACTAAAACGGGTATTGGATTCAAAGCTGGTGTTAAAGATTATCGATTGACTTACTATACTCCTGATTATGAGACCAAAGATACTGATATCTTGGCAGCCTTCCGAATGACTCCGCAACCTGGAGTACCGCCTGAGGAAGCTGGAGCTGCGGTAGCTGCGGAATCTTCCACAGGTACATGGACCACTGTATGGACGGATGGACTTACTAGTCTTGATCGTTATAAGGGTCGGTGTTACGATATCGAACCCGTCGCTGGGGAAGAAAATCAATACATTGCATATGTAGCCTATCCCCTGGATCTATTCGAAGAGGGTTCCGTCACTAACATGTTCACTTCCATCGTAGGTAACGTTTTTGGATTCAAAGCATTACGCGCCCTACGTTTGGAAGATCTGAGAATTCCTCCCGCTTATTCGAAGACTTTCATCGGCCCGCCTCACGGTATCCAGGTCGAGAGAGATAAGCTAAACAAATATGGTCGTCCCTTATTGGGATGTACAATCAAGCCGAAATTGGGCTTATCTGCGAAGAATTACGGCAGGGCCGTTTACGAATGTCTCCGCGGTGGACTTGATTTTACCAAGGATGATGAGAACGTAAATTCTCAACCATTCATGCGTTGGAGAGATCGGTTCCTGTTCGTAGCAGAAGCTCTTTTCAAAGCCCAGGCTGAGACGGGCGAGATCAAGGGACATTATCTGAATGCTACTGCAGGTACGTGTGAGGAAATGTTGAAAAGAGCAGTCTTTGCTAGAGAATTGGGAGTACCTATTGTCATGCACGACTATTTGACGGGAGGATTTACCGCAAATACCAGCTTGGCCTTTTATTGTCGGGATAATGGACTACTGCTTCATATTCACCGTGCAATGCATGCTGTTATTGATAGACAGAAAAATCACGGTATGCACTTCCGCGTATTGGCCAAAGCATTACGCATGTCTGGTGGAGATCATATCCATGCCGGGACTGTAGTGGGTAAACTTGAGGGAGAACGAGAAGTTACCCTAGGTTTTGTCGATTTGCTTCGTGATGATTATATTGAGAAAGATTGAAGTCGTGGTATCTATTTCACTCAAGATTGGGTATCTATGCCGGGTGTACTGCCTGTAGCTTCAGGAGGTATCCACGTCTGGCATATGCCCGCCCTGACTGAAATATTTGGGGATGATTCCGTTCTACAGTTCGGTGGGGGAACCTTGGGACATCCCTGGGGAAATGCACCAGGTGCTGTGGCTAATCGAGTCGCCCTAGAGGCTTGTGTACAAGCTCGTAATGAGGGACGTGATCTCGCTCGCGAAGGTAATGAGATTATTCGTGAAGCTTCTAAGTGGAGTCCCGAATTGGCCGCTGCTTGCGAGGTGTGGAAGGAAATCAAATTTGAATTTGAAACGATTGATACGTTGTAATTCCCACAACTACCCAAGAGTGTTATACATAAAATAGTATTTCTGGGATGGATGGGGAGTATGAAGAAACAAAATAGATATTTTGTTTTTATTTATACTCCCCAACCTTCCAGGGATTGGAGTTGGTAGCTCAGCGGATCAGAGCACGTGGTTCCGAACCACGGAGTCGGGGGTTCAAATCCCCCCCAATTCGTTTCGTATCCGAAGAGGTATTATAAACTGCAGATATTCGGGTATTGAATAATCGAATCGATACTTCTCGGTATACAAATAAATGTTTTCATAAAATATTATTGGATAATCGGTTGTGAAAGTATAACATATGATTGATCAGGTAGATGATTAGTCAATTATCGATCAATTATTGGATTTGGAGTCGGTCCCAATCGGGTATCTATTCCAACTAAGCAACGATCTCCACGCTTCATAAACGATTTCTACATCTCAGTATAGATTTCATCGACGAAATGATATTTCATGAACTTGATCGCTCTGAAGTGAGGGGGAAGATATAGGTGAGGAATTTACTATGTCTGTGAGAAATCGGTTTGAAGAGAAACAAAAATTTGGGGGATTGATCGGAGCCTTCCTCGAGAAAGCGACCAAAGGCTATGTCTCGAGTGAGAGGGAAAGAGATAGACATATAAGTATTGATACCAATAGGGGGTTGTGGACCCGGTGCGACAATTGCGGGAACATGCTCTACGTGAGATTTTTAAAACAAAATCGGAGTGTTTGTGAAGGGTGCGGTTACCACCTTTCAATGACTAGTACAGAAAGAATCGAACTTCTGATCGATCGTGACACCCGGATTCCCATGGACGAGGATATGACTGCACAAGATGTTCTAAGTTTTTCGGATGAGGATTCTCACCAAAATCGTATTACTACTTCCCAGAAAGGAACGGGTTTAACTGATGCTGTTCAAACAGGTACGGGACGTCTGAACGGGATACCTATCGCGCTTGGTGTTATGGACTTCCAATTCATGGGAGGTAGTATGGGTTCCGTGGTGGGTGAAAAGATTACCCGCCTAATAGAACACGCCACGGATCAATTTTTGCCACTAATAATTATCTGCGCTTCCGGGGGGGCGCGTATGCAGGAAGGAACATTGAGTCTAATGCAAATGGCTAAGATTTCTTCGGTCCTGCAGATACATCAAGTTCAGAAAGGATTATTATATATATCGGTTCTTACTTATCCAACTACGGGTGGTGTTACTGCTAGTTCTGGTATGTTGGGGGACGTGATTATTGCCGAACCCAAAGCATACATAGCTTTTGCTGGAAAAAGAGTAATTGAATAAACATTGCGTCAAAAAATACCTGATGGCTTTCAAGTTGCTGAATCTCCATTTGATCATGGACCACCCGATCTAATTGTTCCGCGTAATCTCCCGAAAGGTGTTTTGAGTGAGATATCTGAACTATACTCTTCTGCTCCTTGTAAAAAAAACTAAATTTCGTTTATTGAGTCTGCTTATCCCCCTACCACCCCCCCTCCCATTTTTGGGGATAGTTAGGGGTTACTAACCTATGCTTTGCTTGCCAAACCTTTTTTAACTTTCTGCCGGAGTAGGGGTGGGGGGGGAGACTGCGAAACAACTATCATAAGATTATCTTGTTTATCTTCGATATGATACCCTAGAATTGGTGTTATAATGCAACTGTATCCGAGTAACGGGTCGAAGTTATCGATCAAATAGATATTTTTTTGAATGTCTAGCTAGTTATTCAACAATTCAATTGATCCTCAATAAAATCGAAGATCTGCCAATCATGCTGTGGGTTCTGTACCCACCCCGGATAAATAATAACTAATGGATATGTTGTAAGTATAAAGTATAGACTTCTTGCATTTGTGAAGCAGAAAGACTATGACCGGGAAAGTGAGGAGAAAAAGGAAAAAAAAAATTTATATTTATTTGAGGTAATTCCATCATGACAGCGTCCTATCTACCCTCCATTTTTGTACCCCTAGTAGGTTCGGTATTTCCAGCAATTACAATGGCATTTTTGTTTCTCTACATAGAACGAGACGAGATTTTATAAGTTCTATTAATCCATACCCTTCTTTTCCTCTTCTCCTTCTCCCCTTAAGAAAAGGTTCCACAAATGAAATAGATTGAGTTCGATCAACACCCCAGATTCGAACTTATTTGGACATTTTCTTATTATTCCCATTCTTCCACACAATTTTGTTGGTGACTATCACTTACTCGACTCGAACACCCGGAAAGTTTTCGCCTTGTTTAAATACATGTTTTGCTTGTGCGTAAGGAGAAAATGATACATAGAATGTTCCTTCCGTTTCCAGGATCTATCTATATTTATTAGATAGATCCGAGAATTATCAAATTAATGATTCAATTTTGAGAGGTTCAATAAACACAAAATTTTTGAAATTGATTAGTATTGAACCACGACTCTTCTCTATGAAAATGTGGCGCGAATCAAGCTAATAGTACTGTAGGTAACTGATTCGTTAAAATAAAATAATCTCTGAAGGAGTATTAATGAATTGCCAATCCGAATGGCTCCGAGTCGATTTAATAAAAGGTTCTCGTAGATTCAGTAATTTAGGTTGGGCCTGCATCCTCGTCTGCGGTGCAACAGGTTTTTCATCAGTTGGACTTTCTAGTTATATTGGTCGAGATTTGATACCCATACTATCGTCCGACCAGATTGTTTTTATTCCACAAGGTATTGTAATGTGTTTCTATGGTATCGCGGGTCTCTTTTTCGGATTCTATCTGTGGCTCACTATATTTCGGGACGTGGGTAGCGGATATAACTCATTCAACAAACGGGAAGGAATCTTCTCTATTTTTCGCTGGGGTTTTCCCGGAAGAAATCGTCGTATTTACATTCAATTCCTAATGAGGGATATATATTCAGTCAGATTGGAAATCCGAGAAGGTCTTTATCCCCGTCGAATTCTTTACTTGAGAATGATAAGTCGGCAGGACATTCCCCTAACTCGTATCGGCGAAGAGTCAGCATTTAGAGAAATAGAAGAAGAAGCTGCTGAACTTGCTCGTTTCCTGCGTGTACCAATCGAGGGATTTTAAGATCTAATCCAATTTGATAGTTTATAATAGAAGGAAATCGATTAGGGAGACAAGTGTATACACTGCGAGTGGATACACTAAGGAGTAGGTACAAAACTTGATGGAGAGAGGCCAATTATCAATTCTAAAATTTTATCTAGTTAATAATATAGATTAAAACCCTCTCTTCCTTCATATATAAGTAACGTATGAAATTATACTGGTGTAATATTTTTCAGTGGTTTTACAATACTCCATATCGTTCCTTGGATAGGGCTTACAAAGCTAGTAAGCGAATACGGTGGATGGAAAGAGACTCTTTATCTTATGTAACGGCATCATCTCCGAGAGATTTGTCGGGGGCTTTAATAGCTCATATAAATATAGAGTTTAACAGATGTATACTTACTATATATTGGAGTCTCTTGGAGTTTAAAACCAGCATATATGTATCGAAAATTTTAAATAAATTAAAGCTCTTCTTTGGAAGAAAGTATTTAAAGTCGTTGTTTATTAGGAATCACCCCCTCCCTTTGTACGGGGAATTACGTGAAAAAAAAGTATATTCGAAAGATGACTTTTCTAATGGGTCTTCATATTACCCCCCAAAGGTTGCGTTTTTTCTATCCGTATTTTCAAGATATTTTCCAAATTATTACAACAGTAATGGGGTTAGTGATAGACGAAACAAAATTAATGGTTCTTTGGAGAATACATCGAAGGGTTATCGCCTTTCAAAAAGATCCATATCGAGGGTATTTAGTAAGATCGAGAAGATGAATAAGAAGTTATCCTGGATTGAAGCAACTTCGACGGATTCCGATGCCCGGAAGCGGCGACGTTACCCGGCTACCCTGTCGTTCCAACAAATGACTACTAATTCAAATAAAGAATTTTTTATTTCGGAATTACTAAATTCCTCCAACGGTACAGCGGCTTATGAACCTATAAGTCTGATACCACGGTCCATAACCCGTACTCTATTTAGATTCAAAACAGAGTTAACGAGCCAATCGAGTTTATTAGTGCTTAACGATTTTAGACTAGCTAAATATCAAGCGTTAGCTTCTATTCAATATATTGGGTGCTTATTATCGACCTCCCTCACAATACCGATTTTATTAAAGAATTGTTTTCTAGAACCTTGGATTCGAAATTGGTGGAATGCCTCACAACCACAAATATTTATAAGTTTATTTCAGGAGGAAGGGGCTCTGAAGCGACTTCAGGAAATAGAGGGGTTGCTCTGGTTAGATGAAGTAGTGGCAGATCCTGTAGGTATTCAATCATGATATTATGATGTAGATGCGTATGCCGAAACTATTCAATTAGTGATAATATATAGTGAAGGAAATATTCGAATCATTTCACATCTAGTAACTGATGTAATTAGCATTGTCATTCCAATATCGTCGTCGATAATAGGTCGAAAAAGACTCGCAGTTTCAAATCCCTGGATTCAGGAATTATTTTACAGTTTAAACGATACGATGAAGGCATTTTTTATTCTCCTATTAACCGATCTATTTATTGGGTTCCATTCGCCCCACGGTTGGGAAATAGTTATAGGTTATTTCTCGGAACATTTCGGATTTGCTCATGATAAATATGTAATCCCCCGCTTCGTCTCAACTTTCCCAGTTATTCCAGATACAGTCTTTAAGTATTGGATCTTTCGACACTCGAATCGTATATCTCCCTCGATTGTAGCGACTTATCATACAATGAATGAATGACAAATACTCCACCGATTTTCTACCGATCGAATTTGAGAGGATAAAGTATCTTTCTTCTTGATTTTTCAGAAGGAAGAGATTCTTCTCCGGTGGGTACTTATTAAGGATAGTAAAAGACTCGTACTTGAGGTTATGGAATCGTCGGAATATCAGAATAATTTGAAATAAGGTTAATACTATATGACGTCGAGAAACAATCTGTTTGGGGAAAAACCTGACAACAAAGATCGAATTACGGGAATAAAAATTACTAGTAACTGGATAGAAAAATGGTTGATTCTACTATCTATAATATCGATAAGTTGTAATGAAATATATTGCCCATCTGCCTCAAAAGCATATCCGATTTTCGCGCAACAGAATTATGAGAATCCGCGCGAAGCCACTGGACGTATTGTATGTGCTAATTGTCACTTAGCTAAGAAACCGGTGGATATTGAGGTTCCACAATCTGTTCTTCCCGATACTGTATTCGAAGCGGTTGTTAAGATTCCTTATGATACGCAGATAAAATAAGTACTTGCTAATGGTAAGAAGGGGGGGTTGAATGTTGGCGCTGTTCTTATCCTACCCGAAGGGTTTGAACTGGCACCTTATGATCGTATCCCAACTGAAATGAGAGATAAGTTAAATAAACTTTCGTTCCAGAACTATCGTCCCGATAGAAAGAACATAATAGTAATAGGTCCAGTTCCCGGTAAGCTATATAGCGAAATTGTGTTTCCAATTCTTTCGCCAGATCCTGCTACTAACAAAGAGGCACACTTCCTGAAGTACCCCCTCTACGTGGGGGGGAATAGGGGGAGGGGACAGATCTATCCCGATGGGAGTAAAAGCAATAATACAATTTATAATGCTTCGGCGACGGGAAGAATAACTAAGGTAATACGTAGGGATAAGAAGGGGGGATACGAAATTACTATCGAAGAACTATCGGAGGGTCGTGAAGTAGTTGATATTGTCCCTCCTGGTCCCGAACTTATTATTTCAGAAGGTGAATCTATTAAAGTTGATGAGCCTCTAACTAATAATCCCAATGTGGGCGGATTCGGTCAAGGAGAAGCAGAAATTGTACTTCAAGATCCACTACGTGTTCAAGGTCTTTTATTATTTTCTGCATCGGTTACTCTGGCACAAATATTCTTAGTGCTCAAGAAGAAGCAGTTCGAAAAAGTCCAATTGGCAGAGATGAATTTTTAAGTCCATATCTAGACTACCCAGAAAGATTTGTTAGAATCCTTTCTTTCTACTGATGAAAAATTCAAAGAATCAAATATGAATCTTGATCTTCTTCTTGAAACTCCTACACTTCCACACAATACAATCAAAGATTGTTGTTTTTATCAATTGAAGCTAGTTAAACTCCGCCATCGGTGGGAGAGGAGATGAAAATGAAAAATAGATTTATGATCCTTCAAACAAAGGAAGATACGATCTCAAGTATTCATGACCGATTTATTCTTATCCCGAGTATCGGGACATGTATCTAAACCCGTTAACTACTTCTACCGATTCCGATATCGGGATTGCTGCTAATGGGCGGAACACCATTGTTTCGATTATCTCATAAAATATAAAATCAATTTCAAATTGGCTTTGAATCTAAGATCGGCTCCACGACATGACTATGACTTCATTATTTCACCTTGCGTGAATGAAAAGGAGTAGGTAGAGCTAGAAATGACTAGGTGGTGGGACTGGTGATAGGGGGGGGGGAAAAAAAATAAGTTTTGTTTATTGGCCCTACACCCTTTTTGTTCATATCTTAATAAATTGTAATTTTAGAAGTCGTACTCGACCTGCAATACTTTCTGCCAATAATTTCTGCTGCTTATCTCAGAGGGAAAAAGATGATCCCTTCTTTTGGATCGAGTGAATCCAGTAAATGATCTTGTTTCACAAAGCAGATATAATTTATTTATATTTACAAAATAGATTTGTATAATCTTTCTCGTGTCTTTAATAAAAAAGCATTCCCCCACAGGATCTCGATCGATTCTTTTATGAAGAATCGATCGAAAAATTATTTATCTGAATGCGATACCAGAATGAAATGCTCTTAAGATAGAGTAAATATTTCTAGTTAGAGCATTGTCACAACTATAATCAGCTTCCAAAATAAACAATTTAAATTGTTTCGGAGCCTGCAGAAGCGGAGGTGTGACTTTTTCAGATTCGGTACATTTCTTTAGCTACAAAGGATTGAAGTTTTGCTATTCAACCAATCAATTTCAAATTTCAAAGGGATGATCCTAATCCTGAATAGGCTCCGTAGAAGGATATCCCCATCAAACCTATCACGAGTATACCAACTACAGTACCTATTAGCCACAGAGGAATTCTTCCAGTGGTATTGGCCATTTATCCCACACTCCCTTTTCTTTTTAAAATTCACCGTTTGGTCATGACTCAAGACACGAACAGTCAAAAATAATTAAGGTCCTAGTTTTCTTCAGTCTCTATCAATCGGGGTTAGCTAATCCTTTCAATTCCTAATTAAAAAATTCTAATTGAAAAAATGGTTGGGAAATGGAACAGCAAGTACAAAGATTAATAGAAGTCCCCAGTAAAGGCTCGTACGATTCAATTCGACACTTTGTTTATTCGGATTCGGTTGCGTCATGGATTTACCGTTTATATAGAGACTATCGTTGAATAAATTGCATTGCTGATATGGATCCCGAGAAAAAAACTGTAGGTACAGCTAATCCGTGAACAGCCAACCACCTAACAGTGAAAATTGGATATGTTTTATCTAAAGTCATTAGTGCCTCCTAGAAGGATCTAGTAAATGTATCAACTTGTTCCAGCGAATCGAAACGGCCAGTTACTAAAGGAACTTCCTGTCTGCTCTCCGTAAAATATTCATTCGGACGAGGACTTCCAAAAACGTCGTAGGCCAAACCCGTACTGACGAATAACCAACCGGCAATGAACAGGGAGGGTATGGTAATGCTATGAATGACCCAATATCAAATACTAGTAATAATGTCAGCAAAGGGACGTTCTCCCGTATTCCCAGACATGTTTAGCTCCGTATATCTTTCGTAGAATTGGGGAGGATTGTTCCCTGAGAAGTATGAAGACCAGTAGATACATAATCTACTAGCATGTCTCAGCAATCATCAAACCACCATTAGGTTGTCATTAAAATACCAAAGGTATATTCGAGATATACTCATTGGATTAGTATAGCTAGCCTCCCCCCGAAGCAGCAAGATTCGATTGGCAGGGTAACTCTCGTTAGAATAAACTCGTAATTTTATTTTACTTAAATTTGAATATTGAAAATTACCAATAATTACTCCGTTGACGCATCTAGTCCTTCAACCCCTACCCCCAACCTCCGGTTCTGCGGGGTGGGGGGCATCGTAAACTAAGTGCCTCGGATAAGTTTGTACAACTCGACAAATTTTTTTTGGTTTTCTAGAATCAAATGGAATTATCTATTTAAATTCTCTCCAATATAGGCGAAGAGGCGTTTGTTTGATAATTTAATCACAAAAATTATTGAAATATTTAATAAAAATTTATTTATTTTAATTTATAGTTACATTTCAAACGCAATAATCCATTTTTTTTTTTTTTTTTTTTTTTATCGTAAGTTATTGCCAAAAAGCAGATCGACGGAATAGACAAATTCTAATAAGTTTATATCTTTATTATTTTTGTGAAACAAATAAATCGAAGCAACTGAAGATTGTCATATTCCTGGTAAGTACCTAAATTCACCTGACTAATCTGTATCATTAGCCCACTAATCTTGTCGAACAATTTCAATTTGTAGTAAATTCAGTAGATTAATGACCCAGAATTGGAATCACAAGTAGTGGGTGATAATATTTGGAATAACTGGGTGACATAGAAAAGATTTTTCATGCATGGATGTGATCGAGATACTTAATCTTTAATCTCAGCTGGTTATTTATTCTCGTCCCCCCCCCGATCCTCGAGCATCGGTTCCAACAGTTATTTGTACACAAGTTCATCCAAGAGTTGATTTCTTTATTTGTGCTTAACCACCCCATACATTTGCATTTGCCAAGGGGGTTGTGAAATAAAAAAAAGATTATGACGAACCGGTCGACGATTCTTTCCCACTTTGAAAAGTGGGGATCTTATTATGTGAATTACCTCGACATTCCCACCAATTTATCAAAAGTTACTGTCACTATTCCAATATGGAGTAATAAATAACTCTGGAAAATTGTATACTAATCTATGCGTTAGTCCAACTTAGTATTCGATTTATGCTTACCCTATCAAGTTACTTCGCTTTCTTATTGTCCCTACTAATCCTAACTTTAATATTATTCATCGGATTGAATAAGATTAAGCTTCTATAATGTAGAAGCTTTACATGAACGAGTAGCGAGTAAAAGGAGTGCTCGTCGGCGCTTACCGATTCACTGCACTTACCAATCAGTATTGTGATATTGAGATACTTTCTGGTAAGTTTTTGTATCAAATGCCTATGAAGTCAAATGGTTGAATCATTGCTATCTGGAATTGTATTGGGTCTAATTCCGATAACCCTAGCTGGATTATTTGTGACTGCGTACCCGCAATATCGCCGCGGCGACCAATTGGATATTCGATAAGAGTGAATAACTCTTCACTCTTCATCGGATTCCAAATTATTATCTCATTTTTGAAATATCCCGGCTCATTTTGTATAGTCGAGGAATTCAATCAACTACTTCATTGGGGAATTCAACTACTTCGTTTAGGAATGACTATCAATCAAATTAATTGAAATCTGATTAAATCATAAAAATCACGCCCTGTAGGATTCGAACCTACGACATCAGGTTTTGGAGACCTGCGTTCTACCGGGCTGAACTAAAGGCGCTCCTCTATAATTGCATTCAATTCTCATTCTACCTAGAACCTACGATCACTTGGATTGGTAGATGGAAGTTAGACTCTTTCCCAGACCGAAGGGTTTTGTTAGTTATTAGAAGAATTTCAAAATTTGAAGTATATTTCTCCCAGAAGGGAGAAGAGGAGGTGTACTTTTCTCGTAAGGAACAGAGATCTCCTAGCCGAAGTACTGGGTGGAGAGTCTTTCTACAGCCAAATCCTTCTTGATTTTGCCCAGACACAAGAAAAATAGGGATGACAGGATTTGAACCTGCGACATTTTGTACCCAAAACAAACGCGCTACCAAACTGCGCTACATCCCTATTAATTATGATTCCCAACGATCATTTCCAATTTGGAGACACTCAGTCGAAGTCATTATAACTACTGACTGTCGGTATTGGCTACTCACTTCCCAAAAATAACTACATTCTTAGAGGTTATTAACTTTTATTCGTGACTTACAAAGATTTAATTTTATTCATTCTTCATCTCCGTCGTTAGTCACGGTAGAAATGTTGGAAGAGATACAGAGTCTTTCTACTGAATGGGGAAAGGATAGGAGGAAGAGAATAAAAAAAGAAATAAAAAAAAGGAGAATCTTTAATGCAAGATGTGAAAATATATCTTTCCACAGCCCCCGTGTTAGCTACGATATGGTTCGGGTTATTGGCTGGTTTTCTTATAGAGATTAATCGTTTTTTTCCGGACGCCTTAATCTTCCCATTTATATGATCAGGAAGGAAAATAGGTTCAAGAATCGGACCTTATGATGATGTGAAAATAAATATCTATCATTTTTTAAATGAAATACTAATTAATATTTCTATTCTGAATCGGAGATGATCATAAATCTTATCACGATTTGAATGAGTGATTCTTGAAAAACAACTATTTAATCTATCTTGATTAATGTTATGACAAAAAGTAAAGACACAAGAGTAACTATTGCTTTGGAATGTACAAGTTGCACTCGAAAAAAGACTGGTAATAAATCTTCAGGTATTTCTCGATATACTACGCGAAAGAATCGTCGCAATACACCCACTCGATTGGAATTGAAGAAATATCGTCCATATTGTTGTAAACATACCAGTCACAAGGAGTTGAAGAAATAGATAATTCTGTTCAACAACTAAATCGTGAAATAATTATTGGGGGATTTAATAAACGTTATGAAAGATATTATGAATAAACCTAGGCGATCTTCCCGTAGACGTTCTCCATCTATCTGATCCGATGAAATTATTGACTATACAAATACAGGTTTACTACGTCGATTCGTGAGTGAACAGGGAAGAATTTTACCCAGGCGGATGAATAGGTTAACCTCTCAACAACAGCGCTCGATAGCTGTCGCGATCAAAAGAGCTCGTATTTTGGCTTTGCTACCTTTCTCCAGTAGCGAGAGTTAGATTCACCATCCACGGCTGGAGGATTACTTGTCGAAAGAATCTATCCAAAAAATTTTGTATTCGGTAAAAAAAAAAAAAAATAAGCGATCCCCCTCTTATTGGCCCAATAACTAGATGAATAACGGGAATTGGGTCGAAACTAATCCCACTAGTAAATAATAAAGGTTAGCTATTGTCCGTCTCACCTCCCCGGGTACCACTTCCCGGAGAGGTTTCCCGTCCTCAAATCGTCTGTACAACCCTCAAAAAACAGTTAGGATCTAAGATAGCTATCTGTGCAAGTGTTTTGCAATTTAAATAAACTTGATTTTGATACAAATTGTGAATCAGATTGCTATAACTCATTCCATTCTTTCGTGCCGCTGCGTTGATCCGGGCGACCCATAAACGGCGAATTTCTCTTTTTATATTAATCCTACCCAGATAAGCAGAAGCTGATGCCTTAACCCCTTGTTGGTTCGCCGTTCTGAACAATTTTGAATGAGACCCTCGAAATCCGGATGTAATCCTTAAAATATTTTTGCGATGTTTTCGCGCCACAGATCCGCGTTTCACCCTAGTCATTATATTTTTACCCCCATAGCAAATCAAATGTTAATTTTTGAAGAATCCATCTACTGGTAAAGATGTTTCTACCCATTACCCGAAATCTATAGACATGTCAATATCTATATAGGATCGATATGCTTAGTTGATCGGAATATAATAGCATGCGTGCTAGCTTGCCGGAACTAGCCATTTTTACACTTTTGACATTTGAATCTTCAGTAGGACTATAAATGGAATGTTTGGAATAAAATTGAAATATAGCTGTTTGTTCATTTTGAAAAAGCGATTCGTATGAAAATCTTCTTCATCTTATTTGGAAAATATAGATTCCAATGGCTTTTGCTGTTTCAACCTTCCCACCCACAAATTTTTGATTCTCCGTATCAGATAGATATATTAGAATAATTTGCGCCGGAGAGGCAAAATAAACAGAATGAAAAAATTATGGATTCCAAAGTTTCCGTAGTATCTTTCTCGACAGTTAGGTCCTTCCCATACACCGGAGCCTGTGGTTTCCCGATAACAGGGGGAATTAATTTCTTGTTGGTAAGTTGTATAGCTTACGACCTATAGCTCTACTCAAGAGATCAAGTAAAAAGTTTTTTGTAAAAAGACTTATCTGTATAGTAACGGTATCTCTATTCGGAAGTTGGCCGGATGGCTGACCTAGAGCTCCTGCCAGTGCGGGGATATAAACAGAAACAAATCTGTATCCTTATCCTTACTTTGCTTAATGAGTTTTTTCAGTTTCACCAATAAATCGTTTTCACCCCACGGGGAGATGATCGGGTTTGCACCAATCAGAACTATGAATTGCCATCCCTCATAAAAGGAGGTAGATGCTGGACCGTCGACTTATCCCAATAGGAAAATTTTTCTGCGGTATCAATCCCCCAATATCGTTCAGTTTCCGATCCAAACGGGTCGCGCATACACCCTAGTACATACTCCTCTCCGTTGGGGGCATCCCCGAAGGGCAGGGGATTTCGTTCCAACCTTCATTGGTTGTCTTGCCTTTCTAATAAGTTGTTGATTGGTTGGCATGTCCAAATAAATGCAGAGATTTTGGGTTCGGAATATTCCTAACCATGAGAGGCAATTAGCAAATAATTAAATTCTAATCAATTGATTTTTATCGAATCGCTCCGCATAGGGGATGAAATAAACCACATGCATGAGTGGTAGCTATTTCCGCGTTACGCGGGTGGTGAACTAGAATTAACAGTAAATAATTCTTGTACTCCCTGTCCCCATTGAATCGTATTCGGTTTTTATAAATAATTGTCTTTCAATATTATTAAGCCCAAGGAACAACGGGATAGACAGAAAGATATCCTTTATTCTATTCGGTATGCATTGGGGGAAGTATTTAGACTCCCCTCGCCGGATTGAAAAACGTATAAATACCTAGCACCGACTGATAAAAGTGATTAAATCAACCTTGAATCTGAAGAGTTTTCTGATGCTGTGGGATCTACAATACCATAATTCTCGGCTTCTTTTGCTGACATAAAAACATCTCTCTCCATATCTTCGGGGATCATCCATAAAGGTTTGCCGGTTCTTTATACATAAACCCTAGTAATACAATCACGAAGTTTCAATACTTCTTCCGCTTCCGTGATACATTCCCCCGCCTATCCGTCATAATAAGAACTAGCAGGTTGGTGAATCATAACCCTGTTTCACTTTGTCATAACTTGGTTCAAAACCAACCGTACGGGCAGTTTGTTCTGCATACGGCTCCGTATCCGATGAGCTGGTAGGTTATTAATGAGGGGAACATTTTTAGTTCTTATCCATTCTCTGGATTGGATACGCTTCGTGTCTACCATACACAACTAGCTCATCATCACTTCTATACACCATACTTCCTCTTGATAAGTACTACGATGGTTCCGTTGCTTCGCCCCACTCCCCCCACAGCAATCACAAAGTTTTGTACGTACATTGTATATAGAAAATCAAATCAAGATATTTATATTTATTTTGTGAAAAATGATGGGTAGTGGACCCTTGTTTGACAGGTTTTATGACGCTAGAATAAACCCAACTAGTAGTTATGGATACCTAACAACATATCATTTTTCTTTTGATTCGTTTCACTATCTCGGTGTTTCGCTACTTCTGCGATCGGATATACCCCAAATAGATTCCACCAAGTTTGAAATGCCATGCTATTATTACCTCCATCAGGCGAAGGCGTAGTTTCAACCCATACAAATCATTGACGCCAAGCGTGAGGTAGTGCAATACGTTTAGTGATCTCTCCCCCAGTCGAAATGGAAGATCCCATTGAAGCGGCTAATCCCATGCAGATTGTATGTACATCTGGTACAACGAATTGCATAGCATCATAAACGGATGTTCCGGGTAATACTGCTCCACCAGGAGAGTTTGTATACAAATACATATCTTTGGTTTCATCTTCACCATTTGAGTACATCATAATACCAATAAGTTGATTTGCAATTTCATCATCCACTTGCTGACCCAGAAAGAGCAGCCTCTCCCGATGAAGCCGATTGATCAGGATAGGTTGTTTATACGCCCCCCTCCTTCAGAACCGTACAAGCATCGTTAGGAGCATACGGCTCTAGTAGTTCCGGAATGGAAAAGAGCGACAGAAGTTCCAGATTTATCGGGAATATATCCTTCATAAATAAGAAGGAATTAGTTATTTTTCCTTCCCCTTCTCCAATTCTTCTATCGGATCCCATCCCCATTCTAGTTCTTCGTTCGAGTCTGTCTCCTCAGTATTTCAAACATCTCGAACTTTTTCATCATTCTCCCAATTGGTGTATTGGGGATTTACCTACCTTCCGCCCTACCAATATTTTCTCGTTCATAATCAAGTTTCTACTCAGTAAAATAATCTTTAGGTTCATCTTCTACTTCGGGAAGTTATGGATCCGATCATTATTTGTACATATAGAACAAATAGTTTCACTTCCCTTTTCTCCCTACTTCTTATCATTCCACTTCCTACTCCCCAACTCACCGATTAATTGAAGTTTTGTCTGATTTCGCTCGCATCAATCCTCGTCATTTTCAATCGATGGGATTCGGTGCTCGAAGCCTGAATAATTTGTTAGTCTCAACTAGCCATGGATTATTATAATTGATAGATTATCTCTTAGTAGAGCCTTCACTCTAATCTCACGCGTTTGACTATTGAATAATTGGTCGATCCTAAGTGAGATAAAAACACATTGATCGGATGTAAAATGATGGGGAGTAACTCCATATAACTCAATATATCTGACGAGTCGCACTATACGTCAACCCGAACCGCGTCCTCTTCCCCAGGTAGACGAAAGGGCACCTTCGGAACACCGATTGGCATGCAAAAATAAATGAGGAGTTATAATTATCTCTGAGGCGAAAACGTAGTGCCGAAGAGGGAGAGAGTTTTGTGTCACATTATAACATGTCGAGTCGGAATCGAATCTTTCGAACGGAAGGTTTCCGGAAGGAAGTGGAACATACGGCTGGATTTTTCGTAGTTTGATTCTCGAATATCAACTTCCTATGGGACCAATCTCTACATTGTTATATGAAAATTGTGAATGCTAAAATATTTATGTCTTTACCCTCGCCGGGAAGATGAATTTCTAGTCTCTCTCAGTATGATTAATATTTTTGTTTCCAGATCCATCTCTAGATACAAATAGCTATAGTTATTCCCCGAAGTAAAATCTCCCTTCAGGATTGAATAGAGGTTATTCCCCACAGCGCAGTCCTTCAATGCAATAAAGTTACGTAATGTTCATTCATCTTTAATAAAAGGGGTTTTCAATGGGTTTGCCTTGGTATCGCGTCCATACAGTTGTATTAAATGATCCTGGTCGTTTAATTTCTGTACATCTAATGCATACAGCTCTAGTTTCTGGTTGGGCTGGTTCAATGGCTTTGTACGAATTAGCAGTTTTTGACCCATCTGACCCCGTTCTTGATCCAATGTGGAGACAAGGGATGTTCGTCATCCCATTCATGACTCGTATTGGAATAACGAAATCGTGGGGGGGTTGGAGCATTACCGGAGACACCGTAACTAATGCGGGTATATGGAGTTATGAAGGTGTAGCCGCAGCCCATATCATTCTATCTGGTTTGTTATTCTTAGCCGCTATCTGGCATTGGGTATATTGGGATTTGGATCTGTTTCGCGACGAGCGTACGGGAAAACCATCTCTAGATTTACCTAAAATCTTTGGAATTCATTTATTTCTGTCGGGAGTACTTTGCTTCGCATTTGGAGCATTTCACGTAACTGGTCTATTTGGTCCTGGCATTTGGGTATCGGACCCCTACGGATTAACCGGTAAAGTACAATCCGTAGATCCAGCCTGGGGGGCTGAGGGTTTTGATCCCTTTATTCCCGGAGGAATAGCTTCGCACCATATCGCAGCGGGTATCTTAGGTATATTAGCTGGTTTATTCCATCTCAGTGTTCGTCCCCCCCAGCGATTATACAAAGCCCTACGCATGGGTAATGTTGAAACTGTTTTGTCCAGCAGCATTGCTGCTGTTTTCTTCGCCGCCTTCGTAGTTTCCGGAACTATGTGGTACGGTTCCGCCGCTACTCCGATAGAATTGTTTGGTCCCACCCGTTATCAGTGGGATCAAGGATATTTTCAACAAGAGATAGATAGACGGATCCGTACTAGTAAGGCTGAAAATCTGAGTCTATCAGAGGCCTGGTCTAAAATTCCCGAGAAATTAGCTTCTTACGATTACATTGGTAACAACCCGGCTAAGGGTGGCTTGTTCAGGGCAGGTGCGATGGACAATGGCGATGGAATAGCTGTTGGTTGGTTAGGTCATGCTGTCTCTAAGGATAAAGAAGGTCATGAACCTTTTGTGCGCCGTATGCCCACTTTCTTCGAAACATTCCCAGTAGTCTTAGTAGACGGGGAAGGCGTGGTAAGAGCTGATGTTCCATTCAGACGGGCAGAATCAAAATACAGTGTTGAGCAAGTAGGGGTAACTGTCGAATTCTACGGCGGTGAACTCGATGGTGTCAGCCTCAACGACCCCGCTACGGTAAAAAAATATGCTAGACGTGCCCAATTGGGTGAAATTTTCGAATTCGACCGCGCCACTCTAAAATCAGACGGTGTTTTTCGTAGTAGTCCCAGAGGTTGGTTCACATTTGGTCATACCACCTTTGCTCTCATCTTCTTCTTTGGTCATATCTGGCACGGCGCCAGAACTCTGTTCAGAGATGTTTTCGCCGGCATTGATCCCGATTTAGATGCTCAGGTCGAATTCGGGGCATTTCAAAAATTAGGGGATCCCAGTACTAAAAGACGAGTTGTTTAAAATATACTTTACATATAAAAATTCCTACATTCGGTTAGTTAATCAATGAATTTATTTGTAATGGCCATCTCCCCATCTCCCACAAAAGATAGACTTGTTGAATCTAACGAATTACTCTGGTTCTATTGTTCAAGTCCAAATCGCGGAGGAGTATGAATTGACTAAATATCATTGCAAAAACACGACGAAGGTAGATATTTATTAATTAGTACGAAAGTTATTTCCAGAATAAAATACCATTCCACGATTAAATCCATGGAAGCATTGGTTTATACATTTCTACTAGTAGCTACTTTGGGTATAATATTTTTCGCCATATTCTTTCGGGAACCGCCCAAAGTCCCCAATAAGGGAAAGAAATGATATTTGATTTCAGGGAGGAAGAACTATCTTTTTCGTTTCAGTAGACTAATAAAAATAATAGAATTAATTAGAGACCTTCCTCTATTCCTTTAGGAAGTAGGAAGGTCTCCCGGCCTGATCGGTCTTCATGCTCTTCGAAAGGATCCCTTAGTTCTACGGAGGGTTGGCCGAAAGCGGTATACAGAGCATAGCCGGTAAAACTAACAAGTGAACAAGATATAAAAATAGCGACCAAAGTTGCGGTTTCCATTACTAGGTAGTCCAAAAAAGAATGGTTCATTTTCAGTATAATAGTATATAAAGTCAGCAATTCTCAATCAATTGAACTTCTATGGCTACAAAGATTATTGATGATACTCCCAAAAGTAAACCCAAAATTAGTGGTTTAGGAATCATTCTGAAACCCCTTAATTCGGAATATGGTAAAGTTGCTCCCGGTTGGGGAACTACCCCACTAATGGGATTTTCTATGGCTCTATTCGCAGTATTCCTAGTTATTATTCTAGAAATATACAACTCTTCCGTCTTATTGGATGGTATCTTAATAAGTTGGTGAAAAATCAGATTGATACTCCGAAGCTGGGATATCTGAGGTAGCGTGCAGGGAGAAGATCCCCCCAATCTGTTTTGGAAAAGGGGGGATAAAAAGGGGAGTTAAATCGTGTAATCTTTTCTTTCAAGGATCTCGATAATACGGGTGTGTGATTCGTCCCAATCAATCTAGTTCAATAGATAGACGATCTATCTTCTACGGGGAGACATTTATTATCTTGCCAGACAGCAGTTGAATGATTAGCGTCCGAAGCGCAAGAAATCATATATTGATTAATAATGTTTGAACCATGATCAATTAAATTGAATCTACTATTCAAACTTCGTTACGAGATTCTTACCTGGTGTTGAATAGAAGGATCCATTTTATAATTAAGGGACTTATAGAATTATTAAATAATTTCATAATTCTATTTCCGGAATCAAAAAAGATAAATCAAAAAAGATATATGATTCTATTTTGTTTTGTTCCCGACTGTTCATCGCTCCACTAAGTAGTGAGGAAGAAAAATTGTTACCTATTCGATCTTCTCCCCCAAAAGCACTTTGTCGGGATGTAGTAGAGACCTAAAGTTCATAGATACTTAGATAGTAAGATTGAAACGAGATAAATTCTTATCCACTCATATATTTTAGTTGTTTCTGGACAAATATACCGATAAGATAAATAGATTTCTCGAGACGCTGGAAAAACAATCGGCCTCCCTGTTACGAATGAGAGCCAACACGAGATTGAGGCGAGATAAATTACAACGAATTTTTCCACTAGCTTATAAATTTTATATTTCTTCCAGAATTCCCACAAACTGGAATATATAAAGTAAATTTACCTTATTACAGTCAGTAATTACTAATGGAATGATCTTCTAGTCAAATATTCTTGTCCAAGCCGTATGAGGACAAATCCTCACGTACAGTTTCTTAAGGGGGAAGTTTAGAAGCTTACCCATCTTGATAAAGTATATGATTGGTTCGAGGAGCGTCTCGAGATTCAGGCGATTGCTGATGATATTACTAGTAAATATGTCCCTCCTCACGTGAACATATTTTATTGCTTGGGGGGAATTACATTGACTCGTTTCCTGGTTCAGGTAGCTACTGGCTCCGCTACGACCTTTCACCATCGCCCGACTGTTACAGAAGCCTCTTCTTCAGTTCAATATATAATGACCGAAGTGAATTTCGGATGGTTAATCCGATCTGTGCATCGGTGGTCAGCAAGTATGACGGTCTTAATGATGATTTCGCACATATTCCGCGTCTATCTTACAGGAGGGTTCAAAAAACCTCGTGAATTGACTTGGGTTACTGGTGTAATTTCGGCCGTATCAACTGTATCTTTTGGTGTAACAGGATATTCCTCACCCTGGGACCAAATTGGTTATTGGGCAGTGAAGATTGTAACCGGTGTACCCGAAGCTATTCCTCTAATCGGATCCCCGTTAGTAGAGTTATTACGAGGAAGTGTTAGTGTAGGTCAATCCACATCAACTCGTTTCTATAGTTTACATACATTTGTATTACCGCTCCTTACGGCCATTTTCATGTTAATGCACTTCTTAATGATCCGTAAACAAGGTATCTTTGGTCCCTCATAATAAGATTTTACAATTGCATGGGTGAGAGATACAACCACATCTCTCACAATAACTATATTTATAAAAAAAAAGAAATCTATATATCTATCTATATATAGATAGATATACAGGTTATTATTTCATCGCGATTGGCCTCCTCGATTTCAATGGTCATCCGGATACACAAAAGATTCCTCAGTATGCCGAAGTACTATCTCGGATTGTTGCGATAAATAAATCCAAGCTTGTTTTTTTTTTATTTATTTTTTCCCCTTTTTTCTTTCCCTTTCTCATCTTCTTCACAAAAGGAGCATATTGGATTATGGGAGTGTGTGACTTGTCTCAAGACTTAGGCTATGCAGATGCAGATACCCCATCGAATACCGCCGCATCCATAGATGTGTCTCTTCTCCAACCTTCCCTAGTTAATTAAATTGGGGCTCATAACTTGGATACAAAATCTCTTCTCGAGTTTTGCAGAGAATTCTTTCTATGACCGGAATCAGCCCCTGGCAAAGGGCTCCGTTAAATCCCACACATACTTAATTGATGTGAAATTTCGTATAAAAAAGTAGGCGGTTTTTGGAATGTATCCATTTCCTTTGCATTCTATCCGCTTCTGAGAAACGACCGTCGGAGTAAAGGAACGATCCAACGAGAGAAAGAGCCGAAGTTATAACAAGTTAAGATTCTGTAGTAGCATTAGTTCCTGAGGATTTCGCGTCCGCAAGTAGGTACGAGACTCTATATATGGTATACGAGATTATCCAAGAAGCCCTTGATAACTTTTTATGAGCTGACTTGGCCGATAAGCTACTCCGATGATAAATTATTTCTGACTTATAGAACTTTCCCCCGGAAATTTTGGATATTGCTAGAAATTGTGAATTTAATTGGTTTATCGAGTAAATTTATTTTGTAGGGGGAGATAGCCCAGGAGTTGCTCGAGTCGGTTGATAATAAATTTTCAGGTCCGATTCCCCTGGGGGAATAAGAAGTCTATCCCAATAACAAAGAAACCTGACCTCAATGATCCTGTTCTAAGGGCTAAACTGGCTAAAGGTATGGGACATAACTACTATGGAGAACCTGCTCGGCCCAATGATCTTCTATATATATTTCCCGTAGTAATTTCAGGAACTATTGCATGTACTGTAGGTTTGGCAGTTCTGGAACCCTCAATGGTTGGTGAACCGGCAAATCCTTTTGCAACTCCCTTAGAGATATTACCCGAATGGTATTTTTTCCCCGTATTTCAAATACTCCGTACAGTACCTAATAAATTATTAGGTGTTCTTTTGATGGCGTCAGTACCAGCAGGTTTGCTGACCGTACCTTTTATTGAAAATGTAAATAAATTTCAGAATCCATTCCGTCGTCCCGTAGCTACAACAGTTTTTACGATTGGTACTGGAGTAGCTATTCGGTTAGGCATCGGAGCAGCTCTACCTATCGACGGATCTTTAACTTTAGGACTCTTCTAAACTCTATTTAACACTAGTTAGTTTTCCACGATCCCGACCTATCCGTCAGTAAATACCTTCATCCCATTGATCTAGGGAGTAATTGTCCCAATGTAGGACCTCCCTAGATCTATTTCTAGATCAACAATTCGATCTGTTTTTACCAGAACTTAAAATCAACTGTTCTTCCCCTCAAATGGTTTGAAACATTTCCCCCCCGCGCATCCCAATCTCGGTAGTGGGATGAAATAAATCGGGGAGGCGGATAAAGAAGTTAATGAATAAGAGTATTTCCAAGTTATTTTTCACTTTTATCCCAATTGACATACGATCCGTTTCTGGGCGAATCTATAGCAAAACGTTCCCATAGAGCTTTTGATACCCGATCCACAGATTTTTTCCCAAAATTTTCGATTTTTTGCAAATCCTCTTGACTATAATTTAGCAAATCCGAGATTGTGTGTATATTAACTTGTTTGAGACAGTTATAAGTTCTAGCGGGTGATTCAAGTTGGTCAATGAATATATGTCCAAGTTCTAACCCCCCCGCCGACTTGTCTATATTGTTTGGAGAAGAAATAATTTCCGTCGAATTAAGAACAGCCTTACTATCGTCATTGTGGGAAATAACTTCATGCGTCACACGTATGAAAGGTATAAATAAATCTATGAGGTTTTTCGAAGCTTCGCAAAGTGCTTCGTCTGGGGTCGAACTACCGTTAGTCCATATCTCAATAAATAAAATCTCTTCGATTTCTCCATCATTTCTGAACGGATGAACACTATAATTTACATTTCGAACAGGCATAAATACGGCATCAATAGGAGATTCTCCATCCTCATATCCCTTGAAATCTTGTATACGGTATCCGCGATCTTTTTCTATTCTCAACTCCATATTCGAGGACATTGCTCGGGTAATAGTAGCTATATATTGTGAATTATCAACGACTTCGACGGAGGGGGGTAATTCTATGTCACTAGCTGTTATTACTCTTGGACCATCAACGGATAGAACTGCTTTTTAAACATCATGAGAATCACTTCGAAGTACGATTTCTTTTAAATTGACCAAAATATCGTGTATAGTCTCTTTAACATTAAGTACCGTAGAATATTCGTGTTTCACTCCCTCAGATTTTACATATGTTATACTTGTCCCCTCCACTTCTCCGAGTAACGCCCTACACATAGCGATTCCCACAGTACTGACTTGGCCTCTCTTGAAGGGGGATATGGCGAAACGACCGTAATGAAGACGCTTACTTTCCACCACCGATTCTACACATCTCCACTTGATTACTTGAGTAGAGATCGGTATTTCATCTTGAATCATGACGGGATTCCTCTTTATCCAATGTGAATTTAATAGTTAGACACGTCTTTTTTTGGGAGGTCTACATCCATTATGCGGCATGGGAGTCACGTCACGCACGAGACTCAGAATTATCCCACTTCTACGAATGGCACGTAGGGCTGTATCTCGCCCTGGGCCCGGCCCGCTTACCAGCACTTCGGCCTGTTTCATACCCTGATCAATCGATGTACGAATGGCATTTTCTGCCGCAGTCTGGGCAGCAAATGGTGTGCTTTTCCTCGTACCTCTAAATCCGCATACACCAGCCGAACACCGTGAAACGACTTGTCCTCAAACATCCGTGACAGTAACAATGGTATTATTAAAACTTGCCTGAATGTGGATAACTCCCTTTGGTATTCTACGTCTACCCTTCCGCGAACTAAATCTTTTTAAAGTTTTTGGCATAAGTTAATATTGAAACTATGATTGGTGAATACCCGGTTCCATCTCGCACGTTATTTTTCACCCTTGTCTTTGTTTATGCTTCGGATTGGAGCAGATCACCATAATCCGCCTCCGTCTACGAATTAGTCGGCGTTTCTCACATATCTTACGAACAGAAGCACGAATTTTCATATATGTAACACCAAATTTGATAAAATTGACGGGAGGTTGAGTAGGCCATCATCCCCACCTTTACCTTTCCTTTGGGTTCAAAATTGTAATCTTGAAGGAATGGATCATTGTTTGATAACAAAAATTGTCATGAAGTGCCGTTTGCTTGTCTATTCCTGAGGCGATAGATAATACGTCCCTTAGTGAGATCATAGGGACTCAATTCGACCCTTACTCTATCCCCTGGTAGTATTCTTATGTAACTACGTCATATCTTTCCCGATATATGAGTTAATACTTGGCATCCATTATCCGGACATACTCGAAACATAGCATTAGGAAGTGATTCCGTGACTGTACCCTCCATGTCAATTAGATTCTGTTTATCAATCATTTGGAATAGAATCCTTCTCCTATCATCGACGAATCTTGTCGGGAATAATACTAACTTATTTTCCATTCAAAACATTTTTGGTACTAATTTAAATACTAGTAGATCCACGCAGTAATTTGTGTGAACTACCACACATAACATGAGATCTCTCCTCCAATTTTTTTTTGTCGAGCTTCCCGATCTGTCATAAGTCCATGAGATGTTGGTAGAATCACGATTCCCATACCACCTAATACTTTCGGAAGTCCTCGACGATCTGAATATATCCTCAACCCAGGTTTGCTAATACGTTTAAGAGCCGTAATATATGGTTTTCCCTTTCTGCCCCGATATCTCAAAGTCACATCCATAAAATCTTTATGATTTTCTTTATGTTCCGCGACGTCTCTCACAAAACCCTCCTCCAATGGAATTCGTCCGATACTTCTAGTAGTATTAGTAGCAGGTATTCGAACCGTAGTCTTTCTTCCTGTACTGGCATTTCGTATGGGAGTAATCATGGTAGAAATAGTGTCTTGACTCATGGAATATTCGTTATTAGTATTAGTATTTTTTCCCTTATCTTCCTTCTAATTAAAGAGTGTGTCGTAGGTTTTTACCATCACCAATTATCTAAATGTTGCCTGTCTCTATATGCCCCCTCTCACCCCTCGGACCTGACAAACCAGATTCCGCATTGTTCGATAAATATTCGCAATAATGAAATTGAAAACTTATATCATTATTTAATCATTCTTATGAAGAATGCATTTTAAATTTCAATTAAAGAAGTATTTGTAAGGGGAGAGGCTTTGCTGTTGTATCTTACTTATTCTATACCCCCTCCCCCAGAAAAACAAAAATCTCTCTCTTCGTTCGGGAATATGTCCTTCCAGAGACTATCCTAAAAGTCCGAATCCCAGACAGATTCTACAATTTTGAATGAAATTTAATGAAATTTTAGCTTATCTTTGTCCAACGAGTAATTTCACAGTTTCATTACCCCCACCCGCCGTTTATCATAATCTATCATAATACCTCAGGAGCTAGTGATATGATTTTGGTGAAATCACATTCCCTCAATTCCCTAGCCACTGGACCGAAGACTCTGGTTCCTCTAGGATTCCCTTCCTGACTCACTGCAGCTGCTGCATTATCATCAAATTTCAGAATCATTCCACTATCGCGTTTTATTTCCTTACGGGTGCATACTACTACTACTCTAACAACTTCCGATCCTTTCATAGACATATTGGGTATCGCTTCTTTGACCACGGCTATAATAGTGTCACCAACTTTTGCATATCCACGGTTACTGGTCCCCAACACCCGAATACACATTAGCTTTCGAGCTCCGCTGTTGTCGGCCACACTTAAGTAACTTTGAGGTTGAATCATTTAGTAATTTTGGAAAAATAAAATAGATCTAAATTGTTATTTATTTTTTTTTTTTATTTTATTTATTACTAGCCACTCTAAATTTCACATTTACGTAGTGGTTATTACTTGGGTACGTACAGGCATTTTATGGGCAGCTATTTTCATAGCAGCTATGGCTATATTTCCCGACACTCCGCTGATTTCATGAAGTATTCGACCTGGTTTAACTACAGATACCCAATATTCTGGGGATCCCTTACCCGATCCCATACGCGTTTCTGCAGGTCTCATAGTAATTGGTTTGTCGGGAAAGATGCGTATCCACAATTTACCACCCCGTCGAACATAACGCGTTATTGCTCTCCTCCCTGACTCTATCTGTCTAGCCGTAATCCAGGCTGGTTCAAGTGACTGTAGAGCGAACTTTCCAAAAGTAACATTATTACCGCGAGTAGAAATTCCTTTTAATCTTCCTCTATGTTGTTTACGAAATTTGGTTCGTCTGGGGTCCTAGTCGATGGCGATGTAAGCTCCCCACCGCTAATACAAAACCGGACGTGGGAGTCTTCCCCCACCCGGCTACCCATGAATCTTATACCGCTTTTCCTCGTCCCAAAGATTCTTCAACCCTCGAGTAGAAAGAGTTATCTCATTATTTAAATAATCTTTTTTTTAGTTTTTCCATCTTCACAAGCTCCCCCATGGTTTACTATTTCAACCACTTCCATTGGGTTAGAGCCTTAGACTCTTCGGTAATAAACCCAAGGACGAGAATGAACTCGATCTTTTACCTCCATCAAAATAAGCTATTTTGACTTCAATTTAATGAAACGTAGGTTTCTCTCGTCGTCCTACCCACCGAATAAGATAATAAATATTGAGCAATTCGGAAGGTTTCATCGTTTCAATAGTTTCATACTCAAAGCGTTTGGGTTCCCTCTCTGCAGCGGAGCCTCTCAGTTCTCGTCCGAGTTCCTATTTTGAGTCACCTCTATTAGTGTTCACTGATCCGAAGCTTTTCCTTTTCCCCCATGCCATAGAAGATTTTTGGTCGATAGTTCCAGGATTATGTCCCTATCGTGCTACATCACACTGCTTTTCGAGGGTTGATTCTTTAACCATACGATTGTGAATAACAAAAATATCGATTCTCTCCAATTTTAAATTTTGTTCTTCGCAACACCTATGAATCGATATGAGTTCCCGCTTCACCGGAAAGAGTTGTCTTTCCGTGGAAAAAGACTTTGCGTTGATGTGACTATGTCTTGGGGTTGGCGATGCAGTTCCCCACACTTGGAAGTCATCAATCAATTTCATCTAGAAACGAATGAAATCTATTCAGACGAGTCGCACACTAAGCATGGCGTAGTATAAATTCATAATTTATTAGGAGATGAATTTATATAGATATCTATATAGATTCGTTTTTTTATTCGGAGAATTGAAATAGAATAATTAATATACTTTATTTTATATTCACCACACATTTCAGCACTTTTTGATAAATGCAAAATAAATCGATTATTATGTATCCCGAAATACCCATACCTTTATGCCCGAAACTCCGTGAATAGTTTGGGCTGGGTGGTAGCAATAACCAATAGGAGCTCTAATAGTTTGGAGAGGCACTCTACCCTCCCTGACCCATTCACTCCGAGCCATCTCATTACCATTCAGACGTCCTGCTATTTGTATTTTAATACCCCTACCAGTGGTTTTTTTAAGTAGTTCAACGGCCTTTTTCATGGTTCTTCGGAAAGCAACTCTATTTTCTAATTGTGAAGCAATATGTTCCGCTAGAATTCTCGGTTCTCCATACGGTTGAATAATATCATTCAAGTTTATCTGAAGTTTCTGATTTCCAAAATTCAACGATTCCTCCATATTGGCTTTTAATTGATCAATTCCCAGACTACGTTCCTCAACCAGTAGATCTGGAAATCCCGTATAAATTTCGATTCGAATGAGATCTGTCTTTCGCCGTATTTCTATGTGTGCAATTCCTCCGTAATTCGAAGAATTCTTGATATGTTTCTGCACATACTCTCCAATACAAGTACGTATTCTTTCATCCTCTTCAGGGAATCTCGGATAATCCTTTGATTGTGCAAACCGATGAGAATAATGCTTCTAATTTACACTAAGTCGAAAGCCAAGTGGATGAATCTTTCGCCCCATAAAAATCTCCTTCTCTTTGTATTTCAATCCTAATATCTTACAACAAGCTCCCCATCCTTTGTGATGTTACTACCACTGGTGGTAGCTACCCTCCCCAACTTAATGATTACATGACAAGTAGGTTTTTTTATTGGATAACCTCTTCCCCGAGCCCTGGGTCGAAATCTCTTCAAATTGGTACTATTATTTACACGGGCTTCAATAACAAATAGATTTGATTTACTTGATCCAATTCGACTACTGGCATTCGCGGCTGCGGAGAGTATTAATTGCAATATGGGGTAACATGCTCTATGAGGCAAAAATTCAAGTAATAGAAGCGCTTGTTCATATGAACAACCCCGAATATTGCTGATGATTCGTCTCGCCTTGGTAGCCGACATATTGGCATTCTTTGACGAAGCTTGCGCTTCTACTATCGATTCTTCAATGTTTTTCATGAAATAATATTTCCCGTTTATCGACGCGATTTTTTATCGCTTTTTGCATGTCCCCGGAAAATCCGAGTAGGTACGAATTCCCCCAGCTTGTGACCTACCATACGATCCGTTATATAAATGGGTAAATGTTCTTGCCCGTTGTAAACGGCAATGGTATGACCAATCATAATAGGTACTATCGCAGAAGCACGAGACCGAGTTATTATTATCTCTTTCTCCCTACGGACGTTGAGATTACCAACTTTTCAGACTGAATGATTGGCTACGAAAGGACCTTTCCCGACTGAACGTGCCGTAGCTAATTACCCTTCATTCATTATTTTCATTTATTAACTACTCTTACGGCGACAAATGATGAACGGATTGCTATATTTAGTCTTCCTACGACTCCTCGTTCCGAGTGCGACACAGCCCCAAGGGGTTGACGGGTTCTTCCTACCGATCGGTGTTTTACCCTCCCCCCCCCCGTGTGGGTGATCCACGGGATTCATAGCCACACCTCTCACTCTTGGACGTTTACCTAACCACCGTTTAGACCCAGCCTTTCCTGAACCCTCACTATTAATATCGATGTTTCCAACCCGTCCCACAGTTGCTAAGCAACTCTGCGGGATCAAACGAACTTCACCAGAAGGTAATCTCGGTGTAGCTAATCGACCTTCCTTTGCAACCATTTTTGCTGCAGCACCGGCCGCTCTACCCAACCGTCCACCGTTACCGGGTATTATTTCTACGTTATGAATAACTGTACCTAAAGGTATCTTGGTTGAAGTAGACCCCTCTCCCAATGACTAAGTATCATTTTGTCGATAAGTCCCTTCCCAAACTGTACAAGCCCCTTTTAAGGCATACAGCTTTCCGGATATGATAAACTTTGTTCTTCCTAAATATAACCCAGAAACTTTTTAATTTTTAGTTTTCAATTTTTAGTTCTGGAGTGTATTTTCAAAAATTATTATATATCCTTGGCTTATTTTGCCGTCATCTGGCTTATGTTTTTCAACCTATTCAGCGACAGAATTAATGAATTCCATAATTCACGTTAACATCATTTGATGTTCTGAATAACTTAGGAGACATACCCGATGGTTTTCTACTTATCCGAGCTATTCCCTGCGATTTGTCCAAACCACATGGATAGCCTTTTCGTCTGCCCAACAGTGAAAATATTACCACTTTTGGTTTTGATTCTGCCCCTGACCATCAGATCAAATGTGGTGAGTAGAATATCCCGCCCCTGTTGTCTCCTGCCCACCCCGAACAGGGGATGCCCGTCGATTCGTTCATTCGTTTTAAATTTATTTGGTTTTCTCCATATTATTATATCCTCGCGAGTATCTAAGTATTTAGGTACTATTAGACTCAGCCACCCGCTGTTGTTCCTCCTAAGTTTCCTCATAGAGGTACATCTCATATTTCATAATATAAGATTAGTGGTGGATTTATGGGCTTTACCTACAACCCCAATCGGTTATTCTCGAATACGTGAATTATTTTTTCAAATCGCACTCGGAGGTAGGGCATTTCCACTTGCAATAGACGCTTCTGGGCTCGATACTATGGTATCTCCAACCTTCATTCCTCGACTATGTAAAATATACCTCTTCTCGCCATCCTTATAAATTATGAGACATATATATGCATTACGGTTGGGGTCATATTCTATACTCGACACCCTTCCAATAATATTCTTTTTATCTCGTCGAAAATCAATTTTTCGATATAGGCGTTTATGTCCACCCCCCCTATGTCTAATAGTAATAATTCCCCTATTATTACGCCCGCCACTCGAACTTTTACTGTTAGTCAATTGTTTTTGGGGTTTGCACCTAATCACCCCCTCAAAACCCGAGACGGCTCTATTCCGTGTGCCGGGCGTATAGGCCTTGTATAATCAAATTGCCATATATTTTTTTCCTCCCCTTTCCAACCCAATTCATTCAGTGCGGAAATAGGTTATTCGCTTATAAACAGTGGAATATAATAGTTTTTTTGAAGTGTAACAATCATTCTTTTGCGATGCAAGAAATAGTTCGATACTTTGTTCCTCTTCCGTTTCCTCTCCGTAAGTCAATGACTATTCATAGCTTTTACCTTGACGTCGAAGAATTGCTCAATCCAATTCTTCATTTCAGTTTTAGTCGATTTCGAGTTTACATCGAAAGTATATTGGTTTTGTCGCAGCAAACGAATACTTTTCTCAGTAAGTACTTGATTTTTCAATTCATCCGTAAAAATTTAACCCTTCTAGCATATCAAATAGGTTTATTTAAAATTTTTAACTTTTTTGAACCAATATTAATAATATATTTTATATTTAAAATCCTGTACAGTTTTCACAATAAACTTCAGGGAAAGATTTGAAATGTTCGCATTTATTCATTTTCAAATTACTAATCTGCATCCAACAGGAGTTGAACCTGTGAATTCGCCAATTATGAGTTGGGTGCTTTAACCGTTCAGCCATGGATGCTTATCAAATTTGTTCATAATGTATGATACCACATTACATAAATTTTAAAGTTTTTTTGTGATGAGAGGATACACATCAAAACGATTGTTGTTCCTGTAAGATTATGAGCAGAATCAAAACAACGCAGACCCCGAGAATGGCTATGCAAGTCTGATAACTTATACGTTCATTCATATATTCATGAATCTAGGAACTTTCCCGCGTATCACCTTATTCGGCTTACGAACCGGAACTGATAATATTAGGGATTATGCGGGATTATACATGAAGGATCCCGTTCTAACATTCTCTCTAGTTCTACGTCTACTATCCCTAGGGGGTATCCCCCCACTAGCAGGTTTTTTCGGTAAACTCTATCTTTTTCGGCATGGATGGAAAGCTGGTTTGTACCCATCAGTTCCGATAGCGCCCATTACAAGTGTCATTTCTATATATCATTATCCGAAGATAATTAAGTTGATGTTCACCGAGAGGAATGACAAATCAACAGTTCATATAGAGGATCCATTAGTTTCTTCATCTACTTCAAATTCAAAAAGTTCTATTGAAATAGCTATGATTGTTCGTGTACTAGCATCAACTTCATCAGGTACGTTAATAGATCCCATTATTGGGATTACAAAGAATACCCTATTCTAGATCTAGACCTATTTCAAGTCGTCACACGAAATAATGGAATCTTTATGAATAATTTGTATTCGAAGCTACTTCCATTGTTCCAAGACGATTCTGTAGTTATGATCATCGGGGACTTAACATTGATTCAATACCGGTGATGGGGTAGAACTAGATCTACCAGAATCTTGAAATCTACGTTTCAATTTTGAAATATGATTTCTCTCGTAATAAAAAGGATCACTCACATATTCCGGAGGAGGTAGAAATACTCCCTACCTAGTCTCAATACTATTATTTACTACTTTGCAGTATTCCAAGGATTGGACTCGGATAATAGGAAGGGGTACATACAAATGAGTGATTCTTCATAAATCATTCGTTTGTATTATGAATGGATCCGGTAGTATATTACATGTTAATAAGGCGCAGGTTCGATTTGTTATTCGTTGCACGCGGCACTCAATAACAACCATACTAGTAATTTCTAAAGCGAATTGCTTAATGATCATTACATATGGTTTATTCCGTTGTCTCACCAGTTCCATATCATAGTCTCATACACGGTATTGAACCTATATATTCAACAACTTATATGGGATTCTTCTACCGGAAGATCTCATAACCATAAAAAAACGATAAAATTTGAAATTTTTGGTATTTTTCACTAAAAAAAGTAGATTCCTTATCAATTTATTAGAAAATGTTTATGATTCAATTGAATTTCAAAGTCGAAGTGATCTAGTTCAATTCGCACCTCGAGACGGAGAGATAGATCATGCTAGAATTCATCTAAAGCCAATTCGGTTGCTTCTCTACTAAACAGTTTAGTGGAATGAGCTCGTATGACTCTCAAATATTTATTATTCTTGTTTCTCCTCTTCCTTCCCCTTCCTCCACTAGCAATAGCTTCCCAGATTGGAGGTCATTTATGTACATATACACAGTTGTATAAGTGATTCAGTTCCTACGCCTCCGTATATTCATTCGGAGTTCATACAGCATATATTGTTCTGTAACAATTGAATTGGGGTTGCTTCCCAATGAATTCCATGCTATAATTGGTCTAGAAGTCGATTCATTGGATATTTATCATAGTATATTCCAGATTCTATTCCCGAGATTCTAGAGTCTATCCACTATCTAGAAGTTACTCCACAGTAATGCGAATTGCATTACTCAGTCTAGTTATGCTAGAATGCTACTCAACCAATCTCTTAGCTTTTTCACATATTGAAGAATCTAATCATGTAAGGTATCTACCCACACCCACACGTTCGGGGTAGGGTTGGTTGCTTTCCGGAATAGATTGGGTAATTTTAACCCAATCAAAGAACTAGGTTTGCTTCTCGTAGATTCCTACGCTAGACTAAGTTAAGTCTCTCATACAGTCGAGTAACGAGGGTTGTTTTTCGCATATATTTACGCTAGACTAGTTTGTAATAAATCAATATTATTCCTCCCCTTCCCACTCCCTCCCACCCTTTTTATAGGTTATCATAGGTCGAAGACTCAAAGAATCTATATCAAGAAAGGCTGATGGCGAAGGATTTCTAAGTTTTAATAGGTTTCAGATAGAAAGAAGTTGACATGAAACGATTTGTAGGTTATACTCTTATATGAGAGGTTGAGTATTGACTCTGAATGAGTTCTGGGTTATAATCAGTTTCAGATGCTGAATCAGTCTAGAAAGAGGTAGAAAGAGTAAGGGTTGACATGAAACGATTTCTAGGTTATATTCTCATATGAGAGAGTAAGCATATGAGAGAGTAAGGGTTGACATGAAACGATTTGTAAGTTATACTCTTATATGAGAGGTTGAGTATTGACTCTGAATGAGTTCTGGGTTATAATCAGTTTCAGATGCTGAATCAGTCTAGAAATAGGTAGTAAAGAGTAAGGGTTGACATGAAACGATTTGCAAGTTATACTCTTATATGATAGAGTAAGCATATGAGAAAGTAAGCATATGAGAAAGTAAGGGTTGACATGAAACGATTTGTAAGTTATACTCTTATATGATAGAGTAAGCATATGAGAAAGTAAGCATATGAGAAAGTAAGGGTTGACATGAAACGATTTGTAAGTTATACTCTTATATGAGAGTTTGGGGATTGACTCTGAATGAGTTCTGGGTCTGAATCAGTTTCAGATGCTGAATCAGTCTAGAAAGAGTAAGGAAGAGATAGAGATGAGGCTGAAAGAGTAGAGAGGCCTCGGTGGTGAAATGGTAGACGCGCTAGGTTCAAAACCTGGTGCCTAAATAGGATAGGCATAGAGGTTCAAATCCTCTCCGAGGCAGGGGGTCTTGTACCTCTAGAAGTCTAAAGACTTCTTGTTTCTCACCGGTAGGACTTCAAATCCCTATTCAATCGATTTTTATCTCATCTTCTCAAATGGGAACTCAAAATGCTTACTTGATTCGAGAGATGAGTAAAATACTTGCGATAGATAAGTGGTTTCTTTGGTGCTTCTCAACTTCGAATAGGAATTCAAATCCTTGGGGGATTCCAGTCTCTCCAGTGTCCAACAGAGAGTAGAATCCCCTACAGAATAGAATCCTTCATTGTTTGTGGCTTTGAAAAAA